ACCGACTGATGTTGAAAAATCAGCGGATGAGCTGTGGTTAGGGGTGAAATGCCAATCGAATTCGGAGCTAGCTGGTTCTCCCCGAAATGCGTTTTGGCGCAGCGGTTGATGCTATAACTTAGGGGTAAAGCACTGCTTCGGTGCGGGCTACGAAAGTGGTACCAAATCAAGGCAAACTCTGAATACTAAGTGTGTAGTCAACCAGTGAGACAGTGGGGGATAAGCTTCATTGTCAAAAGGGAAACAGCCCAGACCACCGTCTAAGGCCCCTAAGTAATTGCTAAGTGATAAAGGAAGTAAGAACGCCTATACAACCAGGAGGTTTGCTTAGAAGCAGCAATCCTTTAAAGAGTGCGTAATAGCTCACTGGTCTAGTGATCTTGCGCCGAAAATGAATGGGACTAAGTAATTTGCCGAAGACGTGGGATGTTTTACATCGGTAGGGGAGCGTTCTGTTTTAGTTTGAAGCACTAACGAAAGTGGGTGTGGACGAATCAGAAGTGAGAATGTCGGCTTGAGTAGCGAAAACATTGGTGAGAATCCAATGCCCCGAAAACCTAAGGTTTCCTTCGGAAGGTTCGTCCGCGAAGGGTTAGTCAGGACCTAAGGCGAGGCTGAAAAGCGTAGTCGATGGATAACTAGTTAATATTCTCGTACTATTTATTACTGATATTAAGGGACGAAAAAGGCTAGATCATCCGGATGTTGGTTACCGGTTTAAGCTACTAAGACTAAGATAAATGGCGAAAACATTTTAAGTTAAAGAGCAAGTACAAGATACTACGGTATTGAAGTGATTAATGTCATATTTCCAAGAAAATCTTATCATATCTTAAGTAATAAATACCTGTACCTTAAACCGACACAGGTAGGTAAGTAGAGTATACTAAGGGGCGCGAGATAACTCTCTCTAAGGAACTCGGCAAAATAGCCCCGTAACTTCGGAAGAAGGGGTACCCTTTTGGGGTTGCAATAAATAGGCCCAAGCGACTGTTTATCAAAAACACAGGTCTCCGCGAAGTCGTAAGACAATGTATGGGGGCTGACGCCTGCCCAGTGCCGGAAGGTTAAAGAAGTTGGTTAATATAAATATGAAGCTAACAACTGAAGCCCCGGTGAACGGCGGCCGTAACTATAACGGTCCTAAGGTAGCGAAATTCCTTGTCGGGTAAGTTCCGACCCGCACGAAAGGCGTAACGATTTGGGCACTGTCTCGGAGAGAGACTCGGCGAAATAGAATTGTCTGTGAAGATGCGGACTACCTGCACCTGGACAGAAAGACCCTATGAAGCTTTACTGTAACTTGAAATTGAGTTCGGGTTTATTTTGCGCAGTATAGGTGGGAAGCTAAGAAGGTATGCTTGCGGGTGTACATGAGCTATCAGTGAGATACCACTCTAATTAAGCTAGAATCCTAATCTTGAAGCCGTTATCCGGCCAAGAGACATTTTCAGGTGGGCAGTTTGACTGGGGCGGTCGCCTCCTAAAAGGTAACGGAGGCGTGCAAAGGTTCTCTCAGGCTGGTCGGAAATCAGTCGTAGAGTGTAAAGGCATAAGAGAGCTTGACTGCGAGACTTACAAGTCGAGCAGAGACGAAAGTCGGCCTTAGTGATCCGACAGTTCTGAGTGGAAAGGCTGTCGCTCAACGGATAAAAGTTACTCTAGGGATAACAGGCTGATCTCCCCCAAGAGTTCACATCGACGGGGAGGTTTGGCACCTCGATGTCGGCTCATCGCATCCTGGGGCGGTAGCACGTCCCAAGGGTTGGGCTGTTCGCCCATGAAAGCGGTACGCGAGCTGGGTTCAGAACGTCGTGAGACAGTTCGGTCCATATCCGGTGCAGGCGTTAGAGTATTGAAAGGATTTCTCCTCAGTACGAGAGGACCGGGAGAAACATACCTCTGGTGTACCAGTTATTGTGCCAACAGTATACGCTGGGTAGCTAAGTATGGATTGGATAACCGCTGAAAGCATCTAAGTGGGAAGCCTACCTTAAGATGAGTACTCTTTTTAAGATCACGGTAAGATCAACCGTTTGATAGGCGCTAAGTGTAAGCATAGTAATATGTTCAGCTGAAACGTACTAATAGATCAAAAGCTTGATAATTTTTGTTTATTATTAAGTACCACAATTTATGTCTTGATATTTATAGCGCAGTGGACCCACTCCAAACCATTCCGAACTTGGCTGTTAAACTCTGCAGCGACGATGATACTTGAGAGGACACTCTCCGGGAAAGTAGTTCGATATCAAGACATTTTGTTATCTGAGGTTCATTTAGGCTATCTTAACCTTACCTGAATAACCCCATTTTCTTATTTTAGAGATATTGCTTTCCTCTGTTTTAGCTAATGGAATAGTATATTTAATTGACTTAACTATATCATTAGTAGTGAACTCGCGTTTTTCATAAAAAGCTATATGCATTGCTTCATTAATTACTTGCTCTATTTCTGCTCCCGAAAATTTTCTGCTTATTTTACCTAAGTAATATATATTATATGTATGCCATGTTAAAGGTCTCACTTGTTTGAGATGTATTTTGAATATATTTATCCTTTCCATCAAATTAGGTAAATCTACAAAAAAAATTTCATCAAATCTTCCTTTTCTTAACATTTCTATTGGTAGGTCATTTATTGTATTTGCTGTTGCAATAATAAAAACACTTTTTTTTCTTTCTGAAAGCCAAGTTAAAAATATGTTAGTTATTCTGCTAGTTGTTCCACTATCATAGTAGTTACTTCTTTGCATGAAAATTTTATCTATTTCATCTATCCAAAGTATACATGGAGAAATTTGTTCACATGTTTCTATCATGCCTTGCATTTTTTTTTCTGATTCACCTAGTATTCCGGTAAATATTTTACTTATATCTAGTTTTAATAAAGGTAAGTTCCATTCTATTGATATTGTTCGTGCACTTAGAGATTTACCTGTTCCTTGAACACCTACTAGTAGTATGCCTTTAGTTGCTTGCAGTCCATATGTTAACGCTTGATTTGTACATTTTAAATATCTAATTTTTAGCCATTTTTTTAAGTATTTTAATCCTCCTATTTCTATTATTTTTTTATTAGCATTATTTAACTCTAATATACTTTCTTGTTGAACAATTTTTTCTTTTTCTTTTAATATTTCCTTTAATATTTCTTTTTCTGATTTTTTATATGTCATTAACTCAGAAATAGATTTTCTTATTCTATTTGTAGATAATCCTAAATACGCTACGGCAAAAGTTTCTATTAATGTGTTATATTTATTTTGCTTTGTTGTTAAAAACTTTGTTATTTCCATACCAATTTCTTCTTTATTTGGTAGAGGCATTTTTATATATGTTATATATTCTTTTAAAGTTTTAGTTATATTACTTTCCGTGCCGCTAATAATAATGTATTTATTTCGTTTTTTAAGTAATATATATAAGTTTTTTAGTTTTCGATTTATAGATGTATCATTTGTAAATAAGTAAAAATCTTTTAGTAAAAATATTCTTGTTTGTATACTTTCATCTTTTTCTATTATTTCTAAGGCCTCTAAAGGATTTTTTTTACCATATTCCCAATAGTTTGGATTATTTTTATATCCATCTATAAAGTTCCAGCAGTATAAATTCTCTTTAAACAGTTTTTTGCTGATATCTTTTAAAATATATTCTAATCGATCTTCTTCTTTTGTCATAATATATGTTATATGGTTATTTGAAGAAAGCAACATAACTATTTTTTTTTGGAAGTTCATATAGTAATTGACTTATTTTTTTATCTTTCTTATATAAGTGTTGTTATAAATTAATTTTTTTACGTTTTTTTTTCCGTCTTGCATTAATAATTCTCTGCCCACTTTTTGTTTTCATTCTTACTAGAAAGCCAGATTTTTTAATTTTTTTTACTTGAGTTCCTGTTTTCATTGATTATGCTTTTGTATTATAAGATTATTATTTTATTATTAATTATATATTGATTTGTTATAATTTGTACATTCTCATTTACTATTTCTAAGTTAAATTTATGACTAATACTATCTTTTTATTTCGTTTATATCTTATGTTTGCTTTATTATTTTTATTACCATTATCTTGTGTTCTTACATTTCAATTAATTTCATTTTTTAAAGTATTATTTAAACTTTATACTTTATTACAGATTCCTGTTCTAACTCTAATGTCAGATCAAGATACTTGTATTAATTTGTTCCATTGTTATAGAAATCGTGAGCAGTGGGTGTCATCAATAGCTTTATTTGAGCTAATAAATATTTTTAATTCACGTAATAAAGACTTAATTTATAGTTCTATAGCCTATTGTTATAGATTGAATAAGTTCTTCCAAATTTCTGAATATTATTATCTAAAAGCATTGTCTATTAACCCTTCTAATTGCTTTTTATTATCTAATATAGCTAATTTTTATTACAGTAATGGAAAAAGAAATAAAGCTATAGCAATTAATGAAAGAATAAAGAATATTGATTCAAGTTTATGTATTTTTATTGATAGTAACTATTAAAAATTTCTTTATTTTTATACTGAATAATTATCGGGATAGCAGGATTTGAACCTGCGACATCCTGCTCCCAAAGCAGGCGCGCTACCAAACTGCGCTATATCCCGTTTATATCTATTTTAGTATATAAAATAATTTTTTATCTGTCTAGGTTGATTTCTTGCTTTTTTTTTTGAGATTATAGTAGCTTTTATACTATTAGAAATTTTATAACAAATAATTCTTATTTAAATAAAGTTTTTTATTTCAATAGTATATTTAATTAGCTTACTATAAGTATTAATTCTTATTTCTTTGTTTATGAATTTAATATAATATGTTATTTTAAGTTTTTTGTTACTTTGTTACCGTATTATATTACATATGAAAAAAATTTTTTAATTAAATTGGATACCAAAACATTCCCTTAACTCCGTCTGGGTCAATAACGAAACCTATCTGCCTATAAAATTTGATTACTTCTGGATCAGCAAACAATGTTATAGTGTTTATGTCATATTTTCTCAATTGTTTAATTAATTTATTCATTAATTCTTTGCCTATTCCTTTACCTTGAAAATCCGGATGTATAACTACATCCCAAATTGTGGCATTGAATGAATTGTCAGATGTTGCTCTGGCAAATCCAATTAATTTTTTTTCATCATCATCATAATAAAATAACGATGCTATTAAAAAACTCTGTTCAATAGCTAATTTAACTTTTTTTAAAGGTCTACGGACCCATCCTACAGCGTCACATAGCTTTTCTAATTCATTTAAATTTATTTTTTTATCTAAGCTAAAATATATATTGTATTGTTTATCATTTTGTTCCAAATTTTCTATACATAGATTTTCTACATTCTTTACTGTTTTACTGTTATTTTCTATTATTTTTTTATAATTAAAAAAAAAGTTCCAAAATGTCATAACTTTAATTTTTTGTCTTGTAAAAGTAATATTTTTGTTATGTTCAAAAAATGTTACTTTTTGTCTCTACGTTTTTTATATATATTATGATTAGATATTATAACTTATTTTTTTTTAGATTTTGTGCAACTTTTTGTTATTTTTTAAGTTTTTATTTTTAGTTTAAGGAAAAAAATATGAGAAAAATTGCTTTGATTTTATTAACTTTTCTAATTCTTTTATCTACGTCTAATGTCTCCTATGCTGATGTAGCTGGATTAACTCCGTGTAAAGATTCGCCAGCTTTTAATAAAAGATTGAAAAGCGCAGTTAAAAAGTTAGAAACTCGTTTATCTAAATATGAACCTTCTACTCCACCAGCTTTAGCAATTCAGAATCAAATTAAACAAACTCAAGTTAGATTTAGTAATTATAGTAATAGTGGTATTCTATGTGGTTCAGAAGGTTTACCTCATTTAATTTCAGATGGACGATGGAATCATGCTGGTGAATTTATGTTGCCAGGCATATTATTTATCTATATTACAGGTTGGATTGGATGGGTTGGTAGGAGTTATTTAAGAGCTGTTTCTAGTATGAATAAACCAACTGAGAAAGAAATTATTATTGATGTTCCTTTAGCTATGAAATTTTCTTTGTCTGGTTTTACTTGGCCCCTTGCAGCACTCCAAGAGTTGACTAGTGGACAGTTACTAGCAGAAAATGATGATATTTCTATTTCTCCGCGTTAATTAGTTTTTTACAAAATAATTTATTTAATTTAAGGATATAAATATGAATAATAATTTCTTAAAGTATTTATCTACAGCTCCTGTTATTGGTACGCTTTGGATGACTTTTACAGCTGGTTTTATTATAGAAATTAACCGTTTTTTTCCAGATATCTTATCTTTTTCTTTTTAGTCTTATATTTATTTAATGGGATATTTAATGAAGTATATACAATTAGTAGATAATTTTAAGTATTTACAATAATATATTTGTTAATATAAAATATATATATTGTTAACTATAATCCTTTATTTTTGTATTAGTTAGTATGAGTGTAATAACAAAAATTATTTTAAATGCAGATAATGAATTAAGATATCCTAGTATTGATGAGTTAGAAAGTTTACAATCTTATTTTCTTACAAGTGAACAACGTATTATCGTTGCCTCTATACTAAGAGACCAAGAGCAAGAAATAATTAAATCAGCTAGTAAAGCTATTTTTCAAATTCATCCAGAATATATTGCTCCTGGAGGCAATGCTGAAGGAGCTCGGAAGCGTTCACTTTGTTTGCGTGATTATGGTTGGTATTTAAGATTAGTGACTTATGGTATACTATCTGGTGAAAAAGAGTCTATTGAAAAAATTGGTATTATTGGGGTAAAAGAAATGTATAACTCTTTATCTGTGCCGATATTAGGAATGGTTGATTCTATTGAATGTTTAAAAAATGCATCGTTAGAACTTTTATCTGATAGTCAAATGAAATTTGTTGCACCATATTTTGATTTTATTATACAAGGAATGTCTATTTGACAGGTTTACTTATTTATTATTCATATAGTTGCTTCATATTATATGTAGTGTTATACTTCTATTAAGCTCGAAATAATACGTAAATAATTAGTGAATTTTGTCAGAACTGAGAAGAAGCAGCAATTAACTTTTATTATTTAGGTATTTTTTCGGGTTTTTATTATCTTATTTATTTACACAATTTTATTTAACATAAAATGCACACTTAGTATTTATTTTAACTATTAATTTTTAATTCAGGTCTATTGTGAAAGTTATATGAAGTCATTTATGATTCAAGGAGCTAAAATTCTTGCGACAGGTTCTGCTGTTCCTAATTCTAGTTTAAGTAATAATCAGATTAGCAATATTGTTAATACATCTGATGAGTGGATATTTACTCGCACAGGTATTAAAGAAAGAAGAGTTTTAACTGGCATCAATCAATCTGTAGTTGACCTCGGTATCTTAGCATCTATGGATGCTTTAAAAAAAATTTCGATGGATCCTTCTGAAATAGATTTAATTATTCTTGCTACTTCAAGTCCTAATGATCTCTTTGGTAGTGCTAGCCAAATACAGTGTAAAATAGGTGCAACTAATGCTGTTGCTTTTGACTTAACTGCTGCATGTTCTGGATTTGTTTTAGGAATAGTAACTGCATCCCAATTTTTACAAAATGGTAGTTATCGTAATATCTTAGTCATTGGTGCAGATGTATTATCTAAGTGGATAGATTGGTCTGATCGAAGTACATGTATTTTATTTGGAGATGCTGCTGGAGCAGCTATAGTTCAAAGGTGCTCTAATCAAAATAATTCTATTTTAAACTTTCAATTAAATACTGATGGAAAATATTCTGAACATTTATCTATTGCATATAAAAATTATACTAGTCCACACTCAAAATTAAATTTATATCAAGGCTATTTTAACTATGTTGCTATGAATGGTAAAGAAGTGTATAAATTTGCTGTCTCTCAAGTTCCTTTAAGTATTCTTAAATGTCTTAGTTCTTTAGATATGTCTGTTAATGATGTTGACTGGTTACTTTTACATCAAGCGAATGAACGAATTTTGAAAGCTGTAGCTGATAAATTATCTATTAATAAATCTAAAATTATTGCTAATTTAAGTAAATATGGTAATACTTCTGCAGCATCGATACCATTAGCATTGGATGAAGCTGTTCAAGACGATAAAATTTTAGATAGTCAAATTGTCGTTATTGCTGGCTTTGGAGCTGGTTTAACGTGGGGAACTGTAGTAATTAGATGGTAATTTTTATTAGCTAAATAAATATAATCTATACTAAAATATATATATAGTTATAATTATTGTTATAATCTGTACAAAATTAACTTTAATTTTATTTTATGAAAGGATATTTATAATGACTTCATCTTTATCTAGTTTTTTTAATAGCTTAATTTTAGGAACTTTAATTGTGGTAATTCCTATTAGTCTAGCTCTCTTATTCGTTAGTCAAAAAGATAAAACGCAGCGTAACTAATATTGATGCTTTATTTAAATAATTAATATTTGAAACCTTAATATATAAACTAGATTCTTCTAAATTATTATTAAGTGTTTTGTACTTATATATATATTGAATAATTTGTAATATGTCTTTATCTGAATGGTTAGTTCAAAAGCGAAATTTTTTATTAAATAATAAAGTTCAAAGAAATAGTTATACGATATCCAAAAATTTATGGGTTAAGTGCAATCAATGTAATTTTTTAATGTACCACAAAACTTTAGAAGTTAATTTTAAAGTATGTCCTAAATGTGATCACCATTTTCCTGCTTCTAGTCAAGATCGAATTAAGTATATTTTTGATTTTAATAGTTGGAAAAGTATTGATGCTAATTTATCTTCGACTGATCCATTGGGTTTTGCTGATAGAAAGTTCTATTGTAATCGATTAATTGACATGAAGTTGAAAACAGGTTTATCAGATGCTGTGGAAACAGGTTTTGCTTCTATTAATAATATTGAGGTTGCTTGTGGAATTATGGATTTTAGATTTATGGGTGGTAGTATGGGATCAGTTGTCGGAGAAAAATTAACTAGATTGATTGAAAAAGCTACTAAGTTCCGTTTACCTTTAATTATTCTATGTGCTTCTGGAGGTGCAAGAATGCAAGAAGGTATGTTAAGTCTAATGCAAATGGCTAAAGTATCTTCAGCTCTTTATGAACATAGTGAAGCATCTTTACCTTATTTTACTGTTCTTACCTCTCCAACTACTGGTGGTGTTACAGCTAGCTTTGCTATGCTAGGTGATTTAATAATTGCAGAACCTAATGCATTAATTGCGTTTGCAGGAAGAAGAGTTATTGAACAGACTATCAAAGAAGATTTACCTGAGAATTTTCAAACTTCTGAATATTTATTTAAGCATGGTTTTATTGATTTAATTATTTCTAGAACAAATCTGCGTTCACAACTTTTTAAAATATTGTTGCTATATTTTAAATCTTTTCATTAATTTTAAAGTTTATTTTTTATTCTGTATTGTAATATATATATCATAGTAATATTAATAAAGCTTTTTGCTCCTAAAGTATTACTGTAATAATTGAGGTATAACAATTATTTTAAGTAAATTACTTGATTATAAATGAGTTATTAAATTGTTATTCTAAAATTTTTATTATTTTATTTTATATATATTAATTATGATTAAAAAAAAGGTTTCTTTATTATCGTTAGTTGTATTTTTTTTATCTTTAGTTATAGTAGCTTTCTCTGCTACTTCAGTAGAATTAGATGAAACAACCCGAACAGTTATTTTTGATAGTTCTGGTAAGAGTATTACTTTAACACCCGAGCAAGTTAGACGGGGTAAACGATTATTTAATAATTCTTGTGCCCAGTGCCATAATGGAGGTATTACTAAAACAAATCCTAATATAGGTTTAGAGCAAGAATCATTAAGTAAAGCTATTCCGCCGAGAGATAATATTATTAATTTAGTAGATTATATGAAAGAACCTACTAGTTATGATGGTCAAACTTCAATTGCTGACTTACATCCTAGCATTAAAAGTGCTGAAATTTTTCCTAAAATGCGTAATTTTACTGATGAAGATTTATTGTCTGTGGCTGGTTATATACTGCTACAGCCACAAGTTTCTCCAGAGAAATGGGGAGGTGGAAAAATTTACTATTAGTTTTTTTGTTTTAATACATGAATATAAACTAAAAAAAGATATAATTAAATTATATTATATTTTTGTATAAAATGGTAAATTTTTTTATTTATAATAGGACTTTTTGATGAAATCTTTATTATTTTTAGTTTCTAGTTTTTTAGTTGTTTGTTTTACTAATTTTTCAATTGCTTTAGCTATAGATTTAGAACAAGGTCAAGCACTTTTTTCGCAAAATTGTGCTGCTTGCCACTTAGGCGGTAATAACACTATTGTTCCAGAAAAAACTTTAAAAATAGAAGCTTTAGAGGCAAATAGTAAGGCTGATATACAAGCTATTGTTACTCAGGTTACTCAAGGAAATGGTGCGATGCCAGCTTTTGGTGGTCGTTTATCTGATGATGAAATTAAAGATATTGCTGCTTATGTTTTAGATCAAGCTAAATCAAATAGTTGGTAAATATATTTCAACTAACGAGTAAAAATTAAACATTTAATTTTTTGCTCGTACATTCTACTATTTACTTTATATATTTATTATTTTATTTATTTAAGCATTTCTACTCGTCTAATGTCTAATACTATATATCCAGCAAGCTTATGCTTACAAGATGGAACTATTTATCAAGGATTATCTCTATTTCAATTATCAGCTTATCATGGTGAAATAGTTTTTAATACTGGTATGACCGGTTATCAAGAAGTCTTTTCTGATCCTAGTTATTCTGGGCAAATGGTCCTTTTTACTTATCCAGAGATAGGAAATACTGGTTTAAATAAAGAAGATAACGAATCTAATTTTATTCATATTAAAGCTTTAATTACTAAAAATATTTCTCTGTTATCTAGTAATTGGCGCTCTAAAATTTCCTTAAAAGATTATATTATATTGAAACGTATACCTCATATATTTGGTATTGATACTAGATCTTTGACAAAACGTTTAAGAATTTATGGTGTCACGAATGGAATTTTATCTGGTTTTAATTTTCAATTTGATATTAATAATTTGAATTTTAATTCTGTTGGTAGTTTAGATCTTGTACGGAGGGTTACTACTAGGCAAAAATATTCTTTAAGCTATTCTAATTATGTAAACTATTTTGTATATAATAATTATTTATTAAAGAATAATAAGAAGTTATTTAGTCCTTGTAAAATTGTGGTCATGGATTTTGGCTTAAAATTTAATATTTTAAGAATCTTGTTATCTTTAGGTTGTGATGTATTTGTTTTGCCGGCAACTTGTAGTTATGAGACTATTTTATCATATCAACCAGATGGTTTATTGTTATCTAATGGTCCAGGGAATCCTTCCTCTGTAACTTATGCAATTAATACATTAAAAAAGTTTATACTTTTTGCGAATATTCCTATCTTTGGGATTTGCATGGGTCATCAAGTTTTAAATCTTGCTCTTGGTGCACAAACATTTAAGCTTAAGTTTGGTCATCGAGGTTTAAATCATCCTTCTGGTTTAAAAGATTATTCAATGATAACGAGTCAGAATCATGGTTTTGCTGTTGATGAAAAGTCTTTATTTAAGAATGCATTGATAAAAGAACTCAAAATTAAGTATTTTAATTTAAATGACTTAACTGTTTCTAGTACTTTACATAATTATAGGCCTATTTTTTCTGTTCAATATCACCCTGAAGCAAGTCCTGGTCCTCATGATTCCGATTATTTGTTTAAGATATTTATTCAGCTTATTAAATATAGTAAATAACTAGTAGTGAGCTTGACTTAATTTTGTTGCTTTACCATTTTATATTTTTAAATAAGTAAGATAAACTTTGTGTTCCTCTTAGTTGATTAAAAAGTGGTAAATGTCCTTCTGGTGCTTCTAGCGTCCATGTAAACCCCTGTGGATAGCGTTTCATAATACCCTTATCTATCCAGTTTATTTTTTCCCAAAGTTTATCCCAATTTTTATTATTACTGATCCAAATTTTTTTTTGTATAGAAAAACCAAATTTACCTTTAGAATAAATTTTCCATAGTGAGTCTAAAGTTAATAAATCATTTGAAGGTAGAAATTGAATATCTGTAAAGTATAACCATTCTCTTTTGTCTAATGTTTCTATTTCAACTAGTTTACAAAGATATTGCTGTGTTAGTTTATTAGCCTCTTCAAATTCTTCATTTATCAGTAACTTTTGTAGTGTTTGGTAATTTAAGTTTAGAGACTGTTGTAAAATTAAAACTCCATTTGGAAAATAGTGAAGTAATTTTTTTTCTATTTCTTTTTTATTAGTTTTTATTAATTTTTGAAATATAAAGCCATCTATTACTTCTGTAGTATTTTTTTCTATTAAAATTCTTTTGATTATTAGTTCCAGTAAAATATTTTGCTCATTTTGTCCTGTATTATATATTTGATCTATTAGCTTTTCCGTTTCTCTTGATATTATTGTATAATTTTTACAAAAAATTTTTTCTTCTATTGTTATTTTACTTCTACTTACTTTGCTTTTTGTCATGAAATTAGGTTGAAAATCTTTTTTTATTATATTATTATATATTTTTATTTATCTATTTTTGTAGATAAAAAATAATAATTTTGATTAATATAAGAATAATATTACTCAATAAGTTGATTGAAAAATATATAATATATTTGCCAACTTGTATTGTTAGATTTTCTATTTTTGGTATAAATAAATCTTTTATTTCTAGCCAAAATAAAAAAAATAATCTTAACTGGCTCAATTTTTCTAGTTTTGTTAATTGTGATATAGAAATATATTTTTTAATTATTCCTTTTGAGCTTATTATTAAGACTTTTTTACGTTCACTATATAGAGATTTAGCGTCATAAATATAAGCATTTACAGCATGCTGTAATTTTAAATTATTGAGGAAAAACGCAATCGATCTACCAGAAATATATATTTTATTTGCCATTTTAGTTACTTTAAAAAAATTATTTATTCTTGGTAAGCTATGTAGTTCATTTATGACTATTTTTAGAATTATATTACTAATTGTAATAATAAAGTTTTCAAATAATATTTGTATATGTTTATATGGAGTATATAAAGGGTCAAATAAAAATATGTGTTTATCTATATAAGATGATCCAAGTAGCAAATAGATTAATAAAGAATTTGTTAATTCATCATTTGATAATATAAATATTTCTTCATAAGTATATTTCATCTTTGATTTAAATTTGTTATAAACTTGTTTTATAAAAATTATTAAAATTTGTCGATTAAATTCTCTTAATTTGTTTTTACTTAAATTTAATTCTACTAGTTCTAAAATTAGTTTTTTAAACTCGTCTATTATTATATGTAATAATTTATTTGTACTTGCGCTATTAATGATATCAATATATAGATATTCATTTGTTTTATTTGATAAATTTTTAAATAATTTATTTTCTGTGTTTATAAATAGATCTACAACGGCATTATTTAGATTTATACTTTGTTTATTAGGCCAATATTGTACCATATTTACTTAATTTAATATTTTGTTATATTCTGATGTTAGTGTTATAGTTTTTGTATGGATAAAAAATTTTTTTATTGTTATCTTTTTATATTAAAATAAATGCTATAAATATCTAAAGTTTTTTATTTCTTAAGTTTGTTTATAAAATAATGTACCATTACTATTTTGCTATTGCTAGTGAAAATTTTTTTCTTGATCAAGAACCTATAGAAGAGATATTACGTGAGAGAATACAATATTATGTGAATAATAATAGAGAAATAGACTTTTGGTTTGTACTTAATTCAACTTCTATTAATATTATACAAAATGATAATAGTTATTTTGATATGTCCGATTCTTTAGCAGCTATCGTTTCTCTAGATAAACAATTTATACAATGGTTAAAGCTTAGAGTCAGTTTTGTTCAAATAGGTAGTTTTAAATCTGAATCTATTTTTGTTCCTAAATGATTTTTTATTGTATTACCTATAAAAATTTAGTGATGATTTGGTGTAACAAATAAAGTTAAAATTTCTTTACTGAATGTCTCTGCTGCTTTCGATTTATATCTATTAGGATGAATGATTATAGAAAGCATTCTTTTGATTGTAACATTCTTTATTTTTGCCCAGTGTATTATACCTAATTCAAGTTCTTTAGCTATTGCTGAAACTGATACAAATGCTGCTCCTAATCCTGATTGAACAGCATTTTTAATAGCTTCTATAGAGTTTAATTCCATTTCAATTTTGAATCTACTGCTGTCTATATCATTTTGGTGTAATATTTTGTCAATTACTTTTCTTATTGTAGATTGAGTATCTAGCGCTATAAAGCGTAATTTATATAAATCTTCTTTTTGAATATTTCCTACTTTTGCAAATGTATGTGATATAGGTAAAATTAGTGCTAACTCATCTTCTGCATAAGATGTTATTTGTAGTATTTCCTTTAATTCATTTGGTACTTCTCCACCTATTACAGCTAAATCTATTTGCCCATTAGCAACACTCCACGAAATTAAACGCGTAGAGTGTACTTGTAATTGTACATTGACCTGTGGATATCTTTGTCTGAATAAACCAATCAAACGTGGCATTAAGTATGTACCTGTAGTTTGACTTGCTCCTATAACTAAAGATCCCCCTTGAAGATTTTGTATATCTTCCAAAGCTCGACATGTTTCTTCACATAATGCTAATATTCTACCTCCGTATCTTAAAAGTAAATTGCCTGCTTCTGTAAGTGTTGCTTTTTTACTGCTCCTTTCAAATAATGGTATGTTTAACTGTTTTTCTAAATTTTGAATTTGTAAACTTACGGCTGGTTGTGAGATGTATAAACTATCTGCTGCTTTTTTAAAGCTACCTTCTTTTATAATAGCTTTTAATATTCTCAATTGATCTAATGTAAATGGTAAATCTCTCATAATTCATTTTTAGAATATTTTTTTGTTTACAGTATAAAGTTTATTTCTTTTTATATATTAATTATGATTAAAATATAGTATTTATAATATATAAAGGAATATTTTTTATTTTTTTATTGAATTTTCAAGGAATTTATTTATATGGATATAAGATTTTTAATTGTTGTTGCTCCGTTAATAGCAGCTGGTTCGTGGGCAGTATATAATATTGGACGAATTGCTTTACAGCAATTTCGTAGTATGTAGTATAATTAATTTATAAATTTTAAGAGTAGGGTATTATAATTATTTATAATTTTCCTACTTTATCTTCTGATTATTATTAAAATACTTTTAATACTATATTTTATATGGCTGTTCCTAAGAGAAAAACATCAAAGTCTAAATCACGTAAATCTTGTTGGAAAAATAAAGCTGATTTAGTTAGTCAAAAGTCATTATCATTAGCAAAGTCTATTTTGAGTGGTAAATCTACTAGCTTTATTTACTATAAGCAGATAAAAGATGAAATTTAGTTTAATTATCTATCTAAATTTCTTTATAAGTTATAATCTATTTATATGATATTTCGTCTTTTAGATATTAATGCATCTATCTTTAAAAAGACTGATTCTAGTTTTCTTATGAAACTTTCTGCTTTTAAAGATATTTGGATTTTTAATTGTATTGAGGGTTCTCAATCTAATATTGTAAGTTGTGGTTTCAAGATTAATAATTTATCTAAAATTATTATCATGAATTTACATATAAAAAATATTTCTGGTTTATTGGGTTTATTATCTAGTTTAAATTTGATAGGTAGAACGAAATGTTTACATATTTATGCTCATATGAATTTAAAATATTATTTAGATTTAGGTAAAAAATACTCTTGGACTAATTTTAACTATCGAGTATATATTCATGTGCTTAAAACAGGTTTAATTATTAACCAATGTGGGTATAGAGTATATGTTTTTTGTAGATATAAAAAGTATGAATTTATTATTATGCAGCCTGAGCAATATGGTACTTTTTTTTTAAATAAGGCAAGAAACAATTGTTTATTTCCTGGGCCTTTATATGGCAAATTAAAAAAAGGTTCTACTTTTATATTACCTGATGGTCTTATACTTAACGGTTATAATCTAACAGGTATAAATTTATCAGGTTTACAAATTCTTTTATTTATATCTTTTTTTTATACTAGAAAAAATTTTGAAGCTTTTTGGCATTCTGATTTTATATTATTTACATTATAGTTTTATTCTATGATTAGAATTATATATAATAGCTATATATTTATCATACATTTATATATTTGAAACACGATTTATGGTTTATGCAGTAGTTGATATTGGTGGAAATCAAATGATGATTGAACCAGGAAAATTTTATGATGTTAGTTATATCTCTGCAAATCCTGGTGATATAGTTAACTTAAACAGAGTTTTATTTTTTGCTGAGTCTAATGAATTTAAAATAGGTGTGCCTTGTTTAAAAGATATTATTATTAGGACAAAAGTGTTAAAACATATAAAAAGTAAGAAATTAACTGTTTTTAAAATGAAGCCTAAGAAAAATATTCGTTTAAAGCAAGGACATCGTCAAACATTGACTAGAGTTCTAGTTGAAGGAATTTTTTCGTAGGAAGTTAAAAAACATTTTAAAATAAAATTAATATATGGCACATAAGAAAGGTAGCGGTAGTACTAAAAATGGTCGAGACTCTAATTCTAAAAGGCTCGGCGTTAAGAGATATGGTAACCAAAAAGTTAATCCAGGTAATATTATTGTTCGTCAAAGAGGTAGTAAATTTAAGTTAGGTAATAATGTGAGTCAAGGTAGAGATTATACAATCTTCTCACTAATTACAGGAGTAGTTAAGTTTGAAAAAGTTAATGGTATTAATCGTAGAGTAAGTGTATATCCTATCTCAATTTAAGTATTATTCTTAAATTTTATAATATTATTATTTTAATTAAAAATAAATTCATTTATATGAATTTTTCTTACTTTATGAATGGTAAAAAAAATTATAGTTTCTTATTTTAATGATGTTGCGGCAGTTTTACAGAATAATAAGATTCAAGAAATTATTATTGTAAATAATCACTATCAAGTTAACGATATATATATAGGTGTTGTACAGAAAGTTTTTTCTAGTATAAATGCAGCATTTATAAAATTAGGTAAATATGGAAAAAGTGGTTTTATTCATATGAGTGATATTAAGCCATTAATGAAAGGAAAAAAATCTTCTAATATTATTGATATATTATCAATACATCAACTAATTTTAGTACAAGTTATCAAAGAACCTACCATGAATAAAGGTCCTCGATTGACTGCTAATATTCATCTGCATGGTAAATATATTGTTTTGATGCCTTTTTGTGATGTTATACTTATTTCTAATAAAATTTATGATTATAATGAGCGTATTCATTTATATTCGTTGGCTGTTCTAGTGAAACCTGAATTAATGGGTTTATTAGTTAAGTCGTCGGCTCAAGGAGTTTCTGAATCTGTTATTTTGCAAGATCTAGATTGTCTTGTCCAGCAATGGTATTTCATCCAAAAAAATGTTGTTGCTGCGTCTTCACCTTTTTTAGTTTATAAAGATGATGATTTAGTGCAGAAAATTGTAAGAGATTTTTATGATATAGATGTTTATAAGATTATCATTGATTCGGAATATGGCTTAAAGCGAGTTTGTTATTATTTAAAAAAATGGTTTTTTATTTCAACTGTTGTGAAGACTAAATTGCAGTTGTATAGTAAGCAAGATTGTATATTAGATAAATTTTTTATTAAACAGGCTATAAAAGAGGCATTAAAACCCAAGGTTCGTTTGATATATGGTGGATATGTTGTTATCGAAAGTTATGAAGCTTTAACAGTTATCGATGTGAATTCAGGATCTTTTAACAGGCCTGAAAGTTCTAAAGATACTATCGTGAAGATAAATTTTTATGCAGCTATTGAAATTGCATATCAGTTAAGATTAAGAAATATTAATGGTGTTATTATAATTGATTTTATTGACATGTATTCTCAAAAAGATCAACTGAAATTGCTTGAGCACTTTAATAAATTATTAATTATAGATGATTCTAAACCTCAAATAATTCAACTTTCTGAGCTTGGTTTGCTTGAACTAACTCGTAGGCGTAGTGGTAGAAGTTTACAAGAAATATTTTATAACTCTAATGCAATTAATGGCAAATATTCTAATTTTTTTTGTAATAAAAGTTTATATGTTAATTTGTTTTTTGATATATCTAGTATACATTTTAAGACAAGTCATCTTGTAAATAAAAATATTTGCTCTCTATTTTTTAGTAAACAGTTTTGTAATAATAAGTCATTGCAAAATAAATCTTTTTATCATGATCAGCTTTTATATAAAAAATATTTTATTTTTATTGATTGTTTTTATACAATGCATTTTTTTTATCCTAAAGCTAATTATATTGTTCCTTTAGTTTTTTATTCTAAATTAATTAAATATAGAGCGTTTGATAATAATTTTTTGTTATTTTTATAAGCAATCTACCATTATTTTTGTTAAAAAAAGCTATAACAATAATCATTGTTATAGCTTTTTTTATTTGTTTAACATTATTACTATTAGTAAATAAAGTACTTTATCCGTTAATAGATGGTGCAATTAAAGCTAGTGGTAGAGATTCTTGAGATGCTAAGTCTAGAGGGAAGTTGTGTGCATTACGTTCATGCATTACTTCCATACCTAAATTAGCTCTATTTAAGATGTCAGCCCAAGTATTAATTACACGACCTTGACTATCAACAACTGATTGGTTAAAATTGAATCCATTCAAATTGAAAGCCATTGTACTTACAGACATTGCTGTAAACCAAATACCTACTACTGGCCATAAACCTAAGAAAAAGTGTAATGCGCGAGAATTGTTAAAACTTGCGTATTGAAAAATTAAACGACCGAAGTAGCCATGTGCTGCAACTATATTATAAGTTTCTTCTTCTTGACCAAATTTATATCCATTGTTTGCTGATTCATTTTCAGTTGTTTCACGAATTAAACTAGATGTTACTAGAGATCCGTGCATAGCGCTAAATAATGATCCACCGAATACACCTGCAACACCTAGTTGGTGAAAAGGATGCATAAGAATATTGTGTTCAGCTTGGAATACAAGCATGAAGTTAAATGTACCAGAAATACCAAGAGGCATACCATCAGAGAAGCTTCCTTGACCAATTGGATATACAAGGAATACTGCTGCTGCTGCTGCTACAGGTGCTGTAAAAGCTACTGAAATCCATGGACGCATACCTAGACGGTAGCTTAGTTCCCATTCACGACCAATATAGCATAGTACACCCAGTAAGAAATGAAGAACTATTAATTGATAAGGTCCACCATTATATAGCCATTCATCTAAAGATGCAGCTTCCCAAATAGGATAAAAATGTATACCAATAGCTGCAGAGCTTGGAATAACGGCTCCAGAGATAATGTTGTTACCATATAATAAAGAACCAGCTACTGGTTCGCGAATTCCATCAATATCAACAGGTGGTGCAGCAACGAATGCAATGATGAATACAGATGTAGCAGTTAATAGTGTTGGAATCATTACAACGCCAAACCATCCAATATAAAGACGGTTTTCAGTGCTAGTAATCCAAGTACAAAAACGTTCCCACAGGCTTGCGCTTTCGCGTCTTTCTAAAGTAGCAGTCATATTAAAATATATTATTTTAGGATTTGTGTTGGATACTTCCCAAGTTCTTGTAGTACTTGTTAAACGTATTATTACAAGATTTATTATAAGATGTAAAGTTTTTTTCGAAAAAGTTTTTATAGTTCACTAAGTTGTCTTTATTAAGAAATAAGTCATTTTTAATGTTTTTCTTTGTTTTTTAATATACTTTACATACTTATTAATTTATACTTTTATCTCTTATTTATGTCACACTTTAGTAAAATAAAAACAAATATTACTAACTTAGATATACTCACTAAGACAATTCGTCAGTTAGGTTTTAATTATAGTTACTTGAACTCACAAATTGATTTAAATTCAACATATTCTTTATTAGATATGAAAAATATTTTAGTCTATGATTCTTATAGTAAAAATACACCTTTGTTTAGTTTCGTTTGGAACAGTCATGAATATAACTTAGTAGTGGATTTACAAGCAAATAATATAGATATTGATATAAACTATTTTATGGATCGTTTATCTCAACAATATGCATACAATATAGTAGTTGAAAAAAGTAATTCTAATGGTTTTCATAAAGTTAATGAAATTGTTGGAGATGATGGTTCTATCAAAATTACTTTACAAAGATGGTCTAATCACTCAGTTTATTAGTTTATTATTGCGGACGGAGAGACTTGAACTCTCACGAGATATTCTCACTAGAACCTAAATCTAGCGTGTCTGCCAATTTCACCACGTCCGCTAATTGTTAATTCGTTATCTTAAAAATAATTGTAACATTTTGCATATGTAAAGACAAGTTTCAATACTTGTTTTTATCTATTTAAGATGTTAATATGTATATCAATATCTTCCTCAGTAGCTCAGTGGTAGAGCGATCGGCTGTTAACCGATTGGTCGTAGGTTCAAATCCTTCCTGGGGAGTTACTAAATGTTTTTTGTTATGGCACATATTAACTCATTTTTTGTATTATTATCATTATTTATTTTATATGTTCAGTAGATTTTTTATGTACAATTTATTAGATAAATATGAAGTTTTCTTGTATTTTTTTCAACAGTATTTATATAAGTTTTTGTTTATAAGCGATACTTTTTATATTTTTTTTTCTCCTTTCATACTTTTAATGCTTGGTTTTACTACCGTTTTGACACCTTGTTTTCTTTCTATACTACCTTTAATTGTGTCTTATGCTAATTCTCAAGTAAATAAACCTATTAAAAAAAGTTTATTTATTTTTGGTCTTGTTAATAGTTATATAATAATAATCATATTAAGTAATTTTTTCGATTTTTATCTTTTATTGAGTAAATTACCGACAATCGCTTTTGTTATTATATTTTTAGTTTCCTTAAATCTTATGCAGGTTATAAATTTTTCTTTTTTCTATACTACTCTTTTTAAAAATATTTTTGTTTCTAAAAATTATAGTATATATTTCTATAGCTATTTCATGGGTATATTTATTAGTTTTAGTTCCCTTCCTTGTAATACTTCTATTATTTTTCTTGTTATATTATGGTTGAAAAGTCTTAATAATTTTTTTATTTTTTTACTTTATTTATTGGTTTACTTATTTGGTTGTATTATGCCATTATATATTGTTCTTTATTTGAAAAGTAATTATAAGGACTTTGATATCTTAGTAAAAATTTGGAACTTAATTTTTCCGTTAAGTGGATCTTTTTTATTTATTTTTTCATTATTGTCTTTACTTAAGATTATTTTTATTTAATTTATTATATTGTTATTACTAGTTTATACATTTTTAGTTTTAATTTTTATCACTTCAGACTAGAGGTTTAAATAGAATTTTATATGAAAAAAATAAAAAGTTTTGAAATGAAAAATTTGCTATGGGTTTTTATCAAAAAATTAGCTAATTTAAGTTTTTCAATATTTTTGTTATCTATTATTGCATTCTTTAGTTTTTTAGGATCTATTATTGAACAAGGGCAAAGTATTAAATATTATCAATTTAATTATCCTAAATCCAGTTTATATTTTGTTCACTTTAACTGGGAGTGGATTAGTTATTTAGGTTTAGACCATATTTTTCAAACTTGGTGGTTTATTTTAACATTGTTTATATTTATATTAAGTTTAACTTCGTGTTCTTTCTTCGTTCAATTACCTAGTTTAAAAAATGCGCGACGCTGGAAATTTTTTTCTAGCAATTCTCCTGGTAACTTTAATAAATATTTTGAGAATAATTTTTTTATTTATTGTCATTCTTATATTAATATAGTTTATTCACTAATTCGTTCAAATTTTTTTATTTTTTGTCAGGATAAATCAATTTATTCTTATAAAGGTTTATCTGGTCGCATTGCACCTATATTTGTTCATTTTAGTATAGTTATTATTTTGTTAGGTTCAATGCTTAGTTTTTTGTCTAGTTTTGTTGTTCAAGAAATGATTCCTAACGGAGAAATATTTCATTTAAAAAATATAATTCATTCAGGTTTTTATAGTAAAATACCTATTGATCTTTGGGGACGTATCGATAATTTTTATATTAATTACAATATTGATGGTTCTATTCAGCAATTTTTTTCTGAATTATCTATTTTTTATAAGATGAAAAATATTCTAAATGAAAAAAATATTTCTGTAAATAGTCCTTTACATTTTAAAGGTATTACTTTTTATCAAACAGATTGGCAAATAGATGCTGCGCGTATCATTTTAAGTGATAATATGTTAATACAAAAGAAGTTAATTAAAGCTAGTATAAAAAGTCAAAATTGTTGGTTATGTAAAATTAATCTTGATAAAAATACTCAAATTTTTCTGCTATTATTTAATTTGAATAATAATGTTGTAATATTTAATGCTAATGGTAATATTGTTGCTGCAGTTCAAGTTGGTCAAAAATTTTATATTAATAATATAATTTTTTGCATACAAGAAATTATGTCTAGTACGGGTATTCAGATAAAAGTTGATCCAGGTATACTTTTTGTGTATTTAGGTTTCCTTTTTCTTATGTTGAGTACTATTTTAAGTTATATATCTTATTCTCAAATCTGGATTCATGGTTATCGTTCATCATTTAATTTAATAGGTACTACTAATAGAGCAATTTTATTTTTTGAATCTAATATTTTTTATCTTAACAAGTTATATTATTATTACTCATCCTTAAATTATTTAATTGCTCGTAATCTAATTGATTATATATTAAAGTAGTAAAAAATTTTCTAAAATTTTTTTTCCTTGTTTTGTCCATAGACTTTCTGGGTGAAATTGTATACCTCTGAGTTTTTTATGAATTTTATGTCTACATGCCATTATTGTCCCATCTGATGTCCAAGCTGTTATTTCTAATTCTTTAGGTATATTATGTTTGTCTATTATTAAACTGTGATATCGACTAGCTTTAAAGGGGCTAGGTAAATTTGTAAATATATCTTGCTTATTATGTGTGATATAGCTTATCTTTCCATGCATCGGTTTATTTAGCTGCTTAATTGTTCCTCCATATATATATCCGATACTTTGGTGACCTAAACATATCCCTAAAATAGGTATTTTACCGGCATAACTTTTAATAATAGATAAACAATGACCTGAATTTTGTGGATTACCTGGTCCAGGGGATAAAATAATATGTGTTGGTTGAATCTTATCAACCTGTTCTAAAGATAACTCATCATTTCTAATTATAGTAATTTTTTCTTTTAATTCTCCAATATATTGTGATAAATTTTCTGTAAAGCTGTCATAATTATCTATAATAAGAATCATTATTCATTACTCCTAAAATATTTTATTTTCATTTTATTTTAGTCTAATTAATCCGTTTTTAGGAGAACTCGCTTGCGCTAATTTATTTTTTTTCATTATTCCTGCTAAATAGCATTTCCTACCAGAAATTACACTTAATCTCATTGCATCAGCCATCATATATGGAATTTTAGATTGTGCTACAGCGGTATTTAGTAAGACGGCAGATGCACCTATCTCCATTGCTTGGGTCGCTTCACTTGTTTTACCTATTCCTGCATCAATTATTACTGGTATTTTTGCGTTTTCAATTAACAGATGCAAAGCGTTTAAATTTTGTAAGCCTTGTCCTGATCCTATAGGTGATCCTAAAGGCATAATTGTTGTGCAACCTATGTCTTCTAATTGCTTAGCTAAGATTGGATCGGGATAAATATACGGTAAAACAGAAAAGTCTTTTTTAATTAAGTATTCTGCTGCCTTTAGTGTTCCTATTGGATCTGGCATTAAATATTTGGAATCTGATATTACTTCCAGTTTAATAAAATTATTATTAATTTGTCCTATTTGTTTACTTATTTCTCTTCCTAAGATTGCTACTTTAATTGCTTCTTCTGCTGTTTCACTACCTGCTGTATTTGGTAATAGCCATAGTTTTTTCCAATTTAATCCATCTATTAAATTACTTTTTCCTTCATTTTTATTATACTGTGCTCGGCGAATAGCTACTGTTACAATTGATGTTTTACTAAATTCGATACTTTTTTGTGCATCTCTTAAATTTCTATACTTACCTGTTCCTAACATTAGTCTTGAATCAAATTTCTTATTACCAATTATAAAATTATCTTTCATTCTGTTATTATGTATCATATTATTTATAGGTTTTTTTAGTTTTATCTAAATAATTTTCGGTATTTATAACTTTTGTTTTCTTAAATGTTAAATTATAATTATTTTGTATATAAAAAAATGCCTTTTTCAGTTTTTTATTTTATTCTTATATTCGTATTATGCTTAATAATTTGCTATACTGGTTAGTCAGTATATTTTGTGTCTTATTAATTATTTTATTGTGTTATCAGTGTTATAGATTTATTGCAAATACTTATATAAGTAAAAACAATAATATTACTTTTGTTGATAGGTTTAGTTCTATATTACCTTATGGTTTACCTTTATTAGAGGGTCTACAAAATTTTGGTCAGCAAATTTTACCAGATTATCCTTTTAATTTAATGGTTATCTATAAAAAAACTTTTATGCCATTTGTAATATTTTATGTTACTCATCCAGTTTTAGCCTTTGTTATTTTTTTTGTGTTATATTATTTGTTTGTTAGAGCAAAAAGCCCAATACCAAGTCGCCCTTTTATTCGTTTTAATGTTTTACAAGCTATTTTATTATTTTTAATTAACTCTTTATTAGGATCAGCTTTTAGAGCATTACCGATAGAATTTAGAGTAAGTTTGTATGGCTTAATCTTATGCAACACATTATTTTGGTTTGTTTTATCGACGATTATATATTCTATACTCAAATCTATAGAAGGTCGTTATGCTAAAATACCTGTTATTTCTCAAGCTGTAAGAATCCAAATTGATAGTCCTTGATACATTTATTTATTATTTTAAGGAAGTTTTATTCATGTTTTTAAATAATTATGAAATTATTTATATTTTAAAACCAGATGTTACAGATAATGTTAATTTATCTTTAGTAAATTATTATAAAAGCTTTCTCAAAGAAAAAGGAGCTAAAAATATTATTGTTCAGCATAGGGGTAGGCGTCATTTAAGTTATAATATAGCACATTATTATGATGGTATTTATGTTCAAATGAACTATCAAGGTAATGGAGAGTTAGTAAAAGTATTAGAAAAATCTATGAATTTTAATGATCATATTATTAGATATTTGACTGTTAAACAAAATATAATGAATACAATTAATATATATTAAATTAATTTAATATCAATGATTTTATTTAATATTATATTATATCTTTTTTATTAATTACATTATATGTTGCATAGAATTATTGTCTTATTAAAATGGGAGATTTTTTGATGATTACTGATAGTCAAATATTTATTGCTTTGTTATTTGCTTTAGTTTCTGCTATTTTAGCAATCAGGTTAGGTAATGATTTATATCAATAAATTGTAATAGATTTCTCTGTTACATAAAAAAAGTAAAGATGTTTCTTGTGCATTGCCATTTTTGTCAAGTATTACATCTTTTTTTTTTTATATTTGTATGTATTTATGCTATCATAAATATATTGGATATCGACTTACATTAATAGTTATAATAATGTATATATTAAAATTAACTTAGAAAATTATAGTGGATAAAGTAAAGAATCAAACTCGTCCTGTTTTTCCTTTTACTGCTATTGTCGGTCAGGAAGAAATGAAATTAGCTTTAATTTTAAATGTTATTGATCCTAAAATAGGTGGAGTTATGATAATGGGAGATCGTGGTACAGGCAAATCTACTACGATTAGAGCTATTGCTGATTTATTGCCTGAAATAGAAGTTGTAGCTGATGATTTATTCAATTCTCATTATTCTAATTATGATTTGATGTCAAATTTTGTTAAACAGCAATTAGAAAATGGTTCTAATATCCCTACTCACTTTATTAAAGTACCTATGGTCGATTTACCTTTAGGTGCTACTGAGGACCGTTTATGTGGTACTATTGATATTGAAAAGGCCTTAAATGAAGGAACAAAGACATTTGAGCCTGGATTGCTAGCTAAAGCTAATAGAGGTATTTTATATGTTGATGAAGTTAATTTATTGGATGACCATCTAGTTGATATTTTATTAGATTCAGCAGCTTCTGGATGGAATAATGTTGAACGTGAAGGTATTTCTGTACGACATCCTTCTAGATTTGTTTTAGTTGGTTCTGGTAATCCTGAGGAAGGTGAATTACGCCCTCAGCTTTTAGATCGTTTCGGAATGCATGCTGAAATAAAGACTGTTAAAGATCCTTCTCTTCGTGTTCAAATTGTAGAACAAAGAGCAAAATTTGATAAAAGCCCGTATGATTGTATACAAGAATGTCAATTAAGGCAAGAAGAACTAAAAAATATTATTGTTGCAGCTCAGAGTAAATTATCTAATGTAATAATTGATGATGATTTAAAAGTTAAAATTTCAAAAATTTGTGGTATTTTAAATGTAGATGGTTTAAGGGGAGATATAGTCACTAATAGAGCTGCCAAGGCTTTTGCCGCATATCAAAGTAAAGATGAAGTTGATGTTCAAGATGTTAAAAAAGTTATTACTTTATGTTTACGTCATAGGTTAAGAAAAGATCCTTTAGAAACAATAGATTCTGGTACAAAAGTTAATCAAGTGGTGAATGAAATTCTAAGTTAAAGTTGTTCCTTTTTCTGAATAGGCTTAGTAGGATTCGAACCTACATTAGAGACTTAGAAGGTCCCTGTCCTTATCCTTTAGACGATAAGCCCCAAATTACCATTTATATGTTTTTTGGATTGACATTGAGCGGTACTGGATTTGAACCAGTGACCACCTGCTTGTAAGGCAGGCGCTCTACCACTGAGCTAACCACCCTTATAAAGATTGTCGTAGAATAAATATAGTTGATTTTTTAGAAAAAATCAATATTATTATGTTTTAATTTATTTTTAGATTATATTTCCATATGAATGTTTTAGATAATTAATATGTATAAATTATTAGAAAAAGTCATTTTATTAAAGCAAATATTTATTTTTCTATTTATTATATGCATCAATCGAGATATTGAGTTCCATAATTTTTTTGATCAATTATATTTAGTGGGTGTTAGTTCTTTATCTATTACAATGATAACAGCTTTTTTTATTAGTTTAGTTTTTAGTTTTCAAATAATAAAAGAGTTTTTATATTTAAATGCGGTTGATTTAATTGGTTCCATATTATCAATGTCTTTTATTCGTGAATTATCTCCTGTTTTAACAGCAGTTATCTTTATTGGTAAGGTAGGAGCTTTTTTCACTTCTGAATTAGCAACAATGTCTGTGACTGAGCAAATTGATGCGTTATTTATACTTGGTATTAATCCTATAAAGCATCTTATTGCTCCACGTGTATTATCAGTAATACTTATGCTTCCCTTATTAAATTTATTTTTTATACTTACTAGTTTAATTAGTAGTTGTTTCTTTTGTTTTCTTTTATATAGTATTAATCCTATATTTTTCTTTCGCTCTGTACTATATGATTCTTTTTATTTTGATTTATCTAAATCACTCTTTAAGACTATTATTTTTGCATTGTCTATATCTTTGATTAGTTGTATTTGGGGAATAACAACTAGTGGTGGTGCTCAAGGAGTTGGTTTATCAACAACTGCGTCTGTTGTCATTTCTCTTATTTCTATTTTTGTTGTAAACTTTTTTTTATCTTACTTTATGTTTAATAGTTCTATAAGTTCATTTCAAGTTTTATAAAAAATTTTTGTTTAATTTATGTGTTGATATTTGAGAAGAATATTTACTATGTAATAAAATAGATATTATATATATTACAATATGATTATATATATTATTACAGTATATATACTTAATGGTATTTATTTTTTATGTTTTTTCTTTAGGAGGTGTTTTCCATGTCAGGAGGATCAACGGGCGAGCGTCCTTTTTCTGATATTATTACAAGTATTCGTTATTGGGTTATACATAGTATAACAATTCCCGCTTTATTTGTTGCTGGTTGGCTATTTGTTAGTACTGGTTTGGCATATGATGTTTTTGGTACTCCAAGACCTAATGAATATTTTACTCAAGATCGTCAGCAAGTGCCGTTAGTTAACGATCGCTTTAGTGCTAAACAAGAACTTGAAGATTTAACAAAAGGTATTTAATTAGGAGAAATATAGTGACTAAAAGAAGCTCGAATCAGCCAATATCGTATCCAATTTTTACATTTAGGTGGTTAGCTATACATGGTATTGCCATACCTACAGTATTTTTTTTAGGTGCTATTACATCTATGCAATTTATTCAAAGATAGGAGGTTGTTTTATTATGAGTGGTCCTAATCCTAATAAAGAGCCAGTTGAATTAAATCGTACCTCTTTGTTTTGGGGTTTGCTATTAATTTTTGTACTGGCTGTTTTGTTTTCTAGCTACTTTTTTAATTAAAATTGGTATTTTATAAATGTGTTGAATTTTGTAATTAATTATTGGAGAATAGATTTATATGTCTAATACTGGCAGAGTTCCCTTGTGGTTAGTCGCCATGGTTGGTGGTATAGCAGTGATTACAGTTTTAGGAATTTTTATTTATGGTTCTTATTCTGGTATAGGATCATCTTTATAAAAAATGATATTAATATTTTAGTAATATTTTAAATTTATGAATAATTTGACATAAGCCATGAAGTACTTTAAGATTTTTCTTCTGGCTTATGTTAGTTATTTTTAAGAAATATTGCCTTTTTCCATATATATAAACAGTAAAGCCATTGTTAATCCAGGAAAAAGAATTCCTGTTAATGGCACTAAAATTGATGGTAAATATGATGCTGTCATATGATAAGAAAATAAATAATACTGATATTCTACTATTATATTTTATTTTTAGTACTAATTTTTACAATGTTAACATTTTGTTGAATCTATTGTAGCATATATACTTTAATTAATTTTATTTTATTTTAAGTTTAAATTATTATAATATATGTTACATTCTTTTTAGAAAAGCACTTTTTACTAATAGTAATTATAAAGGTTATGGCTAACATTGAATCCGATAGTGGTATACCAAACAGTTTTGAAGCAATGAGAAAATTTTCTGAAGCTTATGCTAAGAGAACAGGTAGTTTTTTTTGTCTAGACGTAAGTGTCACAGCTGTAGTTATTGAGGGGCTTGCTAAGCATAAAGATGTTTATGGTGCTCCTCTTTGTCCATGTCGTCATTATGATGATAAGGTTAAAGAAGTTGCTAATACTTATTGGAATTGTCCTTGTGTGCCAATGAGAGAAAGAAGAGAATGTCACTGTATGTTATTTTTATCTAGCAGTAATGAATTTGCTGGTAAGCATCAGCTAATCGATTCTAATATATTATTAAATTGTATTAAATAAATCATAAACATAAATAAGTTTAATAATAATATTTTTTTATTTTATTTATGTTTATTCATCTATTTTTCTATCATAAGTTACTTTTTTGTAAAGATAGTAGAACAATTACTGCAGGACCTACTAATACGATAACTCCTAATGATATTAATTGGCCAATTACTTGCCAGTTAATCATAAGATGATCCTTTTTTATTTTATAAACTATTATTATTTTTATAATACATATTATAATAGTTTTGAAGTAAAATACTTTTTATTTAATATAAATTTTAATATATTCTTTAGTGTTTTAAAGTTACATATATCCAATTTTTGTAAATATGAAATATGAAGATATTTTGTTGTATTTTTGTATATAAGTTTTTATTAATACTTTTTATAACTTTGATTAATTTTTTATAATCTAAGTAAATTAGAAAGTTATGAAAACAAAAAAGTTGTATAATTCTAAATTGTATGGCTAAATTGTGTTTTTTTATTTCTTTTCGATTAATACTAATATATTTTTTATTTATAATTGTTAGATATATTCTAATTGTGTTTTGTTTTATATATTCGTTATCATTTGAATAGTTAGCTAGTAAATATATTATATTTTTTTCAAATGTTATATGGAAGTACTTCTTAATATATGGTATTAGTTCTAGCCTAATCCTATTTCTTGGAATTTTATAAATATAATTGGTTGTATCAGACCATATTGGTAAACAAAATTTTTTGCATGACCATAAAATATGTTCTCTCGTAGTTCCAATCAGTGGTCTAAAAAAATAAATATTTTTATTAAATTTACCTTGTCTAGTTAAACTTGTTGCTCCTTCAATTCCACATCCTCTTATTAAATTTTGTAAAAAAGTTTCAATTTTATCTGTCTGAGTATGGGCTGTTATTATAGCTTCATATTTATGTTGTTTTGCATGATAAAAAATTGTATGATACCTATTGATTCTACATCGATGCTCTGATATGATTTTATCTTTTATTTGATATATAGATATTTTTTGCTTTATTGATTTAATATAATTAGTCATATGTTTTATTTGTTCATAAGAATCATATCTCCATTGGTGATCTATATATATATACATAATTTTTATGCTTTCTCCTGAAATAAAATTTTTTCGTATATTTTCTATTAGTTTTATTAAATAAACTGAATCTTGCCCACCTGAGATAGCTATTAGTATTGAACGAACTAATTTACTTTGATCTAAGTTTGTTATCATTTTATTTACACATAGTTTAATACTATCTTTTATAACATTAAATTTCTTATTTATAGTTGTTATAATTTTGTTATTATGTTATTTATTTAGTTATAAGGGTTGCTAACTCAATGGTAGAGTACTCGGCTTTTAACCGATTAGTTCCGGGTTCGAGTCCCGGGCAGCCCAATTTTTTTATTGATTAAAATATTTTATAGGTTTATTTGTCATCATGAACTCAATTTCTCAAATTTTGCAAGAAAAACGTAAAAAATCAACTAGTGCTTTAATTCCATTTGTAACAGCTGGTTATCCAAATATTAATATGACAAAACAAATTCTTTATACATTAGATAAAAAAGGCGCAGATATAATAGAGCTTGGTGTTCCATATTCTGATTCGCTAGCTGATGGTCCTTTGATACAAAAGTCTTCTAAAGTTGCATTAGAACAAGGAGTATATATTAATCAAGTATTATCTATTTTATCTGAGGTACAATTTAAGTTAAAGGCTCCAATTATTATATTTACTTATTATAATCCTATTTTAGTGAGAGGAACAAATCGATTTATTAGTGAAATTTCTCAGCTGGGTATTAAAGGTTTAGTTATACCTGATTTACCGATAGAGGAAACAGAGTATATAACCCATTTATGTATTCTTTTTAATATAGAGTTAATATTATTTATTGCACCAACTAGTTCTAAAGATAGAGTTTGTAACATATTATCTAAAGCACCTGGCTGTGTTTATCTTGTTAGTAATACTGGAGTTACAGGTATTAGGCATCAAGTAAGTAATAATATAGATATTTTATCTAGTTATATTAAATCGTATACTAGTAAGCTTGTTATGTTAGGATTTGGTATATCTACATCTTCACAAGTTTCGCAAATTTCTCAATGGAATATTGATGGTATAGTTGTAGGTAGTGCTTTTATACGTATCCTATCTAGTAATTTATCTTCTGAAGAGAAGTTGGAAAATTTAGGTTCTTTTTGTATGGAGATGAAGTCTTCTATTGTGTTTTAATTAATTTTGTTTATTATTCTACTTAATACCCCCAGGGGAATTCGAATCCCCGTTACCTCCGTGAAAGGGAGATGTCCTAGGCCTCTAGACGATGGGGGCATTGATCATCTTCGCTAGTATATAATATTCAATAGATTAAACAATTTTTTGATTTATGTCAATCTTTAGCTTGAAATTAATTATTGTATATCAATAATTAGCCTTGAACGCATAAGTAAATAGATGACGGTTTGTCTTATATAAGTAATCATGTTGATAAATAAATGAAAAGCTTCATTTTTATATTCTATTAATGGATCTTGTTGCCCGTAACTTCTCCACCCAATATATTCTTTTAATAAATTCATTTTATCTATATGTTCTTGCCATGCTTTATCAATTTGTTGTAAAAGATAATATTTTTCTAATTGTCTTGTTAACCCTGGTCTTAATTGTTCTAAATATGATTCTTTTAAGTCATAACTAATTCTAAATTGTTCATATAAAAAATATTTTAGATTGCTTATTTTCATTTGATTTAATATTTTAAGATCTATCTTTTCATGAACATTGATTAGTTGCAAAATTTGTGCTAAAGTTTTAGTCTCTTTGTTGTTTTGTTCATACACTATTAGCATTTCATCTATTGTATATTCTCCGTATTCTAGTATGCAATCTCTTATAAATATTGAATTTAATATTTTTTTTCTTTCTGTATATATGGCTTTTCTTTGATTATTAATTACCTCATCATATTCAAATAGTTGTTTTCTTATATCATAAAAGTATGCTTCTACTTTTTTTTGTGCTGAGTTTAAGCTACGACTTAAAAGCATCGATTCTATTGGAGTATTATTATTAATATTTAGAGTTTTCATTAAACTTTCTATATTTTTACCGCCAAAAACTCTGAAAAGGTTGTCTTGTAGGCTTAAAAAAAATCTTGATGTACCTCGATCTCCTTGTCTACCTGATCTTCCTCTTAGTTGATTATCTATTCTCCTAGATTCATGCCTTTCTGTACCGATTACATATAATCCTCCTAAATTAAATATTTCTTTCTTCTCTACATCACATAGTGCTGAATATTCTTTTACCATTTCTTGATAGATATGATTTATTTTTTTATCTTCCTGAAGGTTAAAATTTTTTTCTATATTTGTTTTCACTTTGTTAATATCTATTGTATTTAGTAAATTATTTATCTTATTTAGATCACTATTTCTTAAGATACTTTTTACTTGTGTATCATTGGTGTATACTTCTTCTGTTATGTTTGTTTTATTTTTTTTTGAAAGGTAGTTTTTTATTGTAAACTCAGCTATTTTTTTTGAGTTACCTCCTAAAATAATATCCGTTCCTCTTCCTGCCATATTAGTTGCTATTGTTATTGAATACTTTGTACCTGCTTGCATAATTATTTCTGCTTCTCTAGTTATATTTTCTGGTTTTGCGTTAAGCAGGTTGTGCGGAATATTTAAATCGTCTAAGATATTCGATAACAATTCTGATTTCTCAATACTTGTTGTACCAATTAGTGTTGGTCTTCCTATTTTATACATATCAAAACATTCATTTGCAATGGCTTGCCATTTATAATATTCTGATCTGTACACTAAATCTGGTAAATCTTGTCTGATGCATTGTTTATTTGTTGGTATTTCTATAACATTCATTTTATATATTTTGGAAAATTCATTTTCTTCTGTTTTAGCTGTTCCCGTCATACCACATAGCTTTTTATATAGTAGAAATAAGTTCTGATAAGTTATTGATGCTAGGGTTTTGTTCTCTGCTTCTATTTTTATATTTTCCTTAGCTTCTATTGATTGATGAAGTCCGTCACTCCATCTTCTATCTTCCATAACTCTTCCAGTAAATTCATCTACAATCATTATTTGATTATTTTTTATTATGTAGTCTTTGTTTTTTAAAAAAAGCTCTTTTGCTTTTAATGCGTTTATTATATATTTCAACCATGGGCTATTGATATTATATAAGTTATCTATATTTAATAATTCTTCGCACAGTGATACACCTAGTTCTGTTAATGTGATATTTCTAGATTTTTCTTCTAACTTGTAGTGTTTTATATTCTTTAGCATATTTGATGCTTCTTTGGCTTGTTTATATAAATCATATTTTATATCGGTAATACCAGAAATAATCAGTGGTGTTCTAGCTTCGTCTATTAAAATAGAGTCTATTTCGTCTACAATTGCGTAATTGAAGTTGCGTTGAATAATTTTATTTTTATGTATTGCCATATTATCTTTTAAGTAATCAAATCCCAATTCACTATTGGTAATATAAGTAATATCGCAATTATACTCAGTATTCCTTTTTTCATGTCTTGTTTCTGGAGTAATAAGTCCTACTGTTATATTTAAATAAGAAAAGATTTTTTTCGCTAATGATGCATCTCTCTCTGCTAAATATTCATTTACTGTTATGATATGAACACCTTCTTTTGTTAGTGAATTTAAATAGGCTGGTAGTAAAGCGACTAATGTTTTTCCTTCCCCTGTTTTCATTTCTGCTATGTTATTTTGATGTAAAATAATTCCTCCTAGTAATTGTACATCAAATAATACCATACCAGTTGTTCTTGCAATAGTTTCTTTCATTGTTGCAAACGCTTCGCTTAATATTTCGTTTGTATCTAATTTTCTGTCTTTTAGTTGTAATCTCAATTTTTCTGTTTGTTGTTTAATTTCTTCATCTGAGTATCCTTTTAATGAGTGATATAAAAAATTAATTTTTTTAATTACTTTTTTATACTTATTAATTGGATTATTTGTTAAGAAATTTAGCATGTTATTTAAATATAATTGTATTGATTGAATTCTATAAACTAAAAAAAATAGTTATTTTTTGGGAAAAAATTTCTTGTATTGTTAAATATGATTTATCTTTATAATATAATGTATACTTTCTTCCCCATAATGGTTCTTTAGATTTTAATGTTCTTTCTAATTCTTCGCAATAGCCATAGTGTATTTCATGTATTTTTTTATGTATATCTATTTGATGTTCAATAAATGATTGTCCTATTGGTAATTGACTTTTAATATTTTGTAATTGCCTATTCTTATATATTAAATACCATAAAGATCTAGCGAATAATAATTTGGTATAAATTGATGTTTCTAGCCATACACATCTAATTTTTCTAATAGTATTTGTTTTAATATTTTGTTCTTTTTGTGATGTTTTAACTTTAATTATTTGGCTAGTTAAATATTTGAGTGTTCGTGTAAATGATCCTTCATTAATTAAAATAATTTGTAATTGAACAGGTAATAATTCAGGTACTTTATTTATTAAGTATTTAAATTTATTTATAGGTATAGTACATACAATATGCACTGTATAAAAAGTATTGATATGTAATAGCGTTTGATTTTTTATTTTTTTATACAATTGATTATTTATGAGCTAAGAGCTTTTAATTTATTAATATGTTGATTGTTAACTAAAGATTCTCCATTCATTTCTTGAGGTATTTTAATTCCTAGCAAATTTAGTATAGTTGGAGCTATATCTGCTAGATTACCTATTGATTTTAATAATGATGATTTGTAACCATTATTCTCTACAAGAATAAAGGGGACTAAATTAGTACTATGCGATTTACAAGGTTGATTATTTACGTCAATCATATAATCTGCGTTTCCATGATCTGCTGTAATAATTAATGTTCCTTTCACCTTCTTTACTTCATTGAATAACTTTTCTATACATTTATCTATAGTTTCTATTGCGGTTATAGTTGCTTTTAAATTACCTGTGTGCCCAACCATATCAGCATTAGCATAATTGACAATTATTAAATCGTATATATTTTTTTTTATTGCGTTAATAACACGATCTGTAATTTGATGTGAGGACATTTCTGGTTTTAAATCGTATGTCTCTACTTTAGGACTTGGTATAAGTTCTCTATCTTCTCCTGGACATGGTTCTTCTATGCCTCCATTAAAAAAATATGTTACATGTGCATATTTTTCGGTTTCTGCTAATCTTAGTTGTTTTAAGTCATATTTGGATATCATTTGTCCTAGAAAATTTTTATGGTTCTGTGGCGGAAAAACATGCGGAAGGTTTAAGCTTGAGTCATATTCTGTCAGTGTGGTGAATATTAAGTCTTTAATGTTTTTTGTTGGAAAACCTTTAAAATTAGGCTTTGCTAGGCATTGTATTAACTGTCTTATTCTGTCTGGTCTAAAATTAAAAAATAGTACTCCATCTTTGTTAGATATACTTCCTGATGATAGTCTTGTTGGTGGAATAAATTCGTCTGAAATATTTTGACTATAGTAGTTTTTTATAATTTCTTTATAGTTGAGTTTATTTATTATTTTTTTATTATCAGTAATTACTTTATATGTTTTTTCTATTCTAGACCATCTACAATCTCTATCCATACTGTAGTATCTACCACTTATTGTACAGATATTTATCTTACTATTATTTTCTATTTGATTATTAATTGTATCTAAAAATTTAATAGCTACTTTGGCTTCAGTATCTCTACCATCAGTTATTAAATGTAAACATGTAGTGTTTTTGTATTTATTAGCAATTTTAATAATTGCTAGGAGGTGGTTTATATGTGAATGAACCCCTCCATCTGAACATAGCCCTATAATATGTAATTGGGATTTACGTTTATTTACTTCTTTAAATATATTGTGTATTGCTATATTTTCAAAAAAAATTTTGGTTTCAATTGATTTCTGAATTCTTACTAAGTCTTGATTGATTACTCTTCCTGAACCTATCGTAGTATGTCCAACTTCAGAATTCCCCATTTGATTCTTTGGTAAGCCAACTTCTTCTCCAGATGCATTAAGTAAGGCTTTTGGAAAATTTTCCCATAATTTATCTATATTGTGTGTATTGGCTAGTTTAATTGCATTTCCTTTTGTATTATTTGAATAACCCCAACCATCTAAAATTGTGAGTACTATAGGACTAATAGGTTTATTATGCATATAAAGCGAAATTTATGTTATTATTAATTAAGATTAAGTTATTATGTGTAGAAAATAAATATTTATATATAAAAAAATGTTTATTCAAAAATTATTAAACTAGAAAAAATTTTATTTCTAGTTTTTATTGATCGTTTGATCTCTTCAGGTATTATGAATGTTATAGTATTAGCTTAATACATTAATAGCATAATCTAAATATGTATTAGCTTCGTTAGCGGCTTGACCTGAAAGTCCATGAGTATTTTTGATATTTTCTATAGCTTCTATATACCAACTTGGAGATAGTTCAAAGCTGCGGTTAATTTCTTCTAATCCTGCTACTAAGTATTCATCCATTGGGCCAGTAGCTCCTACTACTAAGCAATATGTTGTCATTCTTAGATAATACCCTATGTCTCTTGCACACTTTGCTTTTCCAATAGCACTAGATGCATAGGTTGGTCCAGGCATCTGAGTCACATAAGGAAATTTGGTATATACAGCTTGTGAGGCACTAGTAATAAGTCTTTGTGCACTACTAGTTAATGCTTTAGCTGCTTCTAAACTTTTATTTGCTCTTTGATAGCGTCCATTAATTGATTGTAATTCTGCATTACTTAAAAATCTACCTTGGCTATCGGCAGAGGCTATAGCTTCTGTAATAGGTGTTTTCATTATATATTTATTGTTTCCTAAATTTGTATTTTATTATTTTCTATTAATTAATTAATTTTGATTCTCTAGACAACAGCTGCAGCGGCTCTATCAAAATAAATGCTAAGTTCTGATATTAAAGAGCTGCAATCTCCTGCTGGTACGCCGTTTAGTTCGCTCACTAAAGCAACTGATGCTTCTTTCATTTTTTGTATTGCTACTGCTACTGAAGCTCCTGGTGTTCCAAGAGCTTGGTAAGTTTCTCTTAAACCATTTAAACATCTATCATCTAGTACGCTTGAATCGCCAGCTATCATTGCATAACTAACATATCTTAAGACTATTTCCATATCACGTAAGCACGCAGCCATTCTTCTGCTTGTATATGCATTTCCTCCAGGTTGAATTAATTGAGGTTGTTCAGCAAATAATGCTCTTGCAGAGTTCGTTACAATAGCAGAAGCATTAGAATTAATTTTGTTTACTGTGTCTAGTCTTTTATTTCCTTCAGCAACTATCTTTTCTAATGCTTCAAGTTGTTTGTTACTTAAAAATTCCCCTCTTGCATCAGCTTGTGCAACTACTTTTGCGAATGCATCTAGCATATTTTGATCTCCTTTTAATTGAAACTTAAATAATATTTTTTATTTTTTTTAATTTAAGTTATTTATTATATTATAACAAGATAGATTTTTTTTTATTAAAAAATATTAAAAGTTATTGCTTCTAAATTTTTTTATTAATCTTGTAAAATTTCTGGTTCTGTTATCTCATCTACCATTTCAATTATAGCTTTTATTATGGGTTTGTTTATTGGATCATCAATAATATCTATATCTTCATATTTTCTCCTTTTAGCTCTATTAGCTACTTGTGTAGTGATTTTATATCGATTCTTTGCCAAATGGAGTAATTCTTCTGTTTTACATGTTATGTATTGTAAATCTATCTTGTTTGATTCATTGTATGTATTCATTTAATATTTTAAATTCTATTTGAAATATTTAACTTATATTTTATGTCATTATAATGTATGTTTTATATAAATCTATGTAATACTATACAAATAATACTGAAAGTCAGTACTTGATTTTCTTTTTTTATTAGATAGATATATTAAAAATATATTTTATTGTTTGACAATAATTAATTTACACATAACAAATCATATATGCAAGCATCAAGAAATTTTACTTATAAGCTGAATCAGTTTTTAGCTTTTCCTTCAGTTATAGATGAAAGAGACGCATGTGGGGTTGGTTTTATTGCTCGAATTAATCATTCTCCTTCGCGTTATATTGTTGTAAGTGCCTTAGATGCACTGAATTGTATGGAGCATAGAGGTGGTTGTAGTTCTGATAGTCAATCAGGTGATGGTGCTGGTATTACTACTCAAATTCCTTGGCAATTATTATTATCTTCTGCACCTGATAATGTGATAGATTTAAATAAGTCCTGTGCTGTTGCTATGATATTTATTTCGCCACAATATATAGAGTATATAAAAAATATATTTGAATGGACATTACAGCAACATCACTTTAATGTCATATATTGGAGAACTGTTCCTGTTGATTCTAGTGTACTTGGTTCAAGTTCTTCTAAAAATGAGCCTTATATTATACAATGTTTAATACAATCAGACGATATTCATAAAAAGGAAATAGAACAAAAGTTATATATCATTAGAAAAAAAATAGAAAAAATAGTAAGTAATACCAATCCTGATATTTATAAAGATTTTTATATTTGTTCTTTTTCTTCACGTATTTTAGTTTATAAAGGAATGGTTCGTTCTGAAGCTTTATCTAGATATTACTTAGATCTTAATAATGATTTATATATTAGTAGTTTTGCGTTGTATCATAGACGTTTTAGTACCAATACTATGCCTAAATGGTCATTAGCCCAGCCAATGCGATTTATGGCTCATAATGGTGAGATTAATACATTGCTAGGTAATTTAAATTGGACTCAATCAAGAGAACCTCTATTTAAACAAGGTGATTGGGAAACTTTTGTTGATTATTTAATGCCAGTTACAAATTTAAGTAATAGTGATTCTGCAAATTTAGATTCTATATTAGAACTTTTAATTCAGTCTGGTAAAAGTCCTGAAGAGGCATTAATGATCTTAATCCCAGAAGCATATAATAACCAGCCTTCACTTGAATCTTCTCCAGAGGTTACTGATTTTTATGAGTTTCATAATCATTTACAAGAGCCTTGGGATGGCCCAGCTTTAGTTGTTTTTAGTGACGGTACAAAAGTTGGAGCTACTTTAGATCGAAATGGTTTACGGCCTGCAAGATATTTCATTACTTATGATGGTTTAGTTAGTTTATCTTCTGAAACAGGTATAATTAATATTGATGCTTCTAATATTTTGTATAAAGGACGTTTAGGTCCTGGTCAGATGTTTTCTGTTGATTTAGCTAATAATTTAATTTTAGATAACTTAAAAATTAAAAAGCAAGTTGCTCAAAAATTTCCGTATAAACAATGGCTAGAAAAACATCAAGTTAAAATTTCACCTCAAGATCATGAAAATAGTATTCAAACAGATTTAGTTCAAATTTCTCGTTTACATAATGCATTTGGTTATTCTAATGAAGATGTTGAATTAGTGATTGAACATATGGCAAAATCAGCAAAAGAACCTACTTTTTGTATGGGAGATGATATACCGTTAGCTGTATTATCAGATAAACCACATTTAATATATGCTTATTTTAAACAGCGTTTTGCTCAGGTAACTAATCCAGCTATTGACCCTTTACGTGAAAGTTTAGTTATGTCATTAGTTACGTATCTCGGTCCAAAAGGTAATTTTTTGTCTCCTGATGAAAATATGGCAAAATCTATACAAATTAATTCTCCTATTATTAATGAGCAAGAATTGTTGTTGATTTCAAAAAGTATTTTTGAGGTGTTTTCGATAAATACTTTTTTTTCTCTAAATTCTTCTACGATTAGTTTTAATGAACATATAGAATTAATTTGTCATAAGTGTCATCAAATGATAATTCAAGGAAAACAAATTATTATCTTAACTGATCGTTTAGATTCTTTAGATAAAAATAAAATTTTTATTCCTCCTTTGTTAATTGTTGGTGCATTACATCATTTCTTAATTAAGAAAAAATTAAGACATAAAGTGTCTTTAATTGTTGAAACTGCTCAGTGTTGGAATACTCATCACTTTGCTTGTTTAATAGGTTATGGTGCTAGTGCTGTATGTCCATACTTAGCTTTTCTGACTGTAAGACAATGGTGGCAGAACCCTAAAACACAAAAATTTATGTTTAATGGTAAACTTCCGGAAATTACTATACAAAAAGCACAGAATAATTACCGTATTGCAATTGAAAAAGGTTTGCTAAAAATCTTGTCTAAAATGGGTATTTGTTTAGTGTCCAGTTACCATGGTGCGCAGATATTTGAAATCTTGGGTTTAGGTAATGATATTGTTGATATATCTTTTCTTAATACAACTTCAAGATTAGGTGGAATAAATGCAAAAGAACTTTTTCAACATTCTTATTTAATGTATCAATTGGCTTTTGTACCTAAAATGCCTAAAAAATTACCAAATTTAGGTTATGTTCAATATCGTCCAGGTGCTGAATATCATGTGAATAATCCAGAAATGTCTAAAACTTTACATAAAGCAGTACGTAATTCTGATACAAGTTTATATGATAAATATAAGCTGTTATTAGAAAGTAAAGTTCCTGCTAACTTAAGAGATTTACTAACATTACCAACTGATAGAAAGCCTATAGATATTAATGATGTAGAACCTATTGATAAAATTTTAGAGCGTTTCTGTACAGGCGGTATGTCTTTAGGTGCTTTGTCTCGTGAGACTCATGAAACTTTAGCTATTGCGATGAATAGAATTGGTGGTAAGTCAAATTCTGGTGAAGGTGGAGAAGATCCTGTTCGATTTAATGAAATTACTGATATCAATGAATTTGGTTGTTCTCATGATTTTCCGTATTTAAAGGGATTAAAAAATAATGATATTGCTAGTTCTGCAATTAAGCAAATAGCTTCTGGGCGTTTTGGTGTAACTCCTGAATACTTAATGAATGCTAAGCAATTAGAAATTAAAATAGCGCAAGGAGCTAAGCCGGGTGAGGGTGGTCAATTGCCAGGTAAAAAAGTTAGTCCCTATATAGCTACATTAAGAAATTGTAAACCTGGTGTTACTTTAATTTCTCCTCCACCTCATCATGATATTTATTCGATTGAAGACTTAGCCCAATTAATTTTTGATTTACATCAAATTAATCCTAATGCCCAAGTTTCTGTTAAATTAGTAGCATCAGTTGGTATAGGTACAATAGCTGCTGGTGTTGCTAAAGGTAATGCTGATATTATACAAATTTCTGGTCATGATGGGGGTACAGGAGCCTCTCCATTAAGTTCTATAAAACATGCAGGTATTCCTTGGGAATTAGGATTAACTGAGGTTCATCAAACATTAGTTAATAATGAACTGAGAAATAGAGTATTATTAAGAGTTGATGGTGGTTTAAGAACAGGAAAAGATATAATTTTAGCTGCGCTTATGGGAGCAGAAGAATTTGGTTTTGGTACGGTTGCTATGATTGCTACAGGTTGTGTAATGGCAAGGATTTGTCATACTAATAATTGTCCTGTTGGAGTTGCTACTCAACGACAAGATTTAAGAAATCGTTATCCTGGTATACCAGCTGATTTAGTTAATTTTTTTAGTTTTATTGCTCAGGAAGTTAGGGAAATTTTAGCAAGTTTGGGTTATACAAGCTTAAAAGATATTATTGGTTTAAACAGATTATTAGATTTTGATTCTAGTTATTTAACTAAAACATCCAATTTAAATCTCGATGCTCTGTTATCTAGTACAATAAAAAATAATGTAATAAGCATTCATAATAGTCCTCATAATAATGGTATCGTTTTAGATGATTATTTATTACATGAATGTAATCTTTTACATGCTATTGATCTACAGCTTGATATTATTAAAAACGTACAAATTCGTAACATAGATCGTTCTGTAGGTGCTAGAATATCTGGTTCAATAGCTAAGAAGTATGGATATCAAAATTTTTCTGGAAATCTACAGATTAATTTTATGGGTGTCGCAGGTCAAAGTTTTGGTTCTTTCATTTGCGATAAAATGTACTTAAATTTAATTGGTGAAGCAAATGATTATGTTGGAAAAGGAATGAATGGAGGTGAAATTATTATTACTCCTCCAACTGAAAACAAAGATAGTGCTTCAAATTCTGTTATAATTGGTAATACTTGTTTATATGGTGCAACTGGTGGATATTTATTTGTTAATGGGCATGCAGGAGAACGATTTGCTGTGCGTAATTCAGCTGCTAAAGCTGTTATAGAAGGAGTTGGTGATCATGCTTGTGAATATATGACAGGTGGTTTAATTGTTATTTTAGGTATTGCTGGCCGTAATATTGGTGCTGGAATGACGGGTGGATTAGCTTATTTCTTAGATGAAAATAATGATTTTGTTTCGAAAGTTAATTTAGAAATAGTTAAAGTTCAAAGAATTTTAACAAAAGAAGCACAAGAACAGTTACAAGACATTATTTCACTTTATCAAATTAAGACTAATAGTATTAAAGCTAAAAAAATCTTAGATAATTGGCATGATTATTTACCAAAATTTTGGCAGATTGTTCCTCCTTCAGAAAAGAATACATCTTTAACTAATATTGAGTATTCCTCTTATATAAATATTTAACTCAAGAATTTATATTACTTTTTTATGTTTTGTAATATATTATGACAATTTCGACTAAATAAATCATTTTATATTACTATTTTTAGTATATATTGAACTTAATAAATTACAGTAAAATTAGTTTTAAGGAATAGTTAAAACCATATGGCTCATAATGTTAAAGTCTATGATACATGTATCGGTTGTACTCAATGTGTTCGTGCATGCCCTTGCGATGTTTTAGAGATGATTCCATGGGATGGATGTAAAGCAGGTCAAATTGCTTCTGCTCCTAGAACAGAAGATTGTATTGGTTGTAAAAGATGTGAAACAGCTTGTCCTACAGATTTTTTAAGTGTTAGGGTCTATTTAGGTGCCGAAACAACACGCAGTATGGGATTAACTTATTAATATTCCAATAATTATTTAAATATAAATTCATTAATGTTTTTATATTTAAATAATTTATTTACGTTTGATATATTATGTGTTATTGTTTTATTTAAATAATATAAATATTTATTTGTTTTTATGAATTTATTTAATACTAAATTAATTGAACACTTTAATTCAAAGCAAGTCGTTAAAGTGATAACAGGAATTAATAGTTCTAATATTTTTCATATCTTAAAATTAGCAAAAGCAGCTGAATTATCAAACGCAACCTATTTAGATGTTGCAGCTAATACAAAAGTTATAAAAATATTGAAATCTTTTTCTAATGTTCCTATTTGTGTATCTTCTATTAATCCTCTTGATCTCTATAATTGCGTATTAGCAGGTGCAGATCTTATTGAAATAGGTAATTTTGATATATTCTATAAACAAGGTATCTATCTCAGTCCGTCTCAAGTTATCGATTTAGTCAAAGAAATTAGATTATTAATTGAAGATGTAGATATTTGTGTTACTATACCATACTACTTAAATTTATTTGAACAGGTAAAATTAGCTCAAAATTTACAAGATTTAGATATTAATATTTTACAAACGGAAAGTTTGGCTGTGACAAATAAATTAAATCTACCATTAATTGATAATATGTTTAATTCTATTAATTTATCTTCATTATCTTTACTATCTACTTATATTATTGCTTCTTCTGTACAAATTCCAGTAATTTCTTCTTCTAAAATAAACAATTTATCTACACCTATAGCAAAATATTATGGTGCTTCTGGTATTGGTATTGGTTCAGCTCTTAGTGATAAAGATAATATTTACGATATGACTTGTTATATTAATGAAATTCATAAGTCTTTAGTATTAAACAACAATTTAAATGATTTCCATAATAATGTTTTTATTCCTAATTTTTTATATTATAGTGATCTAATGAGTTGATAATAATTTTATTTTCTTTATTTATTTTATGATTATCTAAATATATGAATAATACATTTCAATGTAATAGAAATTACTTAAATAAAATTCTTAAAAAACCTTTAAATATATTTATTTTTGTATTATTTCTTTTTCTTTTTTTATTTTCTTTATTAAGTTCTAAAAAACAAGAATATGAATTTTTTGTTGAATTTAATCATGCTTATGGCTTAAAGCAAGGTACAGTTGTTAATCTTAGAGGGATTAAAATTGGATATGTCCATAGTATAAGTGTTCATTTAAATAAAGTTGTAGTTCTTCTTCGTATTAGTTCTTTAAAAATTTTAATTCCTAAAAAGTCTATAATAGAGGTTAACCAAATTGGTTTATTTAATGACGTCGTTATTGATATTACGCCTATAAATATTTATTATCAGCTTTCTCAATTAAGTGATCCTTCCTCTCCAGATTGTTTTCACTCAAACTATTTATGTGCTAGTTCTTATACACGTGGCTATAAGGGTTTAAACTATGATGATTTAATTAGAGCCACAACCAGAATTTCTCAAAGATTTGATGATCCTCGATTTTTTAGTTTATTTTATTTATTGTTACAAAATAGTATTGATATTTCTTCAGAAATAGTATTCTTTATTCATAATGTATTTTATTTTTGTGTACATTAGTTTAATCTGTATCACCCATTTTATTGAAATATTAATTTTAAACAGATTATTATATATTTAATTACTTATATTTATGGTTTCTAGAAAAGCTTTAGTACTTAATTTTTTAAAGCCAGTTGTTGAGCTTGAATATCAATTAGAACAATTAAAAAAAATAGTTTTATCTTTTGATAATTCTATGTTATTTTCTTCTACTCAGGAAGAAATTAATGGCTTTGAATTTGACTTATGTCAGCTCAAAAAAGATCTATTTAAATCTTTAACACCGTTACAAAGATTGCATTTAGTTAGACAATCAGATAGGCCGACTACTTTAGATTATATTTCATTTATAATTGATGATTGGATTGAATTACATGGTGATAGAGGAGGGGCAGATGATGCTGCTATTGTTGGCGGTATTGGTCGTTTAAATTCAATTACCGTTATGTTTATTGGTCATCAAAGAGGTAAAGATACAAAAGATAATGTGATTAGAAATTTTGGTATGGCTTCACCTAGTGGTTATCGTAAGGCTTTAAGATTGATGAAACATGCAGATCGTTTTGGTTTTCCTATTTTGACTTTTATTGATACACCTGGTGCTTGGGCAGGCATAGAAGCAGAAAGATTAGGTCAAGGTCAAGCTATAGCATTAAACTTAAGAGAAATGTTTTCTTTAAAAGTACCTATTATTTGTACTATAATTGGTGAAGGTGGTTCTGGAGGTGCTTTAGGTATAGGTATTGGTGATAAAATTTTAATGCTTGAATATGCAGTTTATACTGTAGCTACTCCTGAAGCATGTGCTGCAATTTTATGGAAAGATAGCACGAAATCACTGGCAGCTGCTGAGTCTTTAAAAATAACTTCTACTGATCTAAAATTATTAGGAATAATAGATGATGTTGTAACAGAGCCCTTAGGAGGCTCTCAAGAAAATCCTTGTCAAGCTTCTCGTTATTTAAAAGCTCAGTTAATTTTCTCTTTGAATAATTTATTAAATTTATCTGGTCAACAAAGAAAAAAGCTTAGATACGATAAGTTTCGTAAAATAGGTACATTTTATGAATTGTCTAGTTAATTGTTATATTCAAATTATTAAATTAAAAATCCTATACCTCGTAAGCCAATAATAGTTCCTGCTCCTAAAATATGTCCTAAACTAGTAGTGGCTAATAGTTCTGGTAATCCAAGACCTTTTGATCCTAGTAGTGGTATAGATGGTCCTAAACCTCTTATTTTGATGGCGTATCTGCCTATTCCTATGCTTATTAAGTTACATATTATCATAATTATACTAATTTTTACTGACCATATGTTGTTAGTAGATATTATTTCAAAAATATTGTTAGTATGCATTTATTTATTCTCTTGCTTAAATTGTCCGATAAATATTCTTAATTATAATTTAAGACGTTTACTTTTTTATTTTATATAAGATATATTAAGCTAATTAATTTTTGTTGGTTAGTGATCTTTATGATAATATCCATCCATAACTATGAAGACCCTTGCCTAAAAAATTTACTCCTAAGTAGCATATCCATATTATTATAAAGCCTAAGGATGCTATAATAGCTGGTATTTTACCTGTTAGCTGTTTATTTAATCTCGTATGTAAATATATGGCAAAAGTAATCCATGTAATTAAAGCCCATGTTTCTTTTGGATCCCAACTCCAATAAGTTCCCCAAGCTTCATTCGCCCAAACTGCTCCAGAAATAATGCCGATAGTTAGTAATGGAAAGCCAAGTCCTATTGTGCGGTAGCTTAAATTATCTATAGCTTGTAGTAAATTTAGTTTTTGTAGTCTAATATTTCGTTCAGTTTGATGATTATTGTTATTGTCGACAATGTTTTTTATATCTTTAGAAGTGTATTGAAGTACAATTTTTCTTGATTTGCTAAAAGAATTACCTTGTATAAAAACTGTTGTTCCATTTGCTATGATTAGAAATAGAATTGATACTAGTGAACCAATTATTAAAGTAGCATAGCTTATCATCATTACAGTTACATGCATTAATAACCAATTAGATCTTAGTGCTGGTACTAAAGGACTAGCTATTTTCATTTCATCTGGCAAGTATATGCTTAAAAATGCCATGATAAATAATGAAATTGGAGTTGTGATGGCTCCTAATAATTTATTCTTTATTTTAATTTGTGTTAATATTTGTATAAATGTTAATGACCAAGTTAAAAATATTAAGGATTCGTATAAATTACTTAATGGAAAGTATTTATTATAAATCCATCTTAAGCTTAGTATGATTGCTAGACATATATTAACTACTATTGTTGATATATTAGATATTTTACTTAAGTTTTTATTATATTCTGTAACTAAATTCAACCAATATAAAATTAAGCCTACAAGTAAAAATCCAAATGCCGTATTAGTGAGATAATTTTCAATTAAATCGATATTCATATTAATTTTATATTAATTATCATTGCTATCTTATAGCGTATATTATAATATATAATTTTTAATTATTATTTTTATGAATTAAAAAAAAGCAAAATTAGTATTCTCATAAACCTAATTTTGCTTTTTTTTAGTTATTTATTTTTTAGCTTAAAGAATTAATTAAATAGTCTAATGCTGAAGAAAACTCAACACCAGCTTGTGCACTCATATCTCTAGGACTACATAATCTATCTCTAGTAAAAGTAAATGATGCAATATAAGCCGCGCTAGGTAAATTTAAAGATCTATATACTTCACGAGCACCAGCTATACCCCACTCATCAAGAGGTCCTGTACCTCCAACAACTAAAGTATAATTAATTAGTCTCATGTAGTGATCAATATCTCTATAACATTTATTGATTTTTTCTTGGCTATCTCCAGCTTCTCCGGCATTTTTTAGGTATCCATATTTTGCAAAACAAGCATCTCCGGCCTCCTTTACAACTGCTTCATGGTTACCACCTAATTTTTCTGCTGCTTCTAGTCTTGCTGCAGCTCTTTGTATATTTCCTTGAACTGATTGCAGATCAGAAGTAGAAGGGTAACGTCCTGCAGCATCTGCAGCGCTTATTGTAGTTGTTATAACTGATTTCATTTTTTATCTCCTCAGTTGGTGTATTGTATTTTATAAAGTAATTGAGTTTTTTATTTTAGCTAATTGCAGCTACAACTCTATCGCAATATCCACTAACTTCTGCTGCTAGTGCAGAGCAGTCTCCTTCAGCAACTTCTACTTTTCTTTTAGATGCTGTGTTATTTACAAAAGCTACTGCAGCAGCTTTCATTATATTTACAGCTCTAACAGTAGAATTACTAGGTACTCCAAGAGCAATATAAGTTTCTTTTAATCCATTTAGACATCTATCTTCTAGTACAGAAGCATCACCTGCTAGTAATGCGTAAGATACATATCTTAGAATAATTTCTCCATCTCTTAAACATGCTGCCATACGACGGTTAGTATAGCAATTACCACCTGGGGTAATTAAACCAGGATTTTCACAGATCATACCAGAAATTGCATCAGAAACGATACAGCTAGCATTAGAAACAATATAATTTACTGCATCTAAGCGTTTATTACCATCACTAATAAATGTTTTAAGTGCTTGTAAATCACTACCGCTTACATAAGCTGCTTTTGAATCTGAATTTACTACAACTCTAGAAAATGCGTCCAGCATTGAGCTCTCCTTAATATTTTTATATTTTATATCTAAGTAAAATAATAACTATGTTTTAACTGTTATTTTTTTACAATCTGATGTATTAGTATCGAATAACAATATAAAAGATATCTTGAGTTAATATATAACAAATTAATATTAATTAATATTATTATAATCTTTTTAGTTTGTAATATTTTTAATGCAGTATTTTATAATATTGTTTTTAATTATCATTCTTTTTAATATAGAAATTAAATATTTTTTTGTATTTATAGAATTGAGTTCATTAATTTTAGTTTTATAAAGTTCAATTTTAAATTCTTGCTCTAAAGTTAATTTACTTGAATTTTTCATATTTGGTCTCTTAAATAATTACTTATTTGCATAAAAAATTTAGTATTTGATATCATTTTTTTAATTTTTAGTATAATACCTATATATATTCTATAAAGATCAATAACTAATTATTCATATTTATATGCTATTTATATAGAGAATTATATAATTCTTTATTTGTTTGAACTAAGAATGTTTTCTATAAAATTTAGTGTGTTGATATGGTATTATAAGTTATTATCTTTTTTTACTAATTTAGAATTAACATGGAGACTAGTTATGTCTATTCCTATTTTAAAATATTCTTTATCAACTCATAATCATCGTGTTGATGGTTTCGAATTTTTAGCTGGTGAAGAGCAGCCTATTATTTATACGACAGAAAATTTACCTTCATCTTCTGAAATGGATGAAATTATTTGGGCTTCTTATCGTCAAATTTTTAGTGAGCATCAAATTCTATCTAGTACAAAACAACCATTATTAGAGTCTCAATTAAGATTTAATCAAATTAAAATTAAGGATTTTATTAGAGGTTTATTATTTTCTTCTGCATTTCGTTTATTGAACTACGATGTTAATAATAACTATCGATTTGTTGAAATGTGTGTACAGCGTATTTTAGGTAGAGATATTTATAATGAAAGAGAAAAGTTAGCTTTTTCAGTAATTATTGGTTCTAAAGGAATAGAATCATTCATTGACATGCTACTGAGTAGTGAAGAATATCTAGAAAATTTTGGTGATACTGTGGTGCCTTATCAAAGAAGGCGTATTATTTTTCAAAGAAATAAAGGAGAAATTCCTTTTAATTTAAAAACACCTCGTTTAGATTATACTTTCCTTACAAAGCAGTTTATGCCTCAGTTCTTGTGGTCAGGTCCAGTTCGCCGCTTTAGGCCTCAAGAACAAAAGCCAAAAGCAGGAGATCCAGCTTTATTCTTTGGTATGTTAAATGATATTTCATTTATATAGTATTTGCATAAATTAATCAACAAAAATATCAGAGTATGACTTAATAGTTATATTTATATAACTTTTTTAAGTTTTAGTTGAATAATCTGACATTTAAAACTTTATAATTCAACGTTTTTATTAATTAAATAATAAAAACGTTTTGTTAACTACCTAACTTAAACGCGTCAACAAATAGTCCATATATAATACCTACTTTAATATTATTAATTAAGCTAATTGCATTTATTTTTTTTAATTTTTGTTGTCTATATATGATCTTACTTAATACTTCATTGAATGTGACTATAATAGCACCGCTCACAATGTTCCAATCTCCTGTTTGTGCAGGTATTGTTGATAAAATATTAGAAAAAAAAAAACCTAGCATTAAGCTTAATATATTTATATTAAAGAAAATTAATCTTTGATTTAGTTTTTTTTTTACTAATTTCATTAAATTTAAAGAATAATTCAGTTTACTCAAATGTTGCTTATTATATTATTTAATGAATTTAATAATTTAATTATATTATATTTTTACTATAAATATCTTATTTAGTTAGGTTAGATATTTTGTTCACTTAAACTTCTGCTTATATAATCAAATGGCGCCACAAAGATTTCTTTATATTCATTTATATTTTTTTTATTACTAATTTCACTTATAACAACTTCTTTTAAAATCTGTATACTACTAATTGTAGGTCCAATTGGTACATCTAAAGATAAATATGTTTCTTTTAGACCATTTAGAAGTCTCTCGTTTAATATATTTATATTACCAGCAATTAATGCATAACTTGTATATCTTAAATAGTAGTCTATATCTCTTAAACAAGTTGCATATCTTCTTGTTGTATATGAGTTACCTCCAGGTCTTAATAATTCTGGTTGTTCTGAATATAGTCTTGTTGCAGTTTCTTTTACTATCTTAGATGCTCTGCTAGTGATAATTTCAATAGCTTCTACTATATCAATTCCTCTCTGGAAATACTTATTTATTTCATTAATTGCTTTATTGTCCAAATATTGTCCAATTGTATCATATTGATTTAAAATATTTGTAATAGTGTCTTGCATGAATATGATCTCCAATGAATATTAATTTTCTGCATATTATATTATTTCTGATATATAATATAATTAAATCTATATGTGAAAAAAATAATTTTTGTTTATTTTTTATGGATAATAATTATGGTTTAATCCGAATTTTCAGAAATGACGTAATAGAATTTCATTACTTTTGTTATGAGAATAATAATTATACTAACAAACAGTATCCTATTTGTTTTTCAGCTGGTTGTAATGATATTAATTATTTATTTTATATTTTATCTTTGTCATTTCAATTTAATGTTCTATCAACACAGCATAAACTATATTTTGGTAAAGAAATTCTAAAAGCTAAAATATCTGTTATACTTAGGCAGTACTATATACAAGAATAAAACTTCATTCTTTATTCATAAAAACATTGAGATATCTTTTTTTAGCGAAGGGCATGTAACTCAGTGGATAGAGTACCAAATTCCGACTTTGGTTGTCGAAGGTTCAAATCCTTCCTTGCTCAATATATTTTTTTTTAGTAATATTATTTGAATGCTATCTATATATTTTATTTATGTGTTAAAATATTAATGTTGTATATATTTACTTGGGACTGATAGGGTTTCTACATGTTAATAGATTGAATAAGCTTTAGCTCATTTATAATTCTTATTCAAATAAGAATTTCAATAAAAAAAATTTATTGAATTTATATTATAGCTGCAAAACATAATATAGTCGTTTTTTCTGGGAGTTTAGCGCAAGCGTAAACTTGTAGAATATTAAAATATATATTCTATATATTTAATAGTTATTTAAGAATGCTCTGATTATCAATTAAATTTGTTATATATTTTAGTAAATTTATTTGTTCTCATGTAAAGTAAATTTATTATTCTGTACGAATTTTTGTTCTTATAAATTAGTTATTAATTAAGACATATTACTTTGTATTAACATGGACGTGGGTTCGAGTCCCACCAGTTCCAATACATTGATAAGAATTAATTTTTTTAACTTTTAAAATTAGTAACAGATTTATTTTTTTGTTGTAATATTTTTTATCATTATATATTTTTATATATATTATTTTTTATCTATGGTTAAATTTGATGATTTTATCTAATTTTATTTTATTTTATAAAGTATTACAAAATTATTGTAAAAATGATCAGTGTTTAACATTTAAATTAAATCAAAAACAAGAAAAACAAGAAATTTTTTTTAATTTAATTAATTTAAAATGTATTAACACTTTTTCTCCTCTTATCTCTGATTCTAAAATTTTTACAGATCAATTTTCTAATGAAGTATTTGAATTCAAGCACAATAAAGATTTCATAACTCGTAGTTTTTGGCAGAAACTTATTAATAAATATTGGCAGGAAACATTATTTATTTCAACTTCTAATTCATTATCAGATACTTATATAAGTAAAGTAAAAACTAGTAGTTTATCTGTTTATAAAGGAAGTGCGTATAAGCGTTTTCTTTCAAAGTTTAGTAAAGGGCTTATTAATGGATCTATACAATTAGGTTTTAGTAATATAAATAATAATGATATTTCTTTGCTTACTAATTCAAATAATATATCTATTAAATATATTTGGTTTAAGTTATATAATTTTAATATATTTAGGTCATTATATTCTAAACAATATGTACCTCAAAAATTAAATTTTAACACTCAATCTATTAATTTTCAGACACTACCATTATTTGTTTTAGTTAATGATTATAATGAGCTTATTTTATCTGAGTCATCTGATCAGTTATCTCAATTTAATATTTTTTCTAAGTTAACCCATTTACTTAGAAAAAAATTGATTCATTCTAAAAAATCATATACTGGTTTAATATTTATCAATCCAGAAGATGCTTTAGAATATCAAGAGTCTATTAACATAAAGTATAGGAATTCCACTCGTTGTAATAAGGTTAAATCTTTAACTTCGAATATGCATTTATATTATAAATTATTAAATAGTACTGATTCAAATATTGAGTTTAGATTAATACCTGATTTAAAAGAAATTAGTGATTTATTATACCATTATAAGCAGTATAGCTACATTTCTTTTGATGCTTCTCAGAATTATGGTTCTAATTATTTTCAAGGACAACCAATCTATCTAATTAAATCTTGTGTTATAAAAGATAAAAAAAGTAGCTATCATGAATTGAAATATACATATTCTTATACAAAAAACGACGATGTGGTACAATACGAAACTGTTTTTCTTGATTATCATACAGCTATGAATGCATGGAAAAATTTTAGAAAAACATATAAAAATTCTAATTTACCTAGAAATCCTAAATTACATGTTTCAAATTTAGAACAATTCATAAAAGCTTATAATGATAAAGGGTATAAAAACAAACTCATTTTTTTACCTTCTGTAAAAACGTATAGCATAACAAAAAAATATATGAAATCACATAATTGTATTGATAGTTACTTAACAAAAATTATTGCTAATAAAGTGTTACATATTAAAACTGTTTGTTATAGAATATTATGGTCTTTAACAAGTAGGCAACCAATTAATTGGTAGTTTTTTTGTGTTTAGACTGATGATTGTAGATTTCATTATTTTCTAGAATAATACTCAACCACTAATAACTCGTTTAGTTGTAATGCAACCCAATCTCTTTCTATAACACCATTAACTTTAGCAACTAAATTTTCTTTTTGGAGCTCTAAATGATTAGGAATGTTTGCTAAGCCTGGAGAATTTAAGTATCTTTTAATTAATTTAATGGAAGATTCTTTCTGTTTTATACTAATTATATCTCCTGGTTTACATTGGTAGCTACATATAGATACTACCTGATTATTTACTAATATATGTCCATGATTGACTAATTGTCTTGATCCAGGTATTGTTGGTGCTATACCTAATCTAAAAATCGTATTATCTAATCTCATTTCTAGTATTTGCAGCAGGATAACACCAGTAGGTCCCTGTACTTTTTTTGCAACTTTGATATTTTTGAGTAATTGTCTTTCACTTAAGCCATAATTGAATCTTAGTTTTTGTTTTTCCTCTAGTCTTAAAGCATACTCTGATGGTTTTTTCGATTGTTGGCCTTGTTCTCCTGCTGGAAACGCTTTTTTAGATTTTTTTCTTGTTAATCCTGGTAAATCTCCAAGTCTTCTTGATATTCTTAATTTTGGACCTCTATAGCGAGACATTAATGATTTCCTTATATTTTTTTATAAATTATATTATATTAGCTATTTTTTATATGGCGATAAAATCATTGTTATATTTTTACCATCTTTTATTGGTATTTGTTGTATTTGTGATATGTCTTTTAAGTCTCTGGACATTTTATCTAAAAGTTCAATTGCTAAACTGTAATGTTGAATTTCCCTTCCACGAAATATAACAGTTACCTTAACTTTATCACCTGCTTGCAAGAATCGTAAAGCTTGATTTATTCTAACTTTATAATCATGATAATCAATTTTATACCTCATCTTTACTTCTTTTACTGAAATATTATGTTGTTTTTTTTTTGCTTCTTTAGCTTTTTTTTCCTTAGCAAATTTATATTTACCATAATCTATTATTTTACATACGGGTGGTTCTGACTTATCACTTATAACAACTAGGTCTAAACCTTGTTCTATAGCTATATTTAAAGCCTCGTTTGCAGAATATATACCAAGCTGTTTGCCAATAACATCTATTAAACGAACTTGAGGGTATTTAATATACTCGTTAATTATGGACTGATCCTTGTATTTTTTTTTCAATTATTGATTTATCTAACTTTATTTAATTTTGTTTAGTTATCTTACCGTATTATGAAAAATTGGTAAATACATATAAATTATTATAACATTAAATATAGATTAATTTACTATTTAAACTATTTATTAATAAATATATCTTATTCGCTTATGAAACATACTTTATCTGTTCTTGTTCAGGATGAATCAGGCGTTTTATCTCGAATATCAGGCTTGTTTGCAAGGAGGGGTTTTAATATTGATAGTTTAGCAGTTGGACCAACAGAAAAAATTGGTATTTCTAGAATAACTATGAGTGTTAAAGGTGATAATCGTACTATAGAACAACTAATGAAACAATTACATAAATTAATTAATATTTTAGATGTTCAAAATGTTACTAATTTGCCATGTATAGAACGAGAGTTAATATTAATTAAAGTAGATGTTGTTCAGAATAATCAATCTTTAATCTTAGAAATAGCAAAAATTTTTCGAGCTAAAGTAGTTGACATATCTAATCAATCTTTGACTTTAGAAGTAACTGGAGATCCTGGTAAAATTTTTGCTATTCAGCAATTATTAAAACAATATGATGTCAGTGAAGTTGCCAGAACTGGTAAAATTACTTTAGTTAGAGACTCTAAAGTCAATACTGAATTTTTGAAGCAATCATTAAATACAAATAATTTTCATATATATAAATAATATTATTATTTCTTTAATGATTTTTTATTAACCAATGACCAGGTTTTTCTACAAATGATAAGCATTCTATTAAGTCCCAGTCTAGAGATATTTTTTTATATTGTTTGTTAAACTTTATATTCACTATAGTATATATTGGCATAAAAAGACTTTTGTTAACTTTTACTTGATTGATTTTATGCTGTTTCTCAATAAAAAGATAAGTTTGGCAATAATGGATATGACGACAATTTATACATATACACATATTTCAAATATTTATTTTATTTTATATTCATAATACTATTTATTAAGTGGGGATAGAGGGACTTGAACCCTCACGATCAATTAAAGATCAACAGATTTTAAATCTGTTGTGTCTACCATTCCACCATATCCCCAGGATCTGTTATGGCTATTTATTTTAGGCGGTACCCAGATTTGAACTGGGGATAAAGGATTTGCAATCCCCTGCCTTACCACTTAGCTATACCGCCTACATATAAGATAAATTTATATATTATAAGTCATATAAATAATTTAGCTAAATTATATATCAATTGTCAATATATTTACTTCAATTAGCTTGTGAAAATAACCTACTTTTTAAAATATCTTCCGATTTAATAGTTACTAAATCTGCTTTTGTTAGTATTTTATCTCCACTAGAGAAAATACGATTTGCTTGTCTCATCCTTGCTCTATCAATAGCATTTTTAATACTTCTTGCATTAGCAAAATGCGGTTGTTTCATTCTTCTTTCTGCATATTCTAGTAATATTGTGTTTGTATCTGGAGCAAACTTATATTGTTGTTCTTCTAACATTAATTTAGCTATTTCTATTAATTCCTGTGCAGTGTAATCTGGAAAGTCAACATGATTGGTTACCCTTGAAGATAACCCAGGGTTAGATTCATAAAATTTATCCATTTTATCTTTGTAACCAGCAAATATTACAACTAAGTCATCTCTTTGATTTTCCATTACTTGCAGCAAAATCTCAATAGCTTCTGCTCCGTAGTCTCGTTCATTATCTGGTTTATATAAATAATACGCTTCATCGATAAATAGTACTCCTCCCATTGCTTGTTTTAAAACTTCTTTTGTTTTAGGAGCTGTATGTCCTATATATTGACCAACAAGATCATCTCTAGTAACAGTTAATAAATGACCTTTTTTTATATAGCTTAATCGATTTAAAATATCTGCCATTTTCATAGCAATTGTAGTTTTTCCGGTACCCGGACTACCTGTAAATGACATATGTAAGCCAGGACTACCTGAAACTAAGTGAAGCTTACTCCTTAATCTATCAATGAGAAGTAAAGCTGCTATTTCTTTAATTCTAGTTTTTACAGGTATTAATCCTATTAATTCTTGCTCTAATTCATCAATAATTTCTTGTATTTTTGTATTGTCATATTCTTCTTGTAAGTTTACTAGAGTGTCGTGAGTATATATCATGTTTATCAATTAGTTAATATAATATAAATTTCTTATCTTTTATGAAATTAAGAGAATATAATATACTTTTTTATATTATATTCTCTTGACTAAATAGGTAACTTTAATATTTTATAATATAGTACTAAAATTAGTATCTAGAACCTTCTGGTTTATTTGTTGCATAGCTACGGAAACAATATTTTTGGTTTCTACTAATATCTTCTGTTCTTACTAATTCAAAACCGGGTTCTGCTGTAGGTCTATTAATTATAAATGATAAAACACAACTTTCTACTCCTCTAGTATTGTCAAAAGCATTTACTTTAACATATACATCAGAATGTTGTTTACGACAACTATTAATTTCAAACATTACTGTACTAGAATCTTTAACATCAAAGAGAGGTAATCCCCATAATTCCCAATAGTTATTTCTTGGATGTGGATCATCTGTATATTCAATGTTTATTGCCCAATTTTGAGAAACTGCATAGTCAATTTGTTTTTTAATTTGTTCATCAGTTAGGTCTGGTAAAAAGGAAAAAGTTCCTTGTGTTAATCTCACTTTTTTATACTCCTTATAATGATTAATATCTGTCCATCGATTTTAATAATATTTTCAGTAACATAATATTGTACTAATTTATGTTAGACGGTTCTCATTTGCTTGATTTAAACATTAGCTGTTGGAGTTTCTACAAAATCAGCTGTATCTGTAGAGGTATAGTTAAATGTAATGTCTTTCCATAAATCTAATGCTGTTTGTAGAGGACCGCACGTTTTTGCTGCATCTTTTAAAATTTGTGGTCCTTCTGCGACATAATCACGACCTTCATTACGTGCAATTACCATTGCTTCTAATGCTACACGGTTTGCTGTTGCACCTGCTTGGATTCCGTCTGGATGTCCAATTGTTCCTCCACCAAATTGAAGTACTACATCATTACCTAAATAATCCAATAATTGGTGCATTTGACCACAATGAATACCACCCGATGCAACTGGAGTTACTTTACGTAAAGATGCCCAATCTTGTTTAAAAAATATACCTTGGGGTAAATTAATTTCTAAATATGGTTCTAATAATGTATCATAAAATCCTTTAATCATTAATGGATCACCTTCTAGTTTACCTACTACAGTACCAGCATGAATGTGGTCAACACCTGCCATACGCATCCATTTACAAATTACACGAAAGTTCATTCCATGAATTTTTTGACGAGAGTAAGTAGAGTTACCAGCACGATGTAAATGTAAAATCATGTCATTTTTGCGAGCCCAAATAGCCATTGTTTGAATTGCAGTATAACCAATTACTAAATCAATCATGATAATAACAGTACCTATTTGCTTTGCAAATTCTGCTCTTTCATACATATCTTCCATTGTTGCTGCTGTTATATTCATATAGTGACCTTTTACTTCACCAGTTCCAGCAATTGAGCGATTTACAGCTTCCATAGAGTATAAGAATCTTTCTTTCCATCTCATAAAAGGTTGAGAATTGATATTTTCATCATCTTTAAGGAAATCTAGTCCACCTTTTAAGCCTTCATAAACTACTCTACCATAATTTTTTCCAGATAAACCTAACTTAGGCTTAACTGTTGCACCTAAAAATGGACGACCAAATTTATCCATTCGCTCACGTTCTACAACTAAACCAGTTGCAGGACCTTGAAAAGTTTTCAAATAAGCTACTGGTATGCGCATATCTTCTAATCTTAGAGCTTTAACGGCTTTAAATCCAAATACGTTACCAATAATAGATGCTGTTAAGTTCGCAATAGATCCTTCTTCAAATAAATCAATATCATAAGCAATATAAGCAAAATATTGATCAGATGTATTTGGTACAGCATCAACCTTATACGCTTTAGCACGATATAAATCACATGCAGTTAATAAATCAGTCCATACAACGGTCCATGTAGCAGTAGATGATTCACCTGCAACAGCTGCAGATGCTTCTACTGGATCTACTCCTGGTTGTGGTGTAACTCTAAATAAAGCTAGTATATCTGTATCTTTAATTACATATTCAGGATCCCAATATCCCATTTTTGCATATGGTATTACACCAGATTCATAACGTTCATTTTTAATCCTTGTCCGTTCTTCTACAGAGTTAGACATTTATTCCTCCTTGAGTTTAAGGCAGTATCATTATATATGAAGATAACTATAATTAATATTTATTACGGTATTATGAATTAATAATGTAATATTTAGTTATCTTTAAATATAAATTTATCATTATATTCTTATCAAATAATTGCAGTATTATTTATTAAAGTGATAATTTTTTTTAATCTCTAAAAAATTATATATATATTTATATAAAAATTTTTCATACATTCAATTCATTATTATATTTTTATGTTAGCATTTAGTTAGTAAGGAATAAATTTTGGAGAAATATGTTGTGCCAATTCTACAAGTGGCTGATTCTTCTTTTCATTCAGAAGTTATTAAATCTAATTCTACTGTACTAGTAGATTTTTGGGCTCCTTGGTGTGGTCCATGTAGAATGATAGCACCTGTTATTGATGAGATAGCGAATGAGTATCAAGATATAATAAAAGTAGTAAAAGTTAATACTGATTTAAACCCAATTATAGCAAGTGAATATGGAATAAGAAGTATTCCGACTTTAATGATTTTTAAAGAGGGCATAAAAGTAGATACTGTAATAGGTGCAGTACCTAGATCAACTTTAGTAAATACATTGAGCAAACATATATAAATTCATAGCTAAATGTAATAAAATAGAATGTAAAAATTAAAAGTAAAGATTATTATATAACAATTTATTATGTCTAAAATATGTGCAATTTCAGGAAAAAAAGCAAATAATAGCTATCAAATATCTCATTCTCATGTGAAAACAAAAAAAAAACAGTATGTCAATTTACAAAAAAAGAAAGTATGGTCTGTTTTTCAAAAACGTTGGTTAAAAATAAAAGTATCAACAAAAGTTATTAAAGGTTTGCATAAAATAATAATTTAGATAAATAGTTTTAAGGAAAAATAGTGACAATTTTGGCTGAATATGTTATACTAGTTAATATATCTAGTGCAGATTAAAATAGAGACAATTTTTTTCTATTTTTAATCATTAAAGAGTAATGGTTTATATTTAGGGAGATTAACAAATGGTATCAAATTTAAAAAATATTTATTACGATAAATATAATCTTAACAATGAATCTGAATATACAGCATATGAAGTTTCTGATATAGAAATGCCAACAGGTTGGTCATGTATTTGTTTAGATGAAACAATTAATTATTACACAGATTGTAATAATAAAATGTTATATTCTGATAATAATGAAATAATTTAGTTCATTAATGTAACACTGGTTCTAGATATATATTACTAGAATCAGTAGTAACAAATTTCCCCTTATATAATGCTAGTGTAGCTCAATTGGTAGAGCAGCTGATTTGTAATCAGCAGGTTGTGGGTTCAAGTCCCTTCACTAGCTATTTAAAATTTCTATCAACAATATCTATTTTTAACTAATTAATTACTATATATATTATGATAAACCTAGATTTTGTATATTAGGAATATTAGCTAATAAAAGATATGCAAATCCAGAACCACCCACTGCTCCAACTAAAAAACCAGCAGTAAATTGACTCCAACCACCAGAAGTTTGCAATAAGTCTTTAGATTCTTCTTTATTAATATTAAAAGAAACGTTACCATACATAGATAAACATGCTGTTAAAATAATAATTAAACCAACTGAAGATAAAAAACCTGATAGTAATGCAATATCTGTATTACGTAAAGGACCTAATTTATCAAAAGGACCAATTAAAAAGTATCCATGTGCCATTCCTATTTCTAATCCTCTTAATAAAGGTGATAAACCTCTTCTATATGCAGGTAAATTGCTTAATAAATTTTTAGTAAAGCTAGATGTACTAATTGGAGTAGATAAATTTCCTACAAAAGGGTCATTATTATATGGTTGGATAAAATTAGACATAATTTCTGTTTCTCCAGAAGAGTAATATGATTTGTTTGCTATAAATATATATAGTAGCAAATAATTAGAATTTTAAGTTAAAATATTAACAAACTTGTAATAAGTATGCAAAAGCATATTTATTTAAACTATATTAAGAATATTTATTAGGAATTATAGTATTATGTCAGTTTTATTAAGTTATTTATTATTTATTTTATTATTCATGGGATTAGCTTTAAGTTTATATTTTGGTTTACAATTTATTAAACTAATTTAATCAGATATTTTTTGTCATTAGTAATAAGTAATATTAATAAATTTACTTATTACTAATACTTTTATAACATAACTATAATTAGTAATTTAAAGTAAAACAAATATATAATTATATGAATCAAATTAAAACAGATAAAATTGTAGGATCACGTAGATTGAGCAATTATTGGTGGGCTGCAATAATTTTGTTAGGTGGATGTGGATTTTTTTTTATAGGTATTAGTAGTTATTTTAATGTATTTATTGATAATTTAATATATAAATCGGATTTATCATTTATACCACAAGGGGCAGTTATGACATTTTATGGAATGACTGGTATATTAATTAGTCTATTTCTTTGGTATACTATTTTTTTTGACGTTGGTAGTGGATACAATGAATTTAATAACAATACTGGTATCGTTACTATCTTTCGGTTAGGATTTCCTGGTAAGAATCGAATCTTAAGATTAAGGTATCAAATTAAGGAAATTACTGCAATTAAGGTCCAAATCCAAGATGGATTATCACCTAAAAGAGAAATTTATTTAAAGATAAAAGATAAAAGAGAAATTCCTATCACTAAGGTAGGAGAACCTATCTCTATTTATGATATAGAGAAAAAAGCAACAGAAATATCCACATTCTTAAATGTTTGTTTAGAAGGCTTTGATGAAAATTTGTCAAACCAATAAATTTATGTTAAGATTATTTCCGTGCGGGTATAGTTTAGTGGTAAAACCTTAGCCTTCCAAGCTAATGATGCGGGTTCGATTCCCGCTACCCGCTTAAGAAAAATCTATTTATTTAAATATTTAGTAAATGCATCTGGCTGGATTCGAACCAGCGGTGTCCTTAAAGGATGGCGGATTATTGGAGTCGATTTTTGATAAAACCTCTCTTACAAAACCGTACATGAAATTTTCATTTCATACGGCTACCACTTATAATAATTAAGCATTCTATATATAATTACAACAATATTTTTTTATATTAGAGTAATATATAGATATGTTTAAAAACTTGTTAATACCTTGTAGATTTGATACCTTAAATAAAGAATAGGCTTGAATATTTTTCTGTTTTTTTATCCAATAGTATATAAAATGATTTATTATATTATTACAATATAGTTTATGGTTTAAATAAATAAAGCTACTTATATTTATATAATACTTTTGATAAACTGCTTTTATTCTATATAGCATTTGTTTTTTATCTAGAAGCAAATTTATTTTCTTGTAGCCATACAAAATTTTTCTGTATAGCATTTTTTCAATCAAGTAGTTGAAGATAATCAAAGAATTGTTGTAATTATTTATTTGCTTAATATGTTGATTAGATATGAATTTAAAAAAATTATATTCATCTTTTATTATATTAAACAAATACCAATGAAAATCGATATATATTATTTGTAATAATAGTCTAATAAATTTCTTAGTACTTAATTTTATATCGTTTTTTTCTTTATATCTTATTATATTTAAATCATAATGATTATATATCTCATTAAAATTTTCTTGATACAACCAATTTTTGATTAACTTGTTAACGTAATTATAGGATCTAAGCTTTGAAATAATAAAATTAATGATCATATTTTTCTTACAGCTATATTTATTAATGTAGTTATTACGTATTTGAAGAAATAAGTTAGTTCTAGTTGTATTAATCAAAAAATATTTATATACATATTTCGATAATTTCGCTTTACATATTGGTGTTATAGTCGTAACAATTAAATATTGTTTAGCTTTTTCTAATATTGTTTTTATTGTTTTATTTTTAATAGTATGTATATAAAATAATAACTTAAATATATAAAATTTTTTACAATCGTTAAAAATATTTGTATTAATTTCATGATGATAATAATATTGAGAAATACATTGTATAGTATTTTTAATAGCTAATATTTTAGCTTCATTAGAATTGATTAAATATTTTTGTAATTTATATACATATTTCCAATCATATTTTTTAGTTGCTACATATATTTGTTTTTGTATCATTAACACACGAAACTTTATTTTATCCCATGAAAAATTTGTCCAATGACTATTTTGGTCTAAAATATTGTAATTTGAATAAGAATTTTTAGTATACATTTAATATAAACTTAAACGCTATTCTAGATTATAAGTACAAGAATTAATGATAAGTGCAATACGTTAGCTAAATACTTGAAAGTATTGTTGATGCTTTTTATTGCTTCTTACTAAATAGTTTGTATGCCTTGTAATTTATTTATACGAATTATATTAATAAATACTATCTAGTTACTCCGTTCCATATTTTTGTATTTCACTGTTGACTTAGATTCCATTTTATATATTAATTGCCACACTAGAAAATCATACTTATATTAACTCATAATAATTAAGCTTTAGGGCTAAAAATTTATAAAATTTAGATTTTATAAATTTTTTTATTAATATTTCGAGCAAAGGTTAGTTAAACTAATCGTATCAACATTTTATTTAGTCTGCTTTATTCAAAAATATTTAAGGCTTGAAAATCTTTAAATTGACTAAATAATTATATTTATGATTTAAAATAGTTAGATCATATACTAACATAAAAAATATAGTTAAATAATTACTTCTAATAATTAATTTTTAGTTAGCTGAAAGATGAATATATATTCAACCTTTAACACCTAAAAACGGGTCGCACATGAGTCCGCTGCCTTCGGCCTCTCGGCCACAGATGCTTATATTATATAATAATCTTATAATAATATAATGTGATAAAAAAGTAAATCTAATATTATTCATTCATATTACGATATGTAGCAACAGCAGATGGGGATATCTTATTTAAATATCTAAATATCCAATATTTAAAAATAGTATCTAATATAACAGGAAACGTAGAAATAAAAATAAAAATGAAATCTCTACTTTCAGGTAAACCTAAATGTCTTAAAATGGCTTCAATTACTATTTCCCAGCCGTGTGGGGAATGAAAACCTACAAAAATATCAGTAAATAAAATAATTAAAAAAGCTTTAGCTGTATCACTTAAACCATAAATAGATTCATTGATAAATGATTTTAAAATAGAGAACTGTCTTTTATTAACTATTAATATGGATATGAATATCACAACAGATAAAATATCAGATAAAATATTTTTGATTGCATTAGAACTTTCTTTAGAATATTCTAAAGCTATTTCTAATGCTTTTTTAGAAACCCTATCTTCAATTTTTTCCGATAATTTAGTATCTATTTTACCAATTAAAATTTCAAAGTGTAATTTTTCTTCAAAACGTTGTAAATCTGCGAACGCTCTCTCTTCCTGCGAATGGTTGATAAAAATATAAGAAGTTTTTGTATTCCATAAATAATTAATAAGAGGATCAAGTAAAAAAATTTTGGAAATTTGATTTACTAATATTGGCATAACTAATAAGATAATAAGATACTTTACTGATGTTGAAGTTTGATATTTAGCTACCTTAAATTCTTCTAACGCTTCTAATTCTGCATTAGGATTTAGTTCTTGTCTAAATCTATCAAAAAGTTTATTCATTGAACGAGGAATTATACCTGTTTTTTCAAAAGCTAACTGGTTAATTTTTTTTAAATTCCAATATTTCATTGATCAATATTTATTGTTTATCTACTAAAATCATTAATTACTATTTTAAAGCTAAATATAAAAAGATTTAAAATAAAATTACTGTAATAAGTATTTTAATTTAACAATTACACTGCATTAGTATAATATACTTAGATATAATAAAACTAATACAAAATAAATAAATTACTTATAAAAAAACATGCCTCAGAAGGAATTATTAAATTTTTTAAAGTGTTTTAAAGGTCAATGGTTTATACAAAATAATAAATATCTGCTTCAAGATAAATTCCAAAAAATTATTAGGAAAGAATTGTTTATTTTCATAAATCAAGATAGTTTGCAAATATATAATAATAAAAAATTTAATACATCTCAATTAAAATTCACTCATTGCAAGATGAATAATTTTTTTAAATATAAGTGTTACAAAAAAAATAGAACTTGGAATCAAATAATTGATGAATTACAATTAAATTTTTCTTGTATTAATTCACCTGTACTCAAAGTTTGTTGTAATTTAAACAAGAAAAATTTAATTTATGAAGAAAAGATATATTTTGTGGATAAAAACTTAATAATTGCAAGAGGTTTACTGAGAAATTTAAATTCAACTAAGTATTTTGGAACTATCATTACATCTTATATCAAAATTAATAACGATTAATTATCACCTTTAGATAAAACTAATTATTAGTATATCAATAAATACGGTAACACCTTATTTAGATGATACCTTATATGATACTTAACAACAATAAAAGTAACAAATACTTAATTACTCTAAGTCTTTTCTATTCGGATTACGAGAAGGATCATTTGATAAGAAGCCAAAGAAAAATAAAGAAATAAAAAAAATAACTGTTGTATAAACAAAAATCTTTAAAGTTAACATTGTATAAGCCTTAAAATATAAAGTTCAATATTTATATTTAAGTATATACAAAAATTTTTGATTAATAAATTAAATTAAGATTTTGTTTACCATTCTATATAATTAAAAGATAATCAAAGTTTTTAAAAATTTAATTTATCCATTCTAGATGCTTCATTCAATGATTCATAATTTAACTCTTTTAGTTTTTTCATAATACATTGAAAATATTCTTGTAAATAAAATTCTAATGACTCTAATTCTTGATCATCTATTTTTAATAAATAAAGAATTTCTCTCATTGATATATCGATACTTTGATTTTTAGATATTATTTCTGTAAATTCTAATCGTTCCGAAATATTCCAAGTCCATTGAAATAATCTCGTTATAAATGTCATTAATTTTAATATATAAATGGGTACTTGAGTAGTTTTAGCACGTTTGCCAGAAATTTTTTCACAAAGTTCTATTATTTCAAAAGATGTCCATTTTTTGTTACCTATAATAGGTAATTTTTTATTTTGAAACTGAGAAATAGATAAACTTTTAATAGTAATTTTTGCGACATCTTGTGTATTGATATAAGGTATTAAAGATGACTCTTTTGTTATCCAAATTGAATTTTTGTCTAAAATAGGTAAAGCATATTGAGGAATAATGCCTTGAAAAAAGCCAGGTAAGCTAAAAATTGTATAATTTATATTAGCTTTTCTTAAACGTTGTTCTATTAATAATTTTAAATTAACAAGCATAATATTCTTATATTGAAATGCATTTAAGATAGAAAAAAAAATATATCGTTTAATATTAGCTTTAATTCCCGCTTCTATTAAAATATATTTTGCTTTTAAGTCAATGAGTTTAATATTATACAAATCATTTGGTCTAGTAGTTGAACAATCAATAATTGAAGTAACACCAAATAAAGCTAAAGGAATTGTTTCAGGTAAATTTAAATCTCCATATATAAGTTCAGCTCCCCATTCCTTCAAAAAAGCTGCTTTACGAAAATTTCTCACTACACACTTAACTTGGAAACCTGCATTTAATGCTTTTCTAACAATTTGTCTACCTAAAGTGCCAGTACTACCAATAACTAATAAACTCATTAATTAAAATCCTCAAAGTTATAATATCATACTTAAAATATTTTAACATATTCTTTATATGTTTATAAATAATACAACGATCATATTCTTAGTGCATAGGTAGAGAGGGAATCGAACCCTCATAACAATGTTGTCATATTTTGAATATGATGCGTATACCTAATTTCGCCATCTACCCTCAAATATATTTATAATTCCTAGCTATAATTTTTTATTTAATTTTATTAAAAATGATTTTATTTCATCATATATCTTTAGATCATTACTGTAATTCTCCATTAACTTTTATACATAAAATCAAACCTCATGTAAAAATATATTTTATTTTTATAACTTTAATTCTCTTACCATATTTCAATGTAGTGAATTTAAATATATTTTATTTATTAATACTTATCTTAATTGGAATATTATTAATAATATATATATATATATTTAAGACATTAACTATATTAAAATATATTTTTTCATACATTTTTTATCATATTCTATTTAATCAAATAATAAAATATGATAATTATATTATTACATCTAAAATTTTTTTACCGTATTACGGAAAATTTCTATCATTAGAATATAAAAAAAGCAAAACTAACACTAACTATCAAATTATTATTTATTATTTCGTTTATCTTATACCTAAATATATAGAAAAAGTATTTATTATTAATATATCATCTTTTATTTTAATTTATTTCTTATTTGTTTTTACACAATATGAATTAGTTATTAACAATTTAATTTTTATATTTACAAATATATATAAATTTAGATATAAAAAGTTTATAACCATTAATTTGATAAGTTATCAATATTTAGAAAAAATTACTGAACATACAAAAAATATATATTTATCGATATTAATTAAAAATAATTATTTAAAAAATAAACGAACAATATATATAACTCATTTTATATATCAGTTTTATCTACGTTTGTTAGAAGACCAAAATAATATAAGTACCATAATTTGGGTTAGAAATTTTAGTAATATTATATTAAATAAACTTATAAGTATCTAAATTATAACTACGAAGTCATTATATAAGATATATTATATAATATATTTAGAACAAAATAAAACTTTGGTAATTTATATTAGTAAATATGTGTAAAAATTCTATACCGAATAACTCCAAGACTTACTTAAATAATATAATAAATAAACCATACAAGTATGGTTTTCATACAGATATTGACTCAGAATATTTTCCAAGGGGTCTAAGTATAAAAATTATACAGTTAATTTCATCAAATAAAAAAGAGCCTTCATATTTAACTGAGTTTAGGTTAAAAGCATATAGTAAATGGATTAAAATGAATGAACCTAAATGGAGTAAACTATTATATAAAAAAATTGATTATAATAATATTATTTACTATTGTGTTCCTAAAAATAAAAAAAAGATAAATAGTCTAAAAGAAGTAGATCCAGAAATATTAAAAACTTTTGAAAAATTAGGAATATCTTTAGATGAACAAAAAAGATTAACAAATGTTGCGGTAGATGCAGTATTTGATAGTGTCTCTATTACAACAACATTTAAAAAAGAATTAGCCGATGTAGGAGTAATTTTTTGTTCTATCAGTGAAGCAATACAATTATACCCTAATCTTATAAAAAAATATTTAGGATCTGTTGTACCGATAGGAGATAATTTTTATTCAGCACTAAATTCTGCTGCATTTAGTGATGGTTCTTTTTGTTATATTCCTCCTAATACACATTGCCCATTAGAGCTATCAACTTATTTTCGCATTAATAATAAAGAATCTGGACAATTTGAGAGAACATTGATAATTGCTGATCAAAATAGCTATGTAAGTTATTTAGAAGGTTGCACAGCACCACAGTTTGATAATAACCAGTTGCATGCTGCTATTGTAGAGCTAGTTGCTTTAGATAATGCAACGATTAAATATTCTACTGTACAAAATTGGTATTCAGGAAATTCACAAGGAAATGGAGGCATATATAATTTCGTAACAAAGAGAGGAATGTGCATTGGTGAAAACTCGAAAATATTATGGACGCAAGTAGAGACAGGATCTGCAATCACATGGAAGTATCCAAGCTGTATTTTATTAGGTAAAAATTCCCTTGGGGAATTTTCCTCAATAGCTTTAACTAATTATTATCAACAAGCAGATACAGGAAGTAAAATGATACATATCGGTCAATATACAAAAAGCAAAATTACTTCTAAAGGTATATCAGCTGGTTGCTCTGTTAATAGTTATCGTGGGTTAGTAAAAATAGGCCCAAAAGCTAAATATGCTAAGAACTATTCACAATGTGATTCTTTACTTTTAGGAAATAGAGCTCATGCAAATACTTTTCCTTATATACAGGTTAAAAGTCCTTACTGTAAAGTAGAGCATGAAGCTTCAACTTCAAAAATAGGAGAAGAGCAATTGTTCTATTTCTTACAGAGAGGCATAAATCTAGAACAAGCTATTGGACTTATGATCAATGGTTTTTGTAAAGAGATTTTAAATAATTTACCTATGGAATTTGCAATGGAAGCTGATCGTTTATTGAATTTAAAATTAGAAGGAACTATAGGCTAAAAAATGATGATTAAGAATGAAAGGATATTAGAAATCAATAATTTAAATGTGAACATTAATAATAAACCTATTATTAATAACTTAAGCTTAAGTATAGAAAAGGGAGAAATTCACGCAATTATGGGAAAAAATGGCTCAGGAAAAAGTACACTAGCAAAAGTTATAGCTGGCCATCCTCATTACGAAGTTACTCAAGGTAATATCATACTTAAAAATAATAATATTACTCATAAAGAACCAGATTTTAGATCACATCAAGGTATATTTCTAGCATTTCAGTATCCAGTAGAAGTACCAGGGGTAAGTAATATCGATTTTTTAAGATTAGCTTATAATTCTAAACAAAAGGCATATAATAAAAAAGAGGCAGATCCTTTAACTTTCTTTGATTTAATTAACAAAAAACTTAACGACATTGAAATGGATAAAAAGTTTTTAGATCGCCATCTAAACGAAGGTTTCTCAGGTGGAGAAAAGAAAAAAAATGAGATTTTACAAATGTCACTTTTAAATAGTGAATTATCTATATTAGATGAAATTGATTCTGGTTTAGACATTGATGCTTTAAAAAAAATTGCGGACAACATAAAATATTTTTCAAATGAAAACAATGGAATTATATTAATTACTCATTACAAAAGATTAATTGACTATATTAAACCAAACTATATACACGTTATGCATGAAGGACAAATTATCTATACAGGAGATAATAGCACAGCAACTAATATAGAAAAATATGGTTATGAACATATATTAAATAATATCAAAATATAAATTTAATTATGTCTCAGTTTTTAAACTTAGGACAGTAAAAATTCTATCCTAAGTTTTACTATATAAAAAGTTATAGTAATAATTATTAAATTATATAGAAAAAGCCTGCTTTACATCTTGTATAGATTGTTTTAATAGGTTTTCAGATTCTGAGGTTAATTTTTTACTACTACGAATACTTTCTCCAAATTCTGGCTTAGAATTATGCAAATCTTCTCTTAAAGATTGTATAAAATTATTTACTTTAGATAGCTCAATATTATCTAAATAACCATTCACACCAGCATAAATCATTGCTACTTGATCTTCTATAACTAATGGAGAATTTTGCGCTTGTTTTAATATCTCTCTTAATCTTTGTCCACGCGCTAGTTGATTTTGAGTGGCTTTATCTAAATCAGATGCAAATTGAGAAAAAGCTTCTAATTCAGCAAACTGTGCTAATTCCAACTTAAGTTTACCTGCAACTTGTTTCATAGCTTTAATCTGGGCAGCAGATCCTACACGTGAGACAGAAATACCAACATTAATGGCTGGTCTGATCCCTGAATTAAATAAATCCCCAGATAAAAAAATTTGTCCATCTGTAATAGAAATAACATTTGTTGGAATATAAGCTGATACATCACCTGCCTGTGTCTCAATAATTGGTAATGCAGTCATACTTCCTCCTCCGAGATCGTCACTAAGCTTAGCAGCTCTTTCTAATAATCTAGAATGTAAGTAAAATACATCACCAGGATAAGCCTCCCTACCTGGGGGACGACGAAGAAGCAAAGACATTTGACGATAAGCTTGAGCTTGCTTAGTTAAATCGTCATAAATAACTAAAGTTGCTTTACCTTTATACATAAAATATTCTGCTAAAGCAGCACCTGTATACGGAGCAATATACTGCAAAGTAGCAGGATCATCAGCATTAGCAGCCACAATAATTGTATATTCTAATGCGCCTTTTTCTTCTAAAACAGAAACTACTTGTGCGACTGAAGAAGCCTTTTGACCTATTGCAACATAAACACAAATAACATTTTGGCCTTTTTGGTTAATAATTGTATCTAAGGCAACAGCTGTTTTTCCAGTCTGCCTATCACCAATAATTAGTTCTCTTTGTCCTCGGCCAATAGGAATCATAGCATCAATCGCGGTTATACCTGTTTGCAAAGGCTCACAAACTGATTGACGACCAATAATACCTGGAGCATATGATTCTATTAATCTAGTCTCTTTTGTATCTGGTATACCTCTTGCATCAATAGGTTTCGCTAATGGGTTAACAACTCTTCCTAGAAAAGTATCTCCAACAGGAATTTGAGCTATTTGTCCGGTAGATTTAACAGCACTACCTTCTAAAATATTACGACCATCACTCATTAAAACAACACCAACATTATCACTTTCTAAATTTAAAGCAATTCCTATTGTTTGATCTAGATCTTCAAACTGTAAAAGTTCACCAGCCATAACTTCATCTAAGCCATATACACGTGCTATACCATCACTAACTTGTAAAACTGTACCAATATTAGCAACTTGTAACTCTTCGTTATACTTATCAATCTGCTGACGTATAATATTACTAATTTCGTCTGGTCTAATGTTTACCATATAATTTTATTACTTATCAATTTTTATTTGTAAATACTAATCTATAATTCGCATCAATTTGAATTTAAATATAATGAGATTTTTTGTAACTTTCCGGCTAAACTAGCATCTATTACTTTAGAACCAATTTTAACAATAAATCCTCCTATTAACTCAGGCTTTTTACTCAGTAACAATCTTACTTTACTACTTTGAGTCATTAGCTTTATCTTATCTATTAAATTATTCTGTTGTATTTCACTTAAATCAACAGCTGATGATAATTCAACAATTATAATAGATTCTAATTTATTTGTTAATTCCAGATACTTATCAATAATAGTAGATAAAAATGAAATCCGATGTCTATCTACTAGAATAAATAAAAAATTAAGAATGAAACGATTTAATTTATTATCAAATAAATTTCTTAATACGTCTTTTTTTAAAGAAGTCGTAATTAAAGGATTTGATAAAAATTCTTGTAAATCTTTTGACTCTGATAAAAGATTAGATATAGACAATAAATTTTCACTCATTTCACTCAAAATATTTGCATTTTGACCAATATTAAGTAAAGCCTCAGCATATGGCAAAGCTATTTTAGCTTTCAAGCTTTGATTACTCATAAATTTATTTTGCCCTGTAATTGCATAATATTTTGATCTATTATTTGATTTTGTATTTTAGGATTCATTTGACTTTGCAACTTAATGCTTACTTTTTTAATAGCTAAAGCTGTTACTTGCTGCTGTATCTGTAATCTCACTTGATTTTCAGCAAAGTTAATACTAGCTTTGCTGGATGATATTAACCTATCAATATCAAACTTACCTTGTTCCAAAATTGATTCACGTACTCTTCTAGCTGTTATTTCTGCTTCTCGAATAATTTGATCAATAATAAGTTTAGTTTGTGTTAATTGCTTTTCGGCTTCGTGTAAACGGATATCAGCTTGGTCTAGACGTTCTTCACACTCACGGATAGCAAACAATATTTTACTTTGCCTATCAGATAAAATAGAACCCAAAAATTTTTTTAATACATATATTAGACCAAATAATAAAACACCAATGTTTAATACATTAGCTTCTAAGAAATCAGTATTGAAACTAATTAATGCCTTTGATTCTCCTTGACTAAAAATTTCAAAAATTTCCATATCATTTTTATTCTATTGCTTAATATTTGACTTATATAATAAGTCAATTTATTTTTGTTTATTTCAGTTAATTAGTTTTCTAATAACTTACTTTTTATACGATCACTTAAGGTCTCAATTTGAATTTCTAAACTTTTTAATGCTTGCTCTTTTTGAACGTTTAATTCATCATAAGCACTTATAAGCAACTTTTCTGCATTTTTTTGCGCAACTTTTATTTTTTCAGATACTATTAATTGTGATTCTTCTTGAGCATATTTAATAATATCTTGAGCTTGTTTGCGTGAATCAGCAAGTTCAGACTCATATTTTTTAGTTAATTCACTTGCTTTAACTAATTTAGCAGAAGCGCTAGTTAAGCTATTTCTAATATACTCTTCTCTCTCATCTAAAATATTGCTAACTGGTTTATAAAATAAAAAATTCAAAACAATAGTTAAAGCAAGAAATTGTAGAGCCATTAAGGGAAGAGTAGCATCAAAGTCGAATAAACCACCTTTAACTTCTATTTCAGATATTTCACTTAATAAAGATAACAATATATACATTATAAATTTTTATAGTATGCTATAAAATATAAAATAAACTTACTTATTTAAAATAAAGTTAGTATATAAGACACTTAGCTTATAATGTCTTATTATTCATATATAATAAGTCAAACTAAGTGTTTTAATAAACTAACCAGTATATGGATTAGCGAACAATAATGATAATGCAACTACTAATCCATAAATAGTCAGAGATTCCATAAATGCTAAACTTAATAGAAGTGTACCTCTGATTTTTCCTTCTACTTCTGGTTGTCTCGCAATACCTTCTACTGCATTTGCTGCAGCACTTCCTTGACCAATACCAGGACCAATAGCGGCTAAACCAACAGCTAAACCTGCGGCTATAACAGATGCGGCTGAAATAATAGAATCCATAATTCTTTAATTCTTTTTATTAAAAATAGAAAATTAACATATTTCAATATATTATATTATTTTTATTCTAAAACTATAAATATTAATTTATTAGTTATCACCATGTCCTTCTAAAGCCTCACCTATATACGCTGCAGACAATGTTGAAAAAATCAGAGCTTGAATAGAACTAGCAAACAACCCTAAAATCATAACTGGTAATGGTATAAAAATCGGTACTAAAAGAGTAAATACAGATACAACAAGCTCATCAGCTAATATATTTCCAAAGAGTCTAAAGCTTAATGATAAGGGCTTAGTGAAGTCTTCAAGAATATTAATTGGTAATAGAACTGGCGTTGGTTCAATATATCTTAAAAAATAACTTAAACCATTTTTGCTTAAACCAGCATAAAAGTAAGCTAAAGAGGTTAACAAAGACAAGGCTACGGTTGTATTAATATCATTTGTTGGTGCAGCTAACTCACCTTCAGATAAACGAATTAACTTCCAAGGAACTAAAGCTCCTGCCCAATTACTACCTAAAATAAACAAAAAAATTGTCGAAATATATGGCACCCAGGTTCTATATTCATGTTCACCAATCTGATTTTTGGCAATATCTTGTAAAAATTCTAAAATAAATTCCATAAAATTTTGTAATTTTCCCGGAACTCTTTTCAGTTCTCTTGTACCAATAAAAGAGAAAACTAATAATATTAATATAACAATCCAAGAGACAATAAACACTTGCCCATGAACATTGTATTCACCTATTTTCCAATATAAATGCTTACCAACTTCTACAGCAGACAATATTAGATTTGATAATAAATTATAATTATTTTGTTGATACATATTTTTTTTTAAAATTTATAATAAATGAATATTAATTAATATCAAAATTAATAATAATCACTTAATTCATATAGTAACAATAATAACATCATAAGTAATTATATATATGAATAATCAAACATTGTTAATTATCTGACTAATTATTTTTTATTATATTAGAAACTTCCTCATTAAAATTATTGTTTTTAGTTTCTAAACCTTCACCTAATATAAATCTGTGAAAGCGTCTAATTTTAATATTCTCGCCTAGCAAAACTATATGCTGTTTTACTAATTCTTCAACAGTCATTTCAGTTTTTTTGATAAAATTTTGATTCATTAATGACAAATCATTAAGTTTTTTTTCAATTCTTCCCTCTGCTATTTTTTTTCTTATTTCTTTTGATTTATTAACTAAATCTTCCTTCTGTAATTCAATATCATACTCATAAGATATAGTTTTTTGTGGTATTTGATCTCTAGAAATATATTGGACTGACTGACAAGCAGCAATTTGCATAGCAATATCTTTTGCCAATCTATGAAATTCCGGTTGTCTTGCTACAAAATCTGTTTCACAGTTTAATTCAACAAGAACACCTAGTCTAGAACCAGCATGAATATAGCTTTGAATTAAACCTTCTGTAGCTATTCTATTTGATTTTCTATTTGCTGATGCTAAACCTTTTTTTCTTAAAATCTCTACTGCCAAATGTATACTACCACTTGAAGCTTCTAAAGCTTTCTTACAATCAGTCATTCCAGCACCAGTTTTATTACGTAGCTCTTTAATATCTTCTACAGAAATTTTTTTTAACATAAATATAAAGTATAATTAATAAAAATAAATATTTATAAATAGGACTAGAAATCTCTTCCTTCCAGAATAGCATCTGCTATCTTAGATAAAACTAATCTAATAGATCTTATTGCATCATCATTAGCTGGTATAGGAACGTCAATTATTTCAGGATTACAATTAGTATCTAACATACAAATAGTAGGGATACCGAGTTTAATACACTCTTGAATAGCAGTTGTTTCTTTTTTTTGGTCAACTACTATCACAAGATCAGGTAACTTCTGCATATATTTAATGCCATTCAAATGTTTACGTAACCTGTCAAGCTCTTTGCGAATAATTGAAGCTTCTTTCTTTGGTAATATATCTATTTCTCCTAGCTCATCTTTTTGCTCTAATTCATTTAATCTATCAACTCTAGACTTAATTGTTATCCAATTAGTTAACATTCCCCCTAACCATCTTTGATTGACATAAAAAGAATTAGACCGAATAGCTTCCCTAGAAACTACACCAGCAGCTTGACGCTTCGTTCCCAAGAACAAGAACGTTTTTCCTTGTTGTGATAATTTTTTAATAAAATCATAAGCATCATTCAGTAATTGTGCTGTTTGAACAAGATCAATAATATGAATACCATTACGCTCAGTATAAATATAAGGAAACATTTTAGGATTCCATCTTCTAGATTGGTGACCAAAGTGAACTCCAGCTTCTAATAATTCTTCTAATGATACTATAGACATAAATATAACTATAACTTTAGCGATTAAACTATTAACTTAATTTTTAACTCAAATATTTTATAATACAGATAATAACATAAAATAAGCTTTGAACTATATAACCAAATCACAATTAATAAAAAATATAAACTATTAATAATAATAGTTTTTTATATTATATTATTACGAGCTATTCTATCATCAATAATAATATCATTAAAATAATTATCTTTAGATAATTTATTTAAATTACTATGACTGTTATTTAATGTATTTAGACAACTAATCTTAGAATAAATATTTTGATGTATTTTTTTTGAATTATAAGCATTAAAACCTGTACCAGCGGGTATTAGTCGACCTATTATAACATTTTCTTTTAATCCTCTTAACCAATCTAATTTACCATATATAGCTGCTTCAGTTAACACTTTTGTAGTTTCCTGAAAACTAGCTGCAGAAATAAAGCTGTCAGTATTTAATGAAGCTTTAGTTATACCCAGTAAAATAGGATAGTATAAAGCGGTATCCTTTTGTGTTAATAGCAAAGATTTATTAAGTGACTCAATTTTTTGCAATTCAACTAATTCACCTGGCAAATACTCTGTGTCACCTCCGCTCTCTACTTTAACTTTAGAAGTCATCTGCCTAACAATTACTTCAATGTGTTTATCAGCAATATAAACACCTTGAGATTGGTAAACTGACTGAACTTCTTTAACTAGTAAGAGTTGTATTTCAAGAAAACTTAATCTAGTTGCATTATAAATACTAAGACCTTGACTTAAATAAGATCTAAACTTAACTTCAAGGATAGTATGAGGATTAAAAGATATGCCTATTTTTTTCCTCGCCTCTAAAATTTCTTCTATTCTAGGTAATCCTTGAACAATATCACCTGTCTTAAGTCTTTCAAATATCAATGTAGCTATACTTTCTCCTCTTTGAATTAAGCTACCATTTTCTATATGTAAAAAAGAGCCAGAAGAAATTAAATAAGGCTGACCCAAACGTATAATAATTTTATTATTTTCAATTTCTATTACTCTACCAGAGCAACTAGAAAAAAGATTTGATGCTATTTCATCACCAGTATATACCCAACTATTCACTTTTACCATAATTTTCTGACTATGATTTATGTTAAAAGCATATGTATTAGATTGACTAATTATAAGTATACGACGATTTGTAGTTTTTGTTTCGTCAATATATGCAATTCTACCTGAAATAGATGAAAATATATCTGTTTTGGATATTACAGAGTTTGATTTTATATATTGACCATCACTTACCAAAATAGAAGTTTTGGTATATAAACTATGATTCTTATTAAAATACGAATCTTTTATTGTTAAAAAATCAACTGTTATAAATTTAATTAGTAAGTATTCATTCTTAATATTTTGGTTATTAGTATAATACTGTATATAACATTTTAAAGATGTAGAATTATTTTGGAGTTCAACAATTAAATGTGTTGATAATAAATTAACGCTATTAACTGATTTAACTCTTTCTCCATCTTTAAAATAAGTTCGGCGAACTAATTTTAAGTTGACAACATTAGTTGAAAAAGAATTATCAGAAAATCGTAACAACAAATTTTTTTGAGGAACAGAATAAATAATTACTGGCCTTAATAAAATAAAGTTTAAATTATTAATACTAATATATTCCCAATAGACTAATTTATTTGTGTTAATTTGGTTCAATAAAATCTCACCTGGCCTTAGAAAACCTCGAAACTTTTCTAAATTATGATTGCTTAAGTTAATTTCAACTAATTGACCAGGCTTAATTACTACTTCTCTAATAATTCCATCTTTTTCTAAAACTTCAAGAAAACCTGAATTATTAGCAAATATATTTTGTATTATTTCTGTACCTGCTTCAGTAAAAGACTTTTTCGTAGCCAGTAACAAGGAAGCATCTTTATTAATAATATGAGTTTCTTCTGGTATCCACAAAATATATCCAAAACCATGCACGTTATAAAATTCTTCTTGAGTATTTCTAGAAATAGATAAATCAAGATATTTAATAATCCCACCTGTTTTAGTTTTATAAATACTAGATATTAAATCAGCAATTATTTGTTGATCTACAATACGTTTATTAAATTGACAATTAAGAATAAATCTATCATTACTTTCAGTTTGTAGAATATATTTCTTATAATCATTCGTTTGATCAACAAAAACTTTTAAGTTAGTATATAATTTAGACGAAGTTACTAACAAAAGCTTAGAATATTCTTCTTTATTTTGAATGATATAAATTTTACCATCATGATGACTTAATAATTGTGTTCGAGCTAACAAACTACTTTTTTTTATAATTTGATTATTTGCAATCATTAGGTTAGCATGTTTAGGTAAATTATAAACTTCACCAGCAAGAACCCATACAACTAAACTTTTGTTAAGACTAGAATTTAATAAATTAAAATCTATAGCAAAATTATCAAAATATACATTCCCTGAAAAGCTAGCAATTACTGCTTTTTGAGCTTTTTCTGTAGAAAATTTATTGTTTAAAGGATATTCAGCAATAATTTGCCCTGTTTTTATAGCTTGATTATTTCCAAAGAACAATAAAGATCCTTTAAGAATAGGAATATTTTTTTGTTTTTCATTAGTACTAGAAATAGTAATATTACAATCATTATTAACAAGTAAAACATCATCACCATATCTATTTCGAGTTTTAGATAATATCAAGTTCTTTGGATATTGAACTAATCCATCTGTATCAGAAACAATATTTTGAGACAATTCACCTGTAAATACACCACCTGTATGAAAAGTACGCATAGTAAGTTGAGTACCTGGTTCTCCTATCGATTGTGCTGCAATAATACCTACAGCTTCACCTAGATCTACCAGTTGGCCATGAGCCAAATTCCAGCCATAGCACAATTGGCATACAGAATTAAGTGAAGAACAAGTTAAAGCAGAACGAACTAATACTTTCTTTATACCTAGATTAAAAATTTTTTCCGCAAGTATACTATCAATACTTTGATTAGCCTTAGCAATAATGAGGTTTAAAGAATTATCTACAATATTTTCAGCTAAAACTCTACCTAACAAAGATTGCTTTAAACTAATTAAAGTTTTCTGATTATCAATCATTTCTTCTAAAAGAACCCCTTTAGAAGTTTTGCAATTATACTCCCTAACAATTACATACTGAGCAACATCAACTAAACGACGAGTTAAATAACCAGAATCAGCTGTTCTCAATGCAGTATCAACTAGACCTTTTCTAGCTCCATAAGATGAAATAAAATAATCAGTTATAGTAAGACCTTCTCGAAAATTATGAAAAATAGGTAAATCAATAATTTGGCCCTGAGGATCAGCCATCAACCCTCTCATTCCTACTAATTGTTTAACCTGTGAAATATTAGCTCTAGCTCCAGAAAAAGCCATCATATAAATAGAATTTAAAGGATCTGTATTTTTAAAGTATTCTATAACCTCTTTTTTTAAATTTTCGCTAGCATAATTCCAAGTATCAATGACTTTCTGAAATCTTTCAACAATAGTAATTTCTCCTCTATCATAACGATTATTAGTTTCTTGAATAGAGCTAATAGTCAAATTCAATAACTTTTGTTTACCAGGAGGAATACGTAAATCTTCTAAACTTAAAGATATGCCACCTTTTGTAGAGTAATAAAACCCTAAGTCTTTTAATTGATCAACTAGATTAGAAGCTCTAGCAATACCATAATTTCTAAAAGCCCAAGTGATTAACTTTTTTAACTCAGACTTATCAATTACCTTATTAAAAAAATACATTGGTGATGAATCGTTCTTCATAAATTAATTAATCCTAATTCTTCTATCAAAAATAAAACTAAATTATCAAAGATTGTTGTATTGCATTATTCAATAGAATACGCCCTACTGTAGTTCTAATATACTGAACTAATTGATTACCTGTATCGCTAAATTTTATAATTTCATTACTATAATAAACTAATTTATTTTTATGTGAATCAAATTCAATTTTTAAGGGAGACTCAGATTCAGATAATTGTACATGCAATATACCATCAAAACGAACCCAAATAAAAGAGTGTAATGCTATTTGATGATTGAAGTAAGCCATAACAGCATCTTGTAAATTAGAGAAAAAGTGGTTCCTACCTTTATTAGAAGAAGGATTATTGGTTGTAAGATAATAGCAACCTAAAACCATATCTTGGCTAGGCATAATAATAGGTGATCCTGTAGCAGGAGATAAAAAATTGTGAGGAGCTAACATTAATAAACGCGCTTCTGCTTGAGCTTCTAATGATAAAGGTATATGAACAGCCATTTGATCTCCATCAAAGTCAGCATTGAAAGCAGGGCAAACTAAAGGATGTAGCTTAATTGCCCTACCATCAACTAAAATTGGTTCAAATGCTTGAATACCAAGACGATGTAAAGTAGGTGCTCTATTTAATAAAACAGGATGGCCATGAATAACTTCTTCCAGTACGTCCCATACTAATAAATCATTCTTTTGAATAAGTTTCTTTGCAGCTTTAATGTTATTAACTAAACCTTGAATAATTAAACGATGTATAACAAATGGTTGGAATAACTCTAAAGCCATTTCTTTAGGTAATCCGCATTGATGTAATTTCAAATTAGGACCAACTACTATTACAGATCGGCCAGAATAATCAACTCTTTTTCCTAATAGATTTTGTCTGAATCGTCCTTGTTTTCCTTCAATAATATCAGATAAAGACTTCAAAGGCCTATTATTAGAGCCAACCACAGTTCTACCGCGACGGCCGTTATCCATTAATGCATCTACAGCTTCTTGTAACATTCTTTTTTCATTTCTAACAATAATTTCTGGTGCTAAGATTGCTTTCAAACGAGCTAAACGATTATTACGATTGATAATTCTACGATAAAACTCATTTAGATCTGCGGTAGCAAATCTTCCACCATCAAGTTGAACCATTGGTCTTAAATCAGGTGGAATAACAGGTATAACCCAAAGAACCATCCATGAAAGCTGAGCACCGGTAGACAGAAAATTTTCTAGCAACCGTAGTCTTTTCATTTTTTTACTAAATTTTGTTGACGGATTTTTAGGTAATTTAGGAGGCTTTAACGATTCTTCTCTAAGTATATCTACTGTATTGTTTAAATTAACATCTTTTAATAATCTATCAATAGCTTCTGCTCCTATACCAACTTCTATATCAAAAAAGCTATTAGATTTATTATAAAGCTTATCTTCTAAAGATCTCCATTCATAACCTTCTAATAACTGTTTATAGTTTAGCTTAGAATAACTACCAGGGTCTAAAACTACATAAGAATGAAAATAAACTATTTTTTCTACTTCTTTAACCGTTAGATCAAGAGCTAGAGCAATATAGCTTGTGCTACCTTTTAAATACCATACATGAGTCACAGGCGCTGCTAATTCAATATATGCCATTCTATGTCTTCTAACTTTAGATTCAGTTATTTCTACACCACACCTTTCACAAACAATTCCTTTATATCGAAATCTTTTATATTTACCGCAATGGCACTCCCAATCTTTAACAGGTCCAAAGATACGTTCACAAAATAAACCATCCATTTCTGGTTTTAGGGTTCTATAATTAATCGTTTCAGGCTTAGTAACCTCACCAACTATTTGTCCATTAGGTAAAGCTCTTTCCCCCCAAGAACGTATTTTTTCTGGAGATGCAAGACTAATTTTTACATAATCAAAATAATTTTCAATTTGAGCCATAATAAATAAATCCTTAATGCAGAAAAATATCTTTCACTAGTGAAGAGTCTTGATATAAGTTAGAGCCATGAGAAATATTATTGCTATCATCAAAAAATTCAAGTTTATGAATAGAAATATCTAAACCTAATGATTGTAATTCACGCATTAAAACTTTAAATGATTCAGGAGTACCCGGTTTTGGAATTGGTTTACCCTTGACAATTGCATTAAGAGCATCATTACGTCCTTGCATATCATCTGACTTAACAGTTAATAGCTCCTGTAAAGTATAAGCTGCACCAAATGCTTCTAATGCCCACACTTCCATTTCACCTAATCTTTGTCCACCGTGCTGTGCACGTCCTCCTAATGGCTGTTGAGTAACTAGAGAATAAGGACCGGTAGAGCGTGCATGAATCTTGTCATCAACTAAATGAACTAATTTTAACATATATGCTTTACCAACTGTTATTGGATTATCAAAAAACTCTCCTGTCCTACCATCTAATAAACTTATTTTGCCAGGATGCATTGAATTAAATAACCAAGGATAACCACTAACTAAACTAGCTTGCTTTAGTTTATTATTGACTAGTGCTCTAGATGCTTCAAGACCATACATTTCATCAAAAGGTACTATTTTAAATCGTTTAGATAGGTATTCACCAGCCAATCCTAGTAAACATTCAAATAATTGACCAACATTCATTCTAGAAGGTACACCTAAAGGATTTAAGATAATATCTAGAGATTGGCCATCAGGTAAGAAAGGCATATCCTGTCTAGGCAAAATTCTTGAAATAATACCTTTATTACCATGTCTACCAGCCATTTTATCACCAACCTGAATTTTTCGTTTTTGGGCAACATAAATTCTTACAATAGTATTAGTACCTGGAGGGAGTTCATCTCCATTTTGCCTTTTAAAGACTTTAACATTAACAACTCTTCCTTTAGCAGCATTGGGCAATCTTAAGGAAGTATCTTTTACATCCTTTGCTTTTTCTCCAAATATAGCTCTAAGTAATTTACCTTCTGGAAGTTGATCTGATTCTCCTTTAGGAGTAACTTTTCCTACTAAAATATCACCAGAATCTACCCAAGATCCGACAGCAACAATACCATTTTTATCTAATAGTGCAATAGATGAATCACTAGTATTAGGAATGTTACGAGTAATTTCTTCTGAACCTAACTTTGTTTGACGACATTCTACTTCATATCTTTCTATATGTATAGAAGTATACAAATCATCATAAACTAACCTTTCACTTATCAAAAATGCATCTTCATAATTATATCCTTCCCACGGCATATATGCTACTAATATATTTTGTCCTAATGCCATCTCCCCAGCATCTGTAGATGCTCCATCTGCTATGACTTGCCCTTTAGTAATTTTTTCACCTGGCCAAATAATTGGTCTTTGATTAATACAAGTATCTTGATTAGAACGATAGTATTTTTTTAATCTGTAATGTATCGTTCTACCTTCTAAATCCTGAATACCTATTTTTGTACCAGACACATAATTAACTAGCCCAGATGTTCTACTTGTAATAATAACACCTGAATCTCTAGCTATTTTAGCTTCTAAACCTGTTCCAACAATAGGTTTTTGAGGATATAGTAATGGAACAGCTTGTCTTTGCATATTTGAACCCATTAAAGCTCTATTAGCATCATCATGTTCTAGAAATGGAATGAGTGAGGTAGCAGCAGATATTACCTGTATTGGAGAAACAGCAATATAATCTACTTGATTACTTAACGAAGTTGTAAATTCCTGACGGTAACGAACAGGTATATTTTGATGAGTGATAAAAATACTTTTATGAAGCATCACATCTGCTGGAGCAATTTTAAGTTCATCTTCTTTATCTGCTGTAATATATACTATCTTCTCTGATTTTAAAACCTTTGTTTTTTTAACTTTATAACATGGTGTTTCGATAAAACCATAGTGATTAATACGAGCATAGATACTTAAAGACCCTATTAAACCTGCATTAGGACCTTCAGGAGTCTCTATAGGACAAATACGTCCATAATGACTAGGATGTAAATCTCTAACAGCAAAACCAGCACGATCCTTATTAAGTCCACCAGGACCTAAAGAACTAATTCTTCTTTTATGAGTTAACTCAGATAAAGGATTCGTCTGATCCATGAATTGAGATAATTGACTAGAACTAAAAAATTCTCTAATTGAAGCAATTAGTGGCTTAGGATTAACTAAATTAGATAAACTAAGAGAATCTAAATCACATAAAACCATACGCTCACGAATAATTCTTTCTAGACGATTTATACCAATACGAATCTGATTTTGTAAAAGTTCTCCAACAGAACGGATTCTTCTATTACCTAAATGATCTATATCATCAAAAGTGCCTATATTTTGCTCTTTAATATTAATAAGATAATCAACTGAAACAATAATATCTTGTGGAGATAAGACCCTAAAACTTCTAGGGATCTTTAAATTTAATTTTTGATTAATTTTATGCCTACCCACTTCTCCTAGATCGTATCTTCTAGGATCAAAAAAACGTGTATAAAGCATTTGCCTAGCAATTAATAATGTAGATGGTTCATTAGGACGTAACTTACTATAAACAATAAGCAATGCTTCCTCATCCGTAAGTTCTTCAATAGAATGTTTTCCAACTTCTTTAAAAAGTTCTTTTTGTTCATACACATTAGAAGCATTTATCAAAAAAGAATATTTATTTAAACGAGATTTGATTTCTTCACTATGTAAACCAATTGCTCTTAAAAAAACATAAGCATTAACTTTATGCGTTTTATCAATTTTTACCCAAATTTGATTTTTAGAATCAATTTCAAATTTTAGCCAGGAGCCTCTATTAGATATAAGACTCGCACTGTATATTGCTTTATTATTTTTATCCAACTCTTTTTTATAATATATACCAGGACTTCTAACAATTTGATTAATAATTACTCTTTCTGTACCAGAAATAATGAAAGTTCCTCTATTAGTCATTAAAGGTAAATCACCAATAAATATCTGTCTTTTTCTATATTTTTTGTGTTTTTCAGAAGTATTAAGAAAACTAGTTTGATTAATAGTTGTATGTTTTTTAATAAATTCCGTGTCCTTTCGAGTTAACTTAGATGGAACATAAATTTGTACACTATAAGTTTTATCACGACTTTTAGCTTTACGTACACTATAACGAGGAAATTTTAACTTGTAATCTTTGCCAAAAAATTTTAACTCTAATTTACCAGTAGGATCAGTAATTATGGGAAAAGAATCTAGTACTTCGACTAAACCTTTATCTAAAAAAAGTCTGAAGCTTTTTATTTGTATTTCAGCTAAATCAGGTATTACAGATACAGAAATTTTTTTTTGTAACATGAAAAACTCCAAACAATTAATAAAATAAAACAACTAATTAAATTAGCTGAATAATACCTATCAATTGATAGGAAAACATTAATTTATTTAAGATATAAAATAGAGCAACGAAATTTATAATTAGTTTATGGAAGTATAATTTATTATTTTAGCTAATTTTGCTTTTTTACGTGAAGCTGTATTTTGATGCATGACTTTTCTTTTTACAGCCTTGTCTATTCTCTTATAAACTAATGACAAATTCTTTTGACATATTGTTGAAATTTTTTCATTATTTTGAGAACTTTGGACACTAGATAAATATCTTTTAATAGCTACCTTTATAGATAATTTATATCTTTTATTTCGATGGCGATTTCTTAAGGTAATTCGTTTTTTTTTAGTAGTAGATGAAATTTGAGACATACACAGATTAATTATAAAAATGATTTTAGTGGATATCATATCTATATTTAGAGTAGTATACATTATTATATAAATATAAACAATAGTACAAAAAAACTTGATCAAAAAAATATAATTATGAGATAATTATATTAATTGAAATAATATAAACTAGGACATATGGGAAAAAGTAAAGGATCACGTATCATAATTACACTTGAATGTAAATGTAGAAATCTTCAAAATATTGAACAAACAAAAAGAAAAAATGGCATTTCACGTTATACTACGTCAAAAAATAAAAGAAATACACCTAATAGGATTGAAATAAAAAAATTTTGTTCCTACTGCAACTGCCATAGACTATTTAAAGAAATTAAATAATAATTAAAATAATATAAAACAGTATGAACTTATATAAAAAAAAATTTTCAAAAAATTTAAATAAAGAAACAATAGACTATAAAGATATAGATTTATTAAGGAAATTTATTACTGACCAAGGTAGAATATTATCTAGACGTTCTACAGGATTAAATACAAAACAACAAAAAAAAATTACAAAATCTATTAAAAGGGCAAGATTATTGTCTTTATTACCTTTTCTAAAAAAAGACTAAACAAAAAAATATTAATTTTACAAGATGAAAATATATTACACAATATTATTTCATCTTTATTAACTTATCATATTAACACAATATATTAAGACTATAAGACCTTATCTTTCAGTACTAATTCATAAGCATCAATAACATCATTCTGCTGCCATTGATTATAATCTGACATTAAACCACATTCATTCATTGCAAAAACTTCATCAACACTATTTTTCATCTGCTTTAATGATTTTAGATGGCCTTGATATACAAGAATACCTTTACGATTAACGTGAATATAACATGCTTTTTTTAATTTACCTTTACTAACAAAACAACCCGCAACAGATCCTTGATTCATATTAAAAACAGTCTGAACAATAGCATTACCAATAGGTATTTTTTCATACTCTGGCTCTATTAAATCAAGCATATAGTCTTGCACATAATCAAATAGTTCATAGATATTATTAAAATGCTCAAAAATAATTTTATTTTTCTTGAGTAAAATACGAATCTGAGATGAAATATTTAAGTTAAATGCTATAATTAAGGAATTCGTTGAAATAGCTAAATCTATATCTCTATTAGAAAGATTACCTAAATTTGACGATAAAAGATTAATTTGTACCTTAGCTTGAGGAATTTGCGATAAGAGCTGAATAATAGCTTCCAAAGATCCTTGAGTATTGGCTTTAACAATTAAATTAAATTTTTTTATATTAGCATTATTATAAGTACTGATTCTTGTATCTAGAAGTTTTCCACTATATACTTGATCTATTGATTGTTGTAAACAGTAATTTTTAGCTTCTTTTTCATTAGTAACTACTTGAAAAAATGAACCAGCTTGAGGCACAGAAGAAAAACCTAAAATTTGTACAAAAGATGATGGCTCAGAGGACCTAATTTCAATATTAGATAAGTTTGTTATCCTTTTCACTTTACCAGAAGTATTAGAAGATACTATAATATCACCTAATTTTAAAGTTCCACTCTGTACTATAACATTAGCTAAAGGTCCTTGTCGTTTATCAAGATATGCTTCAAGAATAGTTCCTCTAGCTGATTGCTCCGGATCAGCAAACAAACTACTTTTTTTAGATAACATACAAATTGTAGATAATAATGTAGGAATATTTTCATGAGTAATAGCACTCACTTGAATACTTATAATACTTCCACCCAATTCTTCAACTAATAAGCCCATATTGCCCAGATCTTGTTTAATTTTATTAGCATTATTAATAATTTTATCTATTTTAGTAATTACAACAATGCATTGTAAATTCATTTGCTTAATATAATGAATAGACTCAATAGTTTGAGGTTGTAAACCATCATCTGCGGCAATAATTAATAATACAATATCTGCCACCTTAGCACTCCTCAAACGCATGGTTTTAAAAGATTCATGACCAGGAGTATCTAAAAGAATTAATTTATATACTTCAGAATCATATTGCCAATGTAATTCATGGCCAGAAATAGCTTGAGTAATACCACCATATTCTGCTTGTACTAAATTTGTTTTTAAAATTGAGTCTAATAAAGTAGTTTTACCATGATCAACATGACCTAAAATAGCAATTATAGGCAATCTTTTTATACCAATAGGTAAGGTAATATTTTTTTTATTAACATTAAGTCCAATGCTAGGCTTTACTTCCATTTTAATTAGAACAAAATCATAATGTAAAGCAACTTCTTGAGCTATTAGCACGTCTAAAACTTGATTAATAGTAGCTGAAATGCCTTTATTTAAAAATAAATATGTAATAATTTCAGCCTCAGGAATATTTAACTTACATGATAATTCGTATATAGTAACTGGACTATCAATTAAAACACTTTTATTCGACTGATTTAGAATTAAAGAATTTTTTTCTTTATAGGACGATAATTTCATAACTAGATCATCTTTACTTTGAACTAAATCTAATTTTACTTTATCTTTCTTTCTATTTTTATTATTTAACTTATGTGATTTCAATAAAGATGAAGGTAAAGACCTTTCAGCAAGTAACTCAGTACGAGAATCTATAAAGATTTCATCTTTTTTAGTATCACTAGAAATTTTACGCTTTTTCTTAATTATTCTATTCTTATTTTTAGGCGTATCAATTATATTTTTTTCATAAAGACCAAGTTTATATTTGTTACCTAATTTATTAGAAATATTTTCTGTGTTATTAAAATCATTATTACTTTTCATTGAATTCATAGACTTAATAGAACTTAAATCAATAGCACTAATTAACTTAGGTAAAGTAAGACTTAAAGTATTATCAAAACATAGCAAGGAAAATGGTAAATGATAAATACACAAAATTTCATCGAAATATTTAAAAAAATTCATATTATTAGAAAAAAGATATATTGATAGGAGTGATTATACAATTAAAGAAACTAACATTTTTATAGAATGATATAATTATATTATTAATAAATAATAATATCAAAAACAATATATAATCTACTTCATGCCACGTCTACAAAAAAATGACAATTTTATAGATAAAACATTTACTGTACTAGCTGATATAGTACTTAAAATATTACCTACAAGTAAGGAAGAAAAGCAAGCTTTTTACTACTATAGAGATGGAATGTCAGCTCAATCAGAAGGAGAGTATGCAGAGGCTTTAGAAAATTATTATGAAGCACTACAGCTAGAAGAAGATCCATACGATAGATCATATATATTATATAATATAGGCTTAATTTATTCTAATAATGGTGAACATATTAAAGCATTAGAATATTACCATCAAGCTTTAGAATTAAATTATAATCTGCCACAAGCATTGAACAATATAGCTGTAATTTACCATTATCAAGGTTTAAAAGCAGTTGATCAAAAGAAGTTAGCTATTTCTAAAGAAATGTTTGCTAAAGCAGCTAAGTATTGGCAACAAGCCATTTTATTAGCACCAAATAACTATATAGAAGCACAAAACTGGCTTAAAACAACTGGTCAACAATACAGTCTAAATTAAGTAATATTTTCAAATTATTGAATTAATAAAATATATTATATAATAATACTGATATAATTTAATAAAAATGCAGAAAAATCATAGAAACATTGTTAATTAGCTAATTATTAATAAATTACTTAACATAAATATGGTTAAATTAATCAAAGAAGGATTAGTTACACAAATAATTGGGCCTGTACTAGATATAGAATTTCCAAATGGCAAACTACCAAAAGTTTTCAATGCACTAAAATTGCAAGGGCCTGATAACACTATAACATGCGAAGTTCAGCAACTACTAGGAGATAATAAAGTTAGAGCTGTTGCTATGAGTTCTACAGAAGGATTAAAAAGAGGAACACCAGTAATAGATACAGAAAAACCCATTACAGTTCCAGTAGGTATACCAACACTAGGTAGGATATTTAACGTATTAGGAGAACCAGTAGATAATTTAGGAAACGTTACATCAGATGATTTTTTACCAATACATAGAGATGCACCTCTGTTTACGCAACTAGAAACAAAACCTTCAATCTTTGAAACAGGCATTAAAGTAGTTGATTTACTAGCACCATACAGAAGGGGAGGAAAAATAGGGCTTTTTGGTGGCGCAGGAGTGGGCAAAACTGTTTTAATAATGGAACTAATTAATAATATCGCAAAAGCTCACGGTGGAGTTTCTGTATTTGGAGGAGTAGGCGAAAGGACTAGAGAAGGTAATGACTTATATGAAGAAATGAAAGAATCCAAAGTAATTGATTCAGAACAATTAAAAAATTCTAAGGTTGCTTTAGTTTATGGACAAATGAATGAACCTCCTGGTGCAAGAATGCGAGTGGGTTTAACTGCATTAACTATGGCGGAATACTTTAGAGATATTAATAAGCAAGATGTTTTACTCTTTATTGACAATATTTTTAGATTTGTACAAGCTGGGTCTGAAGTATCAGCCTTATTAGGTCGAATGCCCTCAGCTGTTGGATATCAACCTACATTAGCAACAGAAATGGGTGCGCTACAAGAAAGAATTACATCAACTACAGATGGATCCATTACTTCTATTCAAGCAGTGTATGTACCAGCAGACGATCTAACAGATCCAGCACCCGCAACAACATTTGCGCATCTTGATGCAACTACAGTTTTATCAAGAGGTCTGGCTGCTAAAGGTATATATCCTGCTGTTGATCCCTTAGGATCTACATCTACAATGTTACAACCAGATATTGTTGGATTAGAACATTATTCCACAGCACAACAAATTAAATCAACACTACAGAGATATAAAGAACTACAAGATATTATTGCTATTCTAGGTTTAGATGAACTATCTGAAGAAGACCGTTTAACCGTAGCAAGAGCTAGAAAAATAGAAAGATTTTTATCGCAGCCATTTTTCGTTGCAGAAGTTTTTACAGGATCTCCAGGTAAATATGTCTCATTAGAAGAAGGAATCAAAGGCTTCCAAATGATATTAAAAGGAGAATTAGATGACTTACCTGAACAAGCATTTTATTTAGTTGGAAGTATAGAAGAAGCAGTAACTAAAGCAGAAACATTAAAATAAAAAATAATTAAAACTATGACAATAAAAGTACGCGTAATTGCACCAGATAAAATTGTCTGGGATGCAAATGCTGAAGAAGTTATTCTACCAAGTAGCACAGGACAATTAGGAATCTTAACAGGACATATACCATTGCTAACTGCTCTAGATATAGGAGTAATGCGTGTTAGAATAAATAAAGAATGGAAACCAATAATACTTTTAGGCGGATTTGCTGAAGTTGATAATAATAATGTAACTATTTTAGTAAACGGAGCAGAAGAAATATCAAGTCTCAACATCGATAATGTTAAAAAAGATCTAGACAAAGCAACTAATATGCTAGAACAAGCAAAGAGTAATAAAGAAAAAATAGAAGCAACACAAGAACTTAGAAAATCCAAAGCTAGATTGCAAGCAGCCAACGTAATAAATAACTAAAAATAGAGAAGCATTCATAAAAATATAGAATATTAAATTCATGTTTTTATGAATGCATGTATTAATTCAATAAATATATAAAAAAATAATTTTTAACTTAAACCAGAACATATATAATCAAAATATAAACCCATTTCTTTACCAGCATCTGGACCAACTAAAGAAGATGTTACTTCTTTCATTGCTTGGATAGCTTGAATTGTTGCTCCAATTGGAACACCTAAAGAATTATATGTTTCTTTCAATCCATTTAATACTCTTTCATCCAAAATTGACGGATCTCCTGCTAACATGCCATAAGTAGAATATCTTAAATAGTAATCTAAGTCTCGTATACAAGCAGCATATCTTCTTGTTGTATACATATTACCACCTGGTCTAGTAATGTCAGAATAAAGCAGTGCTTTGGCAACTGATTCTTTTATGATAGTAGCGGCATTAGCAGCAATTGTAGCTGCTGCTCTAACTCTTAATTCACCGGTTTGAAAATATCCTCTTAACTTTTCTAAAGAGTTGTCATCTAAATATTTACCCTGAACATCAGCTGTATTAATTACAGACGTAATAGCATCTTGCATAAAAAATATTTCCTTTTTATATTATAAGAACAAAAAAATCATGAATAATTAATTAATTAATAGATATAAATTATTGCATAGCACCTAAAGTATAATCAAAATAAAAACCTGCTTCTGCAGAATCTTCACCTGATAATAAAGAACATGCAACACTTTTCATGCAACGGACCCCCTCAGCAACACCAGATATTGGTGTACCTAAAGAATTATACATTTCTTTAACTCCAACTAAACCAATTTCTTCTATTGGAGTTACATCTCCTGCAACAATTCCATACGTTACTAATCTTAAATAATAATCTAAATCTCTTAAACAAGTAGCTGTCATTTCCTCCCCATAAGCATTTCCTCCAGGAGAAACAACATCTGTTCGTTTTTGAAACAATTGTTGACCACCTTGCTTAACTATTAGCTCACGGTTATCAGTCAATATTTGCGCTATTCTTAAACGTCTTTGACCAGAAAGTACAAAGCTTTTAATACGCTCCAATTCTCCTGGACTTAAATACCGTGCTTCTGCATCTGCATTTACAATTGATTTAGTAACAATACTCATAAATAAAGCTCCTTAGTTAATAATATTAACAAAATACATAGCATTGAATTTGTGTTATAATCTAATACTTTTATTTTAGTAATGAATATTTAATATAAATAGATAAAACATTTATGTTTGCATAATGGTAAAGTAATAAAAAATCTGCATTTTTATCTTTTACTCAATATATTGTAAGAAAAAGTACTAAAGCATAAAAGTTTTTGTATGTATTAAATTAAATATAAAACTAATAACTAGATATAGAACTAAAACTTGGTACAATTATTTCACTACTTTGCTTAATAAAAGAATTATACAATTTTTCTGTATTTGGAAAATTAGCTGCAGGTAAAGTAGGAAAACGACGGTATGGTACAGTGTTAAGACCAAAAACCGTATTATATTCTATACTATTAACTAAAGTCATAATAAATGAAGATAATCCTTGAGAAGCAAGAATTTGGTTATAGTATCTAATTTCAGCTTGATTATTAGGAGCTCTGCCTAAGAAATGCTTTGTACCTAATTCAATTACTTTTGTGTTGGGATAAGGATTATAAAATTCCTTACAATATAAAGAAGAACATCCAAGCTTTGTAACTAACTGTTGAATAGTTAAATCTCCAAGTATAAAAGCTTGTTCTAAGTCATAAAACTCTTCACCAACACTAAATGTATTTAAATCTCTTTCAAATAATTGACGATATATAGATCTTAACAATTGTATTTTATTTGTAGAACCCTCAGAGGAAGTTAAGCGAAATATCTTTAATTGTGATCTTTCATTAGTCACGCCTTGTTTTATTTTAAACTCTATACTATTAAAACTACGTTGCTCTTGGACTACAGCTAAACTAACAAAGTTTATTGAATTAGTATATCTACTTAATATCATAGAATAATTTAATAAACCTCTAGATGCTACTGATGTAGAAGTTAAATAACGTTCATAGGGAACGATATAATCACCAAATGATTCACTATACTCTAAACTATCTAAAATTGTATCAATCATAATATAATAACCTTTTTTATATACTATGTTAAAATATTGATCAATTTCTTGCCTACCATAAGTAGGTCTGCCAAGTAACTTTATATGAATATACTCTATCGCTTTACAAAGATATAATGAATTCCAATATAAAGATCTAAATAATTCAGACTTAACAAGAAAACGAATAAAATCACGAATAGAAATTAAATTATTACGAAATTGATTTTCATATTTCATCAATGAAGACAACTCTTCTTGGTATGTAAAACGACCAAAAACCTTCAAGTAAATAGCAGAAATAATTTGATCAATACTAAATTCAGAACTCTTAACATTAAATATAACTGGCCCAGAACTATTACTTATTTTATTTCGAACACGAGGATTACTAATTTGACTATAAATACCTGGCCCATATTTAATTAAAACTCTTCTACTATCTCGCGTGAAAGATGCAGACTTTGTTCTTAAATTAATAGTGTTATTAGGAAAAATAGCTCCAAATTGTATAGAAAGTGGATCATTACTTAGGCCATAAGGATGTTGATCGGGTAATGTAGTTGTATAATCAGCAAATAAAGTAATGAACTCTGGGATTTTACGAAAGATTGCGCTATAGTTAAAAAGCCTTAATTGAGGTCCCCAATTTTTTGCTTCTTGGGCTTCTTCCCCTAAAGTTCGTAAATAAGGAACAGTTTCCTCTCCAAAATAATCAGCATATTCTTCTGAGTTAATAATAATATCAATTAAACCATCTATTCCTCTATTAGACAGAAGAGAAAAGCTTTTTTGAAATTCTTGTAAAGAACTAATACCTCTACCTAAAAAATGCTTAAAAGCTAATTCTACAACACGACTATTGACAAATGGTTGAAAAAACTGTTTTTTATAAATAGAAGATTTACCAAGAAAACGTATAAATTCTTTTACAGATAATTGCCCCGTTTTAACCCTTGATTCTAAATCAGTAAACTTTAGATTATATGCCTTAGATATATCCCGTTCAAATATCTGTCTATAACAAGACTTAATTACTACTTCTTTTTCATCTACAGATAAACTACTTTTCATAACAAATCTCTGATTAGTAAAACCAGCTTGACTATAAATTTGTGGTAACCGTAAGCCCTGCATATCATTAAATGATCTTTTACGAACTTTATCACTTAAGCTAGAGGACTCAAACTCTGATATAATAACACCAAAATATTGTTGAACTATCTGCTTAGATTCAAGGTCATTATCGAATAAACTAATAGACAAATTCCTCATTTCACGTAAAGCAACAATTGCAGCAGCACTAGAACAAGCATTGTCAATAAGTTCTCTCAAACCACGAATATTAACAGATAAAAGATTAGTATCTCCAGAAATTATTGCATAAGTTAAATATCTTAAAAACCAATCTAAATCACGTAAAGATTTCTTCATACGTATAGATCCATAGCGTATAACATTAATAGGCTTAAATCCTGGAGGCAGAGAATCATTAGAATCAAATAATGTAGATGATACATTATTTATAATATTTATAGACGCATTACCAGATGAGCCTTGTATATCTGTAGAATTAATAGTTATAACATCTAAAAATGAAGCTTGAGGTCTTTCTAAATAAGAAATCGGAGCTCCACCAACAAAAATTTTATCAGCTGCTTTCGATACCAAAAAGTTTGCATTTTTAGCTAATAAGTTAGCTATTTCTATACGTTTACTACCAGAACTAAAAAAAGAGAACAACTGACGCAATTCACCTAATTGTAAAAATCTATCTTGTTGCTCAGCTTGCAAAATACTAGACAAAGATGCTGTTCTATAACGTTTTGGTTGCACTAAAGGACTGCCACCACTAGCTTTAACAATCATAAAAAATATCTCCAATTTTACATCTCAATAAAAATATTGCTTCTGTTATACCTCAATCTATAAAGAGTAAAGTATTTCAAACTTAAAAAAAGTTAATTAATATAATATAATTAAATTCAAAAACTACCTTGAATAACGATAAATTTTGTAATACTTAACATAAAAAATGAAAAAAATATACAAAGAAAATCATGAAGCAAAAATGTCAATAATAGAACATTTAGTAGAATTACGAGAAAGAATATTAATAGCATTTTTAGTATTTTTTATAATAACAATTTTATGCCTAATATATTCAAAAGACCTTACAGTTATTTTACAGGCTCCTGCATCAGGTATTAAATTTTTACAGTTAGCACCAGGAGAATATTTTTTTGTCTCTATCAAAATAGCTTTATATTCAGGCATTATCCTAAGTAGCCCTTTTAGTATTTATCAAATAATTAGATTTATTATGCCAGGATTAACAGAAAGGGAAGGTCAATACATAATACCAATACTTATAACATCAATTATCTTATTTTTTACAGGTATACTATTCTCTTATAAAATTTTAATTCCTATGACTTTAAAATTTTTAATAAAATATGGGTCTGATATTGTAGAACCTATATGGTCATTAGAAGAATACTTTAATTTTATCTCATTAGTTTTATTTAGTACTGGCTTATCATTTCAAATACCAATTCTACAAATATTATTAGGTTTAATTAAAATAGTAAGATGGGAACAAATGATAAAATACTGGAAAAATATTGTATTTTTGTCAACAATTGTAGGAGCAATTATTACACCATCTACTGATCCACTAACTCAAATTTTAATGACAACAACAATAATGATTTTATACTTGAGCGGTATTTTAGCTTTAAAAGTAATAAATAAGTAAAAAATTTAGCCAAAAATAGATATTAATGATCAAGAATAAATATAGAATGTTATTATAAATAAAAATGAAAGAATAACAATATATATAATAAACTAAAGTTATGAATAAATTTTGTAGAAAACTATTAATAAAAAAACTAATCTTAATTTTTATCAGTATTATTGGGATCTTAGATTTAGAAATAGATAGAGCTAATGCATTTCCCGTATACGCGCAGCAAGGATATGAAAATCCACGTGAGGCAACAGGACGTATAGTATGTGCTAACTGCCATCTAGCTCAAAAATATATATCAATTGAAACTCCTAAATCAATTTTACCTAATACTATATTCGAAGCTAAAGTATCAATTCCTTACGATATCAATAGTCAACAAATTATAGGTAACGGTACAGAAGGTTTATTAAATACGGGAGCAATACTAATTTTACCCGAAGGTTTTAAATTAGCACCTAAAAATTTACTTAACGAAGAATTAAATAAAAAGACGAAAAGCACTTATATACAACCATATAGTGCCTCAAAAGAAAATATTTTAGTTGTAGGACCACTACCAGGAAAGAATAATCAAGAAATTACATTTCCTATTTTATCTCCTGATCCTAGTAAAGATAAAAATGTACACTTTTTAAAATACCCTATATACGTTGGAGGAAATAGGGGACGTGGACAGATTTACCCAACTGGTGAAAAATCTAATAACAATACTATATTATCCAGCGTTAACGGGAAAATAATCAAAATCAATTCTAATGAAAAAGGAGGTTTTGCAATAAATATTGAAAAAAATAACGGAGACGTAATTACAGAATTAATACCAAAAGGATTAAAATTACTAGTTCAAGAAGGCAACATGATTGCAGCAAACGAAAGCTTAACTAATGATCCTAATATTGGTGGTTTTGGTCAAGATGAGACAGAAATAGTTCTACAAAATCCAACTAGAATTAAGAATATGATAATATTTTTTATTAGTGTAACAATTGCACAAATTTTCTTTGTACTGAAGAAAAAACAATGGGAAAAAGTGCAAGCAACAGAAATAAACTTCTAAACATAAAATATTGATATTAATTTTTAATATCAATATAAATACATTATACTTCTAAGATAAAAGTACTTTAACAGAATTAATAATCTGTAGAGGGTTTATTACAGTTGCTTGCTCTAAGTTTCCATTATAAGGAGTTGGTATATCTTGAGAAGATAACCTAATTATGGGAGCATCTAATAGATCAAAATAATTGTCATTTATTTGTGCTATGACCTCAGCTGCAATACCTCCTGTTTTCATACACTCTTCTACTATTATTAAATGATTTGTTTTACGTAAAGAAGTAACAACTGATTGTATATCTATAGGCTTAAGAGAAATTAAATCAATCACTTCTGGATCATAACCTAGTTTTACTAAAGACTCAACAGCTTTCATGACATGATGGCGCATTCTAGAATAAGTAACAATACTGACTTGAGATCCTTTCCTTACTAATTCTGCTTTATCCAGCGGAAGTACATATTCTTCATCAGGAACACTACCTTTTAAATTATACAACAAAACATGTTCAAATAAAATAACAGGATTATCATCTCTTATAGCAGATTTCAATAATCCTTTTGCATTATAAGGCGTAGAACAAGCAACAATTTTTAAACCTGGTATAGCTTGAAAATATGCTTCTAAACGTTGAGAATGCTCTGCTCCTAGTTGACGACCAACTCCTCCTGGCCCACGAATAACTAACGGAATTTTGAAATTACCTCCAGAAGTATATCGTAACATACCAGCATTATTAGAAATTTGATTAAAGGCAAGCAATAAGAAACTCATATTCATGCCTTCAACGATAGGTCTTAAGCCAGTCATTGCAGCACCAATAGCCATACCCATAAAACTATTCTCAGCTATCGGAGTATCTAAAACTCTTAGGTCACCATATTTTACATGTAAGTCTTTTGTAACTTTATAAGAACCACCATAATGACCAACATCTTCACCTAATATAAAAGTAGATGGGTCTTTTTCCATTTCTTCATCAGTCGCTTCACGTAAAGCATCAAATAAAAAGGTTTTACTCATAATTAAAATATATATTTTATTAAAATAGTAAATGAATAATCTTAATCTTCTACAAATAGGTAACGCTTTAGCTCTTCTATTTTCGGCTCAGGACTAGATAAAGCGAAATTAACAGAATCATTAATATTTTTTTTAACATTTACTTCTATTTGTTCTAGTTCATCTAATACACTTATCTTATTATCAATAATATATTTTTTTAAACGTTGAATTGGATCTCGCGCTAGCCAAGCATTTTTTTCTTGCTTAGATCTTAATTCATCTGGATCAGCTAATGAATGTCCTCTAAAACGGTAAGTTAAAGCTTCTATTAAAGTTGGTCCTTCTCCATCTCTAGCTCTAGTAATAGCTTTTCGCGCTATATTCCTAACAGCCAAAACATCCATGCCATCAACTTCAAAACCAGGTAATCCAAAAGCTTCCGCTTTTTTATATATTTCAGGAGATGAAGTTGAGCGATTATGAGCCATACCAATTGCCCATTGGTTATTCTCTACAACAAAAATAATAGGTAACTTCCATAATACAGACATATTTAAGCATTCAAAAAATTGCCCATTATTTGTAGTACCATCACCAAAAAAACAGACTGTAACACTCAATTTATTTACTGTACGCAAAACTTGTTTTTTATAAACACTTTGAAAAGATGCCCCAATGGCTACTGGAATACCTTCACCAATAAAGGCAAAGCCACCTAAAAAATTATGTCTTGCTGAAAAAATATGCATAGATCCACCGCGACCTTTACTGCAACCTGTTTCTTTTCCAAAAAGCTCAGCCATAACATATTTTGGATCAACACCTTTACTAATAGCATGAACATGATCACGATATGTACTACATACATAATCATCATGTTCTAATAACTTAATAACTCCTGTTGATATAGCTTCTTGACCATTGTATAGGTGAACAAATCCAAACATTTTACCACGATAATACATTTGAGCACACATGTCTTCAAAATTACGACCTAATAACATGTCTTTATATAACAACAAAATTATTTCTCTATCAGAGTTATTATCAAAATCATTATTAATAGAAGTTATTGGTAAAGTAATTTCTTTTTTTTCTTCGCGCATTATTATATAAGTATCTCCTATAATATTGTTACATAAATAATAATATAATAAAACATCTAAACGACAATATTATATTATAATTAATAAAATAAGAAACTCATAAAAATCCTTATATTATAACATTTATAATAAGTCTACTAAATACTTTTATATTATTTTTTTATTTAAATTATTAACTAATATTGACATTTTTATATGACTATTCATTCAAATAAACTATTTCCATCAGTAAACAAAGAATTAAAGCAACTAAACCAAAATTTACATAAGATGATTATAGCAGAACACCCAATTTTATATGCTGCGGCAGAAAAACTATTAAATACAGGCGGAAAAAGAATCCGTCCAGCTCTTGTACTACTAGTCGGTAATATTACAACAAAAAAACAAAAAATATCAGCTGAACAAAAAAGACTAGCTGAAATTACAGAAGTAATACATAATGCTAGTTTAGTACATGATGATGTAATAGATGACTGTGAAACAAGGAGAGGAGTAGAAACAGTACATAGCATATTTAATAACAAAGTTGCTATACTAACGGGAGATTTTTTATTTGCACAATCATCATGGTACCTAGCAAATTTAAATAATTTAGATGTTGTAAAAACAATTTCTAAAGTAATAATAGATTTTGCAGAAGGAGAAATTCAGCAAGGAACAAAAACATTTGATAATAAAATATCAATAGAAAATTATATAGAAAAATCTTTTTATAAAACTGCTTCACTAATAGCTTGTAGTTGTAAAGCAACTACTATATTAAGTCATTGCAACGAAAAAGTACAAGAAGACTTTTATTTATTTGGAAAACATCTAGGTCTAGCATTTCAAATCATAGATGATATATTAGATATTACTAGCTCAACAGAAAGTTTAGGTAAACCAGCTGGATCAGATTTAAAAAATGGAAACTTAACAGCTCCATTAATGTTTACATTAGAAGAGAAACCTGAATTAAATAAACTAATTTATAAAGAATTCGAAAATAAACAAGATATCAATAAAGCTATTAGAATCACTACTAATAGTATAGGCATACGCAAAGCCAAAGATTTAGCAGAAGAGCATATTCAAATAGCTATACATATAATCAAATCTAAGTACAAACATAAAGATATTAAAGACTTATTATTAGTAAGTTATTACGTACTGAATAGAATTAACTAAATAAGTCAAGTACGTGATTTCAAAAAGTTAATACAGAAGCTAAAAGCTGAATTATCTATAAAAGCTAATTGGGCTAACATTTTACGGTTTAATGCAATATTAGATTTTTTCACTAAATACATAAACTCACTATAACTTAAATTAGATGATCGTACTGCAGCATTAATACGAATAATCCAAAGACGTCTATAATTACGCTTCTTATTTTTTCTACCAATATAAGAATATTTTAGAGCTTTTAATACTTGCTGTTTAGCTGTACGAAATAACTTAGAATGAGATCCTCTAAAACCTTTAGCTAGCCTCAATATTTTTTTTCTTCTTTTACGGGCAACATTACCTCTTTTTATTCTTGTCATAAATAATCACTCACTATATATTTTAATGTAAGTACGGCAAAGCATGAATTAGATTACAAATATCTCTATTATTGATGAATACAACTGTACGTAGCCTACGTTTTCTTTTACTTGTTTTTTTTTGTAATAAATGGCTTTTACAAGCTTTGCGTTTTAGTAATTTACCATTTGAAGTAACTTTAAAACGTTTTTTTATAGACCTGGTAGTTTTTAATTTATACATAAAAAATTATAAAATTTAGCAAATATACAATAAATTAGACTCATATCTATTTACAAAATAGAATGACCTTAAGAAAACTTCTTACGAAAACTATTAATAGAACTTAAAAGTAACATTAACATAATTTTAATTAAATTAAAATTAAGTTCTTGAAATATTTTCATATTAAGGTTAAAAGCGATATTTGCCTCTGCAATAATTTGATTTATTTGTTTCTTATTTAATGGAATATTATTTAAAGAATCTCTATATGAATCTTTAAACAATTTTTCATTTTCAATTAAAGTAAAGTCATAGAAACAAGTCCCTATATTATCAGATAACTGCATAGCATTTTGAGCTATTTTTTTCAAAATTTGTCCACCAGATAAATCTCCCATATATCTAGTGTATGAATGTGCAATTAATAGCTCCGGATTATTATAACCTATTTGGTGTATCCTATCAACATAAATCTTTGTGGCTAAAGAGGGTTTAATCTGATCTAACCAATCTTCACCATAGTAATAACTTAAATCTTGAATTAAACTTTGTTTACGAAATAATTCAGGAAAATACACCGATTTAACTAAATGGTGATACCTATTATTTTCTATTTCCTCTTCTATCGCATCATAAATAAAAAATAGATTACCTAACAACTTTCTGTAAGATTTTTTATCTACAACACCACCAAGAAAAGACTTCACAAAACTAACATTTTCAGCCATACTATGAGATTTTGTTGTTCCTTCACGTAGTTGATCAGCTAAATTAGTAGACATTAATTTCTCCTTAGAATTTATAAAAAATTCAAAAAATGTACTCTTAATCTATAAGAAATAATAATTGATGAAATACATTAAATAACTTTTCATATTACAATATTATATTAAGAATATCAAAAAAAATGAATTAATAAGAAAGATTTTAAATCGATTTAAAATATTCTTTTGCTTGAGTTGGACTATTTTTAATAGTAGATTGGCCAGGTTCCCAATTAGCAGGACATACTTCATCAGGATTATTTTGAACATATTGTATAGCTTTTAAAGTTCTTATCGTCTCATTTACACTTCTACCAACATCTAAATTATTTACTAAAATGTGTTGAATGATTCCATCTTGATCAATAATAAAGAGTCCTCTCAAGGATTTACCTTCATTGCTAAGAGTATTATATGATAAACTGATTTCTTTATTTAAATCAGAAACTAAAGGATAATATAAATCTCCAACACCACCTGATTCACGATCTAACTGCATCCAGGCTAAATGACAATACTCACTATCAACAGAAATTCCTAAAATGTCAGCATTTAAAGAGCTAATTTGATTATACATATCACTAAAAGCTGTAATCTCAGTAGGACAAACAAAAGTAAAGTCTAAGGGATAAAATAACAAAATAAGATATTTACCTAAGTAATCAGATAATTTAACTTGCTTAAATTCCTGCTCATAAACAGCAGTAGCAGAAAAATCAGGAGCCTTATCTCCAACTTGAATAGAGTTTTTAGTGAACATAATAGTATTAAGTTAATTTCTTATAATAAATAGTAAAGACTTATAATATAAAAGTATAGCTAATGGTATTATATTATAAAATGATAGAAGATTCTAATGATAATATAATAGCGGGGAATGGATTTGAACCATTGACCTTCGGGTTATGAGCCCGACGAGCTACCAGACTGCTCTACCCCGCGACCTATATATTATATAATAAAATATAATATTATTCAAAAAAAATAATATAATAGATAAGATAAAAATATATTAAAAAATATTATTAATGATGTAAATTTAATACGAACAAGAAAAGGCATTACTTGATATAAACCAATTAATCGATCCTGCATCAAATACTCTGAAGTTTTAACCCAAATTTGGCCATCATACCAACCAGACTCTTCATAAAAAATCGTTGCACTTAATAATCGTTTCATTATATAAGACCAACCAAGGTATATTCTAATAAAAACCAAAAAGACAAAAATATTAGAAAATAAAAAATTTAGTATAAATAAGTCTATAATATTAGATGAATATGTAAAATGTATTAAAAAAAAACTGATAACAGTAGAAACAAAAACAAAAATAAATAATAAACCTAATATAAATTTTTTTACATCAGACATAGACCAAGAGAAAAGACAAGAATTTTTTAAAGATAAATATTCATTTAAAGGCTGCTGATCAAAAGGAACAGGACAATTATTATTAAAAATAGACATTAAAAACTAACCGTTAAAATAATTAATTATCTTATATATAACAACTAGTTTTTAAATAACTGTAAAAGATACAATTGTTAGTATAAAAAAAATAACAACACTAGCAATAACTAGCTTTTGAATAAACATAGAATTAGATCTAAAATTTAATAATTGTATTTGATTTGTTGAACCTCCTTTATTATTACTACTAGGATTATTAATTAGAATCAACAATATCGTTAATATACTAAATACATACCAGAATAATTTAATCATATAAACAAAAATAAAAATAATACGAATATTTTTAATATTAAAAGATTCTATGAATCTTTTAATTTAACTTAGATAGTTTTTATAATAAGAAATAAATTATTATTCATCTTGTATTTTCAATAGAATAAAGCCTAAAACTAGTCCAATAATAATCATAACAGGGCTTACTACAGCAGTTGTAAAAATTTCTGAAAACATTTAAATCAAATACCTTATTTATCATAATATCAATTATTTTAAAAACCATTCCTTCCCCAAACTACTAAGGAAATAGAAAATGTAAATGTAGCTAATAAAGCACCCCAGCCTAAACTAATAATATCTATCATTCATAACTCCAGATTAATAACTAAACATATTATACTAATACAATACTTTTTATATGTATAATTAAAATATTAACATCATAAAACATATATAAATTTTTTTTAACTATATTATTATAAATGAGAATAAATGAAAAAAATGTAAACTTTTAACAATCATAGAATAATCAATTAATAATTAACGTTAGTATAAAAATAATTATCTAGAATTTATTTCATTATTAAATAAAATATGCAAAGCACAATACAAAAAACAGAAGAGAAAATTACAGAAACTCTACTAACACCTAGATTTTATACAACTGATTTTAATGAAATGTCTAAGTTAGATATTTCATTAAATACAGAAGAATTTCAAGCACTGTTACAAGAATTTAGAGCTGACTATAATAAACAACATTTTATTAGAGATGAAGAATTTAATAAATCGTGGAATAATTTAGATAATAAAACTAAAGCATTATTTATAGAATTTCTTGAAAGATCTTGCACAGCAGAATTCTCTGGATTTTTATTATATAAAGAACTTTCAAGAAGATTAGAAAAAACTAGTCCTATTTTAGCCGAATGTTTTTTACTTATGTCAAGAGATGAAGCTAGACATGCAGGTTTTTTAAACAAAGCAATAGGAGACTTTAATTTATCATTAGATTTAGGCTTTTTAACTAAAAGTAGAAAATATACATTTTTTTCGCCAAAATTTATTTTTTACGCAACATATTTATCAGAAAAAATTGGATATTGGAGGTATATCACAATATATAGACATTTAGAAAAATATCCAGAACATCGAATATATCCAATCTTTAAATTTTTTGAAAACTGGTGCCAAGATGAAAATAGACACGGAGATTTTTTCGCAGCACTTTTAAAATCACAACCGCAATTTTTAAATAACTTTAAATCTAAATTATGGTGCCGCTTTTTCTTAGTAAGTGTTTTTGCAACAATGTATTTAAACGACTTCCAAAGATCAGATTTTTATAAATCAATAGGATTAGATGCACGACAATATGATATGCAAGTTATACGTAAAACTAATGAAAATGCTTCCCGTATATTTCCAATAGCTCTAAATGTTGATAAACCAGAATTTTTTAAATACTTAGATATATGTGCTTCACAAAATAAATTATTAATTGAAACAGAAAAGAATGAAAATAATATAATTAATAAAATATTAAAAAAAATAGTTATATATAATAAATTGACATTTTATCTAGTAAAACTATACCTCATTACACCTATTGACTCAACGACTATAAATAAAACAATTAAATAAAATGTAATAAGTTAACTATAAGCTAAAAATATAAGATAATTAAAGTGTAAAGCTTTATTTCTTTTTTTAACTATAATAAGCTAAAAAAAGTAATGTTTGATTAGATAGATAATGAAAATAAACAACATAATGAATAATACAATAAACTTTAAAATGCCATCACCAACTTTTGGAGGTAGCACGGGAGGATGGCTAAGATCAGCTGAAATAGAAGAAAAATATGCAATTACATGGAATAGCAAAAAAGAAAATATTTTTGAAATGCCGACAGGCGGATCAGCAATTATGGCGATAGAAGATAATTTACTATACTTGGCAAAAAAAGAACAATGCCTTGCATTAAGTAATCAATTAAAAAAAGAATTTAAAATTAGCAACTTCAAAATTTATAGAATATTTCCTAACGGAGAGGTTCAATATTTACATCCTAAAGATGGTATTTTTCCTGAAAAATCGAACGAAGGAAGAATTGGAGTAGGTAATATTTCCCATGGAATAGGACAAAATAAAAATCCTGTAAATAAAAAATTTACAGGACAAGCAACATACGAATAAAACACCTAAGACTATAAACTAGAATATTGTATTTATAGTCTTATTTTGCTACAATAGAAAATATATATTAAAAAAAACAATGGAGAGGTGGTAGAGTTGGTTTATTGCGTCTGATTTGAAATCAGATGAACTGCAAAGTTCCGTGGGTTCGAATCCCACCCTCTCCGTAATAAGTAAAAGTATAATTATTTGTTCTTCTAGTTTACAGTGACTGCTTTTTCAATAAATTTAACAGCTTGATTTAAAGTAGCAATTTTTTCAGCATCCTCATCAGGTATTGAAATATCAAACTCTTCTTCTATAGCCATTACTAACTCAACTGTATCTAAAGAATCAGCACCTAAATCATTAGCAAAATTAGCTTCTAAAGTAACTTGTTGTTCATCAACTCCTAATTGCTGAGCAACAATATTTCTTACTTTTTCAAAAATATTTAAGTCATTTTTTTGAGACGACATATGTAATCCTTATTCTTATACAAAAAATTAATATTGTAAAAACCTGTATCTATAGCCATAAAATACAATACACAAAGTTAAAGTCTTATATTTTAACAAACAATCAAGTACCCCTAAAAAAAATAGGATAAATTATTATCCTTTTATTCCTATCATTACCCAAATTAGAATACTTCAAATTATACATATTAATAAGCTTAGACTGCAATTTTCTAATACTATTGATTTGAGGTAGCAATAAAACAGACTGTTTATAAACTAAAATAATTTTTTCTATAGCATACCTAACTTCACATAAAGCATTTAACTCATCAATATTTCTACATATACATAACTTATACCAACTAACATAAGATAATTCTTGTAAATTTAGCATTTTCTTTAAAGCTCTAAGAATACTACTATTATTACTATTATGAATAGTATAAATAATTAATTGATTAGATTTAGCAATTTGCCTAACTTTACTAACATGTTTAACATAGGATCTTCTAGCTAATATACAATTAGCTTTCATAACATCTCTAGTTAATATAATAGGTAATTGGAATGCGTTTCTTATCTCTTCTACTTTTTGTATATTAATACCATAAACATATAAAAATATTGATGATTTACTATTAAAAGAAGCTTGATGGGAAGTTATTTTCATATCAGATTGCAAGCACATAGAAGAACTAACGCCTTCACTTAATTGATTAAAATTCTGTAATTTCGTAAAATTAGTATCCGATAACATAACTTTACTATAACTTAAAACGTTATCTACTCTATTGAAAATAGAATTATTATCATAAGATTTAGTACATTCTAAGTTATTAGAAGTATCAAAATTAATCACTATAGATCCATCATAATTAAACTTGCGACGCTGAAAAGATAAAAAAGACCGTTGTAAAATTTGATCTACAGCTAGTTCAACTTTTTCATGAATTATCCAACTACTTCTATGATGAATTTCTATTGCTACTTGAAAAGCTGGAAACGTTTTTCTCTCTAAAATACTTTTTTGAGATCCACGTCTTTTTGCTTCATCATCTCCTAAAGTAACATATTGTATACCACCAATTAAGTCAGATAAAGTGGGATTTTTAATAACACTATCTAAATAGTTCCCATGAGCTGTACCAACTAATTGTACACCTCTTTCAGCTATAGTGCGAGCTGCTAAAGCTTCTAACTCTGTACCAATTTCATCAATAATAATTACTTCTGGCATATGATTCTCAACCGCTTCAATCATAACCTGATGCTGTAATTCAGGCTTTGTAACTTGCATGCGCCTAGCACGACCTATAGCTGGATGAGGTATATCACCATCTCCAGCTATTTCATTTGACGTATCAATAATAACAACTCTTCTCTGCATTTCATCAGCTAACACTCGAGTAATCTCTCTAAGAACAGTAGTTTTACCGACACCTGGCCTACCTAACAATAATAAAGATTTTCTATTGTATAATAAATCTCTTATAATACCAACTGTGCCAAAAATAGCTCTTCCGACACGACAAGTTAAACCAATAATATTACCTTTTCTATTTTTAATAGAACTAATTCTATGCAATGTGGATTCAATACCTGACCTATTATCACTACTAAAATGGGGTATCCTTTTTATACAAAAATCTAAATCATTCCAAGAAATATGAATAGTAGACAGATATTCTGGGCCATACGGAAAACGGGCTTCTGGCCTTCTACCTAAATCCATCACTACTTCAATTAAAACTTTTTTATCAGGATGGACTTTTAAAGGATTCTTAACGAAATCAGGAAAAATATTTAATAGTTTATCTAAATCATCAGCTATTAACATGAATCAAAGTTAACTAATAGTCCTATACTATGTCAAATTTTATAAATTTTAATTAAATTATATAGCAAAAAAAAACTAATTAAAATATAATAATTGATTATACTTTCATTATTTAATATATTAAGTAATTAATAAAATTAAAAAATGTTAATCAAACCATCTTCAGTAAATATTATAAAGGCACCACTTAAAATAAAAGCAAAAATTGTTCAATACATGTATAAAAAATTAAATTTTATTGGTTATAAAAAACTTTCAAATAAACATAAAATACCAATTTTACAACTACCAGATAAAAAAAGAATATGGATGCTAAAATCTGAAATTAAATACACTATTAAATAATAATAAATCAATTATGCTCAATTCACAAGATATAACAAATTTAATAAAATCTATCAATACAAATGATATAAAAAGAATAAAAATAGAGACAAATAAGATAAAAGTTGTGATCAATAAAATAGACGAAAAAAATTGTAAGAATAATAAATATATCACAAATAAATCAAAAAATAATTATTATACAAATATTCAAAAAATCCCACCAAAGATAAAAAATTCACTAAATAGGACCATTATAGAACAAGAAGTTGTAGAGCATTCTACTAAATACTCAACAATAATATCACCTATGGTAGGTACATTTTATAGATCACCTGCTCCAAATGAAGCAACATTTATTAACATAAAAGATATTGTTAAGCCTAAACAAACAGTATGTATTATCGAAGCAATGAAGTTAATGAATGAAATTGAATCAGAAGTTCAAGGCGAAATAGTAGAAATACTAGTAAATGATGGAGATATTGTAGACTGTGGGCAAGCATTAATGAAGGTCAGACCTCTATAAACAATAATATTTTAATTATTGTTAACACATTTATTCAACTTTCAAAAATATAACTATAATATATATAATGGTAAAAACTCGCATCTAATTATGCTTTAGGAAATAAGCGAGTGTTTTATTAATTGTCTCATTTGATAAATAACATATAGAGAGGAGAATTTGGATGGCAACTAGCTCAAAAGAGCAAGAGGCAAACAAAGTAAAAATAACCGTGGATAAAAACTCAGTTGTAACATCTTTTGAAAAATGGGCAAAACCCGGACACTTCTCAAGAACATTAGCAAAAGGCCCAAATACAACTACATGGATATGGAATCTACATGCAGATGCTCACGACTTTGATAGTCATACAAATTCGTTAGAAGACATATCAAGAAAAATTTTTAGCGCCCACTTCGGACAACTAGCTATCATTTTTCTATGGCTTAGTGGTATGCATTTCCACGGAGCTAAATTTTCTAACTACGTAGCTTGGTTAAATAATCCAATGACAATAAAACCAAGCGCCCAGATAGTATGGCCAATTGTAGGACAAGAAATTTTGAATGCAGATGTAGGTGGAGGTTTTCAAGGAGTACAAATTACTTCTGGCTTCTTTCAACTATGGAGATCATCAGGTATAACAAACGAGTTTGAACTTTATGTTACCGCAATTGGTGGACTATTCATGTCTTTACTAATGATATTCGCTGGCTGGTTTCATTACCATAAATCAGCACCAAAACTAGAATGGTTTCAAAATGTAGAATCAATGATGAATCACCATTTAGCTGGATTATTAGGTCTTGGGTGTCTTGGATGGTCAGGACATCAAATTCATATAGCACTACCAATAAATAAATTACTTGATTCAGGAGTATCGCCTCAAGAAATACCATTACCTCACGAATTCATGGTAAACCGTGAACTTATGAGCGAACTATACCCTAGTTTTAGTAAAGGAATCCTACCATTCTTCACTTTAAATTGGAATGAATATTCAGACTTCCTAACATTTAAAGGTGGCCTAAACCCTATTAACGGCGGGCTATGGCTAAGTGATGTTGCCCATCACCATTTAGCTTTATCTGTACTATTTTTAGTTGCAGGTCATATGTATAGAACTAACTGGGGAATTGGACATAGCATGAAAGAAATACTTGAAGGGCATAGAGGTCCATTTACAGGGGAAGGACACAAAGGTTTATATGAAATATTAACTACTTCTTGGCATTCACAACTTGCAATTAATTTAGCTATGATGGGATCGCTAAGTATTATAGTGGCACACCATATGTATGCAATGCCTCCATATCCATATATAGCAACAGACTACGCAACACAACTATCATTATTCACACACCACATGTGGATAGGAGGATTTTGTATAGTGGGAGCAGGTGCTCATGCATCTATTTTCATGGTAAGAGATTATAATCCAGCACAAAATTATGACAATGTTCTGGATAGAATTATAAGACATAGAGATGCAATTATTTCACATCTAAATTGGTTATGTATTTTTCTTGGCTTTCATTCTTTTGGATTATATATTCATAATGATACAATGAGAGCTTTAGGAAGATCACAAGACATGTTTTCAGATACAGCAATACAACTACAACCAATATTTGCTCAATGGGTACAAAGTATACACACATTAGCACCAAGTAATACTAGTCCTAATTCATTAGCTAGTGTAAGCTATGCATTCGGTGGCGACACAATATCAATAGCAAATAAAATAGCTATGATACCAATTAAACTTGGAACAGCAGATTTCATGGTACATCATATACATGCATTTACAATTCATGTAACTGTGCTAATTTTAGTTAAAGGCTTTTTATTTGCAAGAAATTCAAGACTAATTCCTGATAAATCTAATTTAGGATTTCGATTTCCTTGTGATGGACCAGGTAGAGGGGGGACATGTCAAGTATCAGCTTGGGATCATGTCTTTTTAGGTCTATTTTGGATGTATAATTCATTATCAATAGTAATTTTTCACTTTAGCTGGAAAATGCAATCAGACGTATGGGGGAGCACAACAGATTCAGGCAATATTTCACATATAACGGGAGGAAATTTTGCACAAGGAGCAATAACAATTAATGGATGGCTAAGAGATTTCCTGTGGGCACAAGCATCACAAGTCATTCAATCTTATGGCTCAGCACTATCAGCATATGGTTTAATTTTCCTGGGAGCACACTTTATATGGGCATTCAGCTTAATGTTTTTATTTAGCGGAAGAGGATATTGGCAAGAATTAATAGAATCAATTGTATGGGCACATAATAAAGTTAAAGTGGCACCTTCCATTCAACCAAGAGCACTTAGCATAACACAAGGAAGAGCAGTTGGATTAGCTCATTACTTACTAGGAGGAATAGGAACAACATGGGCATTTTTCTTAGCAAGAATAATATCAGTAGGATAAGGATAAATCAAAATGGCAACAAAGTTTCCGAAATTTAGCCAAGCATTAGCAGAAGATCCTACAACAAGAAGGATTTGGTATGGAATAGCTACAGCACACGATTTTGAAAGTCATGATGGAATGACAGAAGAAAATTTATACCAAAAAATTTTCGCATCCCACTTCGGACATATAGCAATTATTTTTTTATGGACATCAGGAAATCTATTTCATGTTGCCTGGCAAGGTAATTTTGAACAATGGGTAATAGAACCACTGAAAGTAAAACCAATAGCACACGCCATTTGGGATCCACACTTCGGTCAACCAGCAATCAAGGCATTTACTAAAAGTGATAAATCATATCCGGTAGATATAGCCTTTTCAGGTCTATACCATTGGTGGTATACAATTGGTATGAGAAATAATAGTGATCTATATAACGGAGCTATTTTTTTACTTATATTATCAACTATAATGCTATTTGGAGGATGGTTACATCTACAGCCTAAGTTTAAACCTGGATTATCATGGTTCAAAAATAATGAATCAAGATTAAACCACCATTTATCTGGACTATTTGGAATCAGTTCACTAGCATGGACAGGACACTTAGTTCATATAGCTATACCTGAATCAAGAGGACAACATGTGAGATGGAATAACTTCACGGAAATACTTCCGCACCCAAATGGGTTAACCCCATTTTTTACAGGACAATGGTTTAAATATGCAAACAACCCAGATAATCTAAACCATATATTTAGTACAGACAAAGGAGCAGGAACAGCAATATTAACCTTTCTAGGTGGATTCCATCCACAAAGTCAATCCCTATGGCTAACTGATATGGCACATCATCATTTAGCAATAGGTGTTATATTTATCGTTGCAGGCCATATGTATAAAACAAACTGGAGTATAGGACATAATTTAAAAGATATTTTAGAAGCTCATAATCCTCCTAGCGGAAGTCTAGGAGAAGGCCATAAAGGCTTATATGAAACAATTACTAATTCATTACATATACAACTAGGTTTAGCATTAGCTACTTTAGGTACGATTACTTCCTTAGTAGCTCAGCATATGTATGCTTTACCACCTTATGCTTTTATGTCTAAAAGCTTTACAACTGAAGCAGCTCTATACACACACCATCAATATATAGCAGGATTTTTAATGGTAGGTGCATTTGCACATGGCGCAATATTTTTCATCAGAGACTATGACCCAGAACAAAATAAAAACAACGTTCTAAGTAGAATGCTTGAACACAAAGAAGCTATAATATCACATTTAAGTTGGGTAAGCCTATTTTTAGGGTTCCATACATTAGGTATATATATACATAATGATACTATGCTGGCATTTGGAACACCAGAAAAACAAATACTAATTGAACCTGTTTTTGCGCAATGGATTCAAGCAAGTTCTGGAAAAGCATTATATGGCTTTGACGTATTGCTGTCTTCATCTTCAAACATAGCTAGCAAAGCTGGATCAAGCATTTGGTTACCAGGATGGCTAGAAGCTATTAATAATAATCAAAATTCTCTTTTTTTAACTATTGGACCAGGAGACTTTTTAATACATCATGCTATTGCATTAGGGCTACATACAACAACATTAATTCTAGTAAAAGGAGCACTAGATGCAAGAGGATCGAAATTAATGCCAGATAAAAAAGACTTTGGATATAGTTTTCCTTGCGATGGCCCAGGACGAGGAGGTACTTGTGATATATCAGCCTGGGATGCATTTTACTTATCAGTCTTCTGGATGCTAAATACTATAGGATGGGTTACTTTTTATTGGCACTGGAAACATATAACGATATGGCAAGGTAATACAAATCAATTTAATGAATCATCAACATATATAATGGGATGGCTTAGAGATTATTTATGGCTGAATTCATCCCCTCTGATCAATGGCTATAATCCATATGGCATGAATAACTTATCTGTTTGGGCTTGGATGTTTCTATTTGGACACCTTGTATGGGCAACTGGATTCATGTTTCTTATTTCATGGCGCGGATATTGGCAAGAACTAATAGAAACTCTTGCATGGGCTCATGAAAGAACACCACTTGCTAACTTAATTAAATGGAAAGATAAACCTGTAGCGTTATCAATTGTGCAAGCAAGATTAGTCGGTTTAGCTCATTTTTCTATTGGATATATATTAACATATGCAGCATTTGTAATTGCCTCAACAAGTGGAAAACTTGGTTAAATAAATAAAAAAAAGACTTTATCTGTCTTTTTTTTATTGTAAAGTTGAAATAGCAAGTCAAATAAGCTAAAATCATGACATGATTCAATTTTACAAAGAATGACAAACGATGGCAAAAAAAAGCATGATAGAAAGAGAAAAAAAAAGAATAATGCTTATTAATAAGCATTATAAAAAACGTGAAAAAATTAAAAACTTAATAAAGTCAACTAATAATTTTAATATAAGCATTGAACTACAAGAAAGAATACAGAAATTACCAAGAAATAGTCTAAAATGTAGAAAAAATAATCGGTGCTGGATGACAGGTAGAGATAGAGGATTTTATAGAGATTTTGGGCTTTCAAGGCATGTACTAAGAGAAATGTCACATGAATGTTTACTACCTGGTGTGAGAAAATCTAGCTGGTGAATATACCAATAATAATATAAAAAAATAGTTAGATAAATACTCTAAGTAACATTTAATACTCAGAGTAATAGGAGTAAATCTAAATAAAATTATCATCAGTACAACAACTATAAACCAAACTGATTACCCCTGCGATACTGTAGATAAGCTGCTACCAATAAACCTGATAAAGTAACCGGAATTAAACCTAAAACAATGCCTGACAAAAGAGGTTCTACCATATAAATAATGAAAAATAATAAAAAATAATATATAAATTATAACAGTAAACTACATTCTACTATCTAAAACCTACTGCTGCTTGCCAAACAAAAGCTAATAGCAAAAAGAATACTGGTATAATTGGAAGTATATCAACTAAAGGACGAAACAGAATATATGCTTCTGGCAACTTAGTAAAGAATGTTATTGTAGACATGATAACCTCTAAAATTAAAATATATATAATTAAACTATATATAAGAGTACAATAAATATAATTATTTATAGTATTTATTATCAAAATATGAAATATATCTATACATAATTTTAATATATCACATGAATAAATAAAACATTTAATAAATAATATAGAACATTATATATTAAAATAAACTATATAAGAATATAAAATAGTTATAGGAATAAATATATGATACTTTTTGTACAATTATTAGTGCTATCTTTAGTCATTTTATCTACTATTTTAGTCGTAGGTATACCCGTAACTTTAGCTTCACCAGGTCAATGGGAAAGGTCAAAAAGCTTAATATATACAAGTATAGGGATATGGATTGGATTAATTATTGTCACTAGCATCGCAAATTCATTCATCATCTAAAAAAATAATTACAGAACAAACATTGTAGAATAGGTTTATTCTATTCTATTTAAATGATACAAAATTGACAAAAATTAAAAAACATGGTATCTATTTTTTATAACCAATATAAATAGCGGGTATAGCTCAGAGGTAGAGCGCAACCTTGCCAAGGTTGATGTCGCGCGTTCGAATCGCGTTACCCGCTTATAATTAGTAACAATTCAAGCTATGCTTCTTTTGCATTTGTATCTATAACTGTATCATCGCTAGTATCTTTTGAACCAGAATCATCAGCTGTTTTACCTATATTTAACATCAATTGCTGTAAATCACTTTGTAGAGATTTTATTTGGTCAAAATCTTCATTTTGTATAACTTCTCTTAACTGAGTAATTTTATCTTCTACTTGTTTCTTTATATCAAGACTTATTTTATTTCCTAATTCATTAATCTGATTTTGGCACTGATAGCAAAAGGAATCAGCACTATTTTTTACATCTATTTGCTCACGTTTTTGTTTATCTGTCGCAGCATTATCTTCAGCCTCTTTTACCAATTGCTCAACCTCTTCCTTAGGTAAAGTGGAAGCACCAGTAATTGTAATAGATTGCTGTTTCCCAGTACCTTTATCTTTAGCTGTAACAGATAAAATTCCATTAGCATCTATATCAAAAGTAACTTCTATTTGAGGAACACCACGAGGAGCTGACATAATACCATCTAATCTAAAAGTACCTAAACTTTTATTATCTTTAGTAAATTCTCTTTCTCCTTGTAAAACATGAATTTCAACATTTGGTTGATTATCTACAGCTGTAGAAAAAACTTCAGATTTTTTAGTAGGTACTGTTGTATTACGAGCAATAATTTTTGTCATAACTCCTCCCAAAGTTTCAACACCTAAAGATAATGGAGTAACATCTAACAATAAAATATCTTTTACTTCTCCCGCTAAAACACCTGCCTGAACAGCTGCACCTATAGCTACAACCTCATCAGGGTTAACACTTTGATTCGGATCTTTGCCAATATAATCCTTTACTAATTTTTTGATAGCAGGTATTCTTGTAGATCCTCCAACTAAAACAACTTCATCAATATCACTAGAATTTAATTGTGCATCTTTCAAAGCATTAGTAACAGGTATTCGGCATTTAGAGATTAATTCTGAACATAAGTCTTCAAATTTAGCACGTGTAACACTTTTTTCTAAATGTTTAGGTCCAGTATCAGTTGACGTTATAAAAGGTAAATTAATATCAGTTTGTAGCAAACTAGATAGTTCTATCTTTGCTTTTTCAGAAGCTTCAGTTAAACGTTGTAGTGCTTGTCTATCTCTACTTAAATCTATGCCTTCATCATTCTTAAACTCAGTCACCAGCCATTCAACTAATTTTCGATCGAAATCATCCCCACCTAAATTAGTATCACCAGAAGTGGATAAAACTTCAAATACACCATCACCAACTTCAAGAACAGAAACATCAAATGTTCCTCCACCAAGATCAAAAACTAAAATTGTTTCATTATTTTTTTTATCAAGACCATATGATAATGATGCAGCCGTTGGTTCATTAATAATTCTTAAGACATCTAGACCAGCTATTTGACCAGCATCTTTAGTTGCCTGTCTCTGAGAATCATTAAAATATGCGGGAACAGTTATAACTGCTTTAGTAACAGATTGACCAAGATAAGCACTAGCATCTTCTACAAGCTTTCTTAATACTTGAGCCGAGATTTCTTCTGGCGCGAAGCTTTTACTTAAAGCTGGACACCTTAACTTAATAGTAACACTGTTATCAATATCAACATCATAAGATAACTGGTTAACCTCATTTGATAATTCATCATTTTTACGGCCCATAAACCTTTTAACAGAATAAAAAGTATTCTCTGGATTCATAACTGCTTGCCGTTTAGCAATATTCCCAACCAATTTATCTTGCTTTTTAGTATATGCAACAACAGAAGGAGTTGTCCGCAAGCCTTCTTTATTAGGTATAACAGCTGGTTTACCTCCTTCCATAACAGCAACAACAGAATTAGTTGTACCTAAATCAATTCCTACTACTTTAGTCATTGAAAAACTCCATTTTTATAATTTCTAAAATTGTAATTTTATAGTGCAACATATATATAAAAGAGTAAAGTCGTAATTACCGAATAAAACATAAAGAAATTATTAAAGAGATCTAACAAACTTGAAAATTAGATCAAATTACAAGATAATATATATAAAAAATTATAGTTAAATAAATATTCAAACAAAAGGAAAAAATAATGTCGATCGGAATGCTAGGAGAAAAAATTGGCATGACCCAGATATTCAATGATAAAGGTACGGTTATACCCGTAACTTTATTAAAAATAGGTCCTTGCACTATCACACAAATAAAAAGAGAAAAGACAAACAAATACGCAAAAATTCAAATAGGATACAAATATATTAATCCAAGCAAATTAAATAAAGCTAACATAGGACATTTTCAACAAAATAAACTACCATGTTTTAAATATCTTAAAGAATATAAAAGTAATAATTGGATAAATATTAATCTTGGTCAAACTATTAGTGTAAATAAATTTAAAATAGGAGATCATATAAATGTTTCAGGAATTAGTATTGGTAAAGGCTTTAGTGGATATCAAAAAAAACATAATTTCACTAGAGGACCTATGTCACATGGTTCTAAAAACCATAGACAACCAGGCTCTATAGGAGCAGGTACAACACCAGGTAGAGTATTTCCTAGGAAAAAAATGGCAGGAAGAATGGGCTATAAAAATGTAAGCATAAGAAATTTAGAAATAATTAAGATTAACTATAGAGAAAATATTATAGTAATAAAAGGATCAGTGCCTGGCAAAAGCGGCAACATAATATATATATATCAAAAGTAAAATATGACTACGAAAAAACAATTAAAATACTTAACTGTAAATGCAAGCAATAAAAACAATACTGAACACATTATAAGTTTAAACATTCATGATGATTCAATACAACAAATGTATGCTATTCATAGATCACTTAAACAACACTTAACAAATAACAGACATAGAAAAGCACATACAAAAACAAGAAGTGAGGTCAGAGGTGGAGGAAAAAAACCTTGGAAACAAAAAGGGACAGGTAGAGCTAGAGCTGGTTCTACAAGATCACCATTATGGAGAGGTGGAGGAGTAATTTTTGGACCAAGAACAGCAAAATATTCATCAAAAATTAATAGAAAAGAAAAAAGACTTGCAATAAATACAGCACTATATAATAAATTTTCAAAAACAGTTGTTACACAAAACTTACTAGAAAATATCAACCAACCTAGTACTAAGAATGCAATACTAGAACTAAAACAACTAGGAATAAATATCAATAAACAAGAAAAAATACTAATAATTACGAATATAAAAAATAATATTATATATCGATCTTTTAAAAATATTGCTAATATAGAATTAATTGAAGCAAAGAATATCAATATCTTATCTTTATTAAAAGCTGATATAATATTAGTGACAACGACTGCTTTAAATAAAATCAATATATTGAACAATAAATAATTAAAACGATATGAAAGATAAAAATAGTATTGAAAAAATAATTAACATTATTAAAGATCCTATTATTACAGATAAAACAACAAAGAACATCGAAAATAATGTCTACTATTTCAAAGTAGACAAAAAAAGTAACAAAAATCAAATTAAAAAAGCGATTGAATATATTTTTGAAGTAAAAGTATACAAAATTAGTACAATGAATTCTGCTCCTAAAATGACAACTGTAGGAAAATTTAAAGGTAATAAAAAACAATACAAAAAAGCTATTATAACACTACAAAAATCATATAAAATCAACATCTTCGAAGAAAATTAATAAAAATTGTAATAATTTAAAATAATATGGCAATTCGTCTATATAAAGCATATACACCAGGTACACGGAATAGAACAGTATCAACATTTAGTGAAATAACCAAAATTTCATCAAATAAACAATTAACAAAAAAAAATCATTCATCTAAAGGACGTAACAATAGAGGTGTTATTACATCAAGACATAGAGGAGGCGGTTGCAAAAAAAGGTATAGAGTAATAGATTTTAAAAGAAATAAAATCAACATAGCAGGTAAAGTAGCAAGTATAGAATATGACCCAAATAGAAATGCAAGAATTGCTTTAATTAACTATATAGATGGCGAAAAAAGATATATTTTACATCCTAGATCTTTACAAATAGGTAGTATAATTATATCAGGAGAAAAAGCACCAATTGAGGTAGGGAATGCATTACCACTAGAAAAAATACCTTTAGGTACTGCTATACATAATATAGAAATAAAACCTAGCAAAGGTGGCCAAATTGTGAGAGCAGCAGGTACATATGCACAAATTGTTGCAAAAGAAAAAAATTTAATAACAATAAAATTACCATCAAGCGAAGTACGCACTATTAATAATAAATGTTTTGCAACAATTGGTCAAATAGGTAATATAGATGCAAATAATATTACAATAGGTAAAGCTGGAAGAAATAGATGGCTAGGGAAAAGACCCAAGGTACGTGGAGTAGTAATGAACCCAATTGATCATCCTCATGGGGGTGGAGAAGGTAAATCTCCAATAGGAAAACCAAGACCGGTAACGCCATGGGGTAAACCAACATTAGGAAAAAAAACTAGAAAAAAGAAGAAATACAGCAATAAATATATATTACGTCGTCGTAAATAAAATAAATCTTATACTAAAAATGTCAAGATCACTATTCAAAGCACCATACATAGAATTCAAACTATTAAAAAAACTAGAAACTCTTAATCAAAACCAAAAGAAAGAGATAATTAAAACTTGGTCAAGATCATCAACAATTATGCCTAATATGATTGGCCATACTATAGCAGTATATAATGGTAGACAGCATTTTCCGGTATTTATATCAGAACAAATGATTGGACATAAACTAGGAGAATTTGTACCGACAAGAACTTTTAGAAGCCATATAAAAAGTGATAGAAAAGCGAGGCGATAATAGATGACAAACAATAAATTACAAGCTAAAGCAATATCAAAATATATTAGGTTATCACCACATAAATCGCGTAGAGTACTAGAACAAATAAAAGGAAAAAATTACAGCGAAGCTAGATTATTACTAGAATTCATGCCATATCGTGCATGTAAAGTAATTACAAAAACACTAGAATCAGCATTCAGCAATATAGCACAAAAAACAAATAAAAATATTAATAAAACAGAATTAATAATTATAGAGGCTTTTGCTAATAAAGGGCCAACACTTAAAAGATTTCAACCACGAGCACAAGGGAGGGCATTTCCAATACAAAAACCGACATGCCATATTACAATAAAACTTGAAATATAATACAATAAGACATGGGACAAAAAACACATCCATCTGGCTTTAGAATAGGAATAACAGAATCACATAGATCATCATGGTTTGCAAAAACAAAAATTTACCCAAAAATAATTGAAGAAGATTATAAAATAAGAGCTTATATAAACAAGACATTTAGTAAAGCTAATATAGCTTTAATTCAAATAAATAGGAATATCAGTCAAATTGAAATCAATATACACACAGCAAGACCTGGTATTATTTTAGGGAAAATGGGAACAGGAATTGATGTAATAAGAAATGAACTAACCACAAAGTTAAAAATAACAGAGAAACTTAGAATTAATATTCTTGAAATAACAGAACCAGACCAAGAAGCAATACTAATAGCACAATGGATAGCACAGCAATTAGAGAAACGAGTAGCCTTTAGAAGAGTTGTTAGACAAGGTATACAAAAGGCAAAAAAATCTAATATCAATGGCATTAAAATACAGATAGCAGGGAGATTAAATGGAGCAGAAATTGCTAGGAAAGAATGGATACGGGAAGGCAGAGTTCCGTTACAAACATTAAGAGCTAATATTGATTACGCACATACAAAAGCACAAACAATATATGGTATATTAGGTATAAAAATATGGCTTTTCAAAGGTGAAAAAATAGACATATAATTAATCCTACTTTAACCTCTATAATTATAAAATACCTAGAAATTTTAAGTACAATTATGTTAAGTCCTAAAAAAACAAAATTCAGAAAACAACACCGTGGACGTATGAAAGGATATGCCAGTAGAGGAAATACAATTATATTTGGAGAATATGGTCTACAAGCAATAGAACCAACATGGCTTACTTCAAGACAAATTGAAGCTACAAGAAGAACTATCACAAGATATGTAAAAAGAGGAGGAAAACTATGGATTCGGGTATTTCCAGATAAACCAGTAACAGCAAGACCTGCTGAAACCAGAATGGGATCAGGAAAAGGAGCACCAGAATATTGGGTAGCTGTAGTTAAACCAGGACATATTATATTTGAAATATCCGGTGTATCTCAAAGTACAGCAAAACAAGCAATGCAATTAGCATCATATAAATTACCTATAAAAACTACATTTATTATAAAAGATAATATCAAAAATTTTACGTAAAAATGACAAAAGATAACAAAACAAATATCGAGCAAGAATTAATTCAATTAAGAAAACAACTAATATTACTAAATATAAAAAAGATAACAAAACAAAAAATAGAAACACAATTTATAAAAAAAACAAAACATAAAATATCTCAAATGCTTACACTAATTACATTGCAAGAAAAAAATTAAAAATAATATGTCTAAAAAAGAAACATCAGGAATAGTTATTAGCAATAAAATGGATAAAACAATAGTAGTCATAGTTAAAAAGCCAATAGCTCATAAAAAATACGGAAAAATTATAGAAAAAACAAATAAATATTATGTTCATGACCCATTAAACAAATGCAAAATAGGCGACCAGGTCAAAATACAAGAAACAAGACCTCTAAGTAAAAATAAACGCTGGAAACTAGTTGAATCAATAAAAAAATAATGATACAAACACAAACTTATTTAAATATAGCTGATAATAGCGGAGCACGTAAAATAATGTGCATTAGAGTCTTAGGTACAAATAATCCAAATTATGCTAAGATAGGCGATACTATTATAGGAGTTGTAAAAGACGCATCACCTAATATGCCTGTTAAAAGATCAGAAGTAGTGCGAGCAGTAATTGTTCGAACAAAGAAAACATTACGTAGACAAGATGGTATGAGCATACGTTTTGATGACAATGCAGCTGTATTAATTAATAAAGATAATAACCCTAAAGGAACACGAGTATTCGGACCTATAGCTAAAGAATTAAGAGACAAAAATTTTGCTAAAATTATATCCTTAGCCCCAGAGGTAGTGTAAATAATATGAATAAAAAAATAAACAAAATTAAAAAAGGCGATAACATAAAAATCATATCTGGTAAAGATAAAGGTAAAATTGGAATAGTAACCAAAATCATCAATAAGAAAAATCAGTTAATTATAAAGAACATTAATATCAAAACTAAACATGTAAAACCTCAAAAAACTGAAGAAAAAGGATCTATAAAAAAAATAGAAGTACCTATACACTATTCTAACGTAAAAACAATACAAGTTAATACATAATATAGAAAATAATAACAAACAATATATGAAAAGCGAATTAAAAACAATATACGATAATAAAATTTTTCCAGAACTTTTCAAAGAATTTAATTACAATAATATTCACCAAGTACCTAAATTAATAAAAATAATTATTAACAGAGGAGTAGGAGAAGCTGCGCAAAATGTAAAATCTATTGATACAAGTATAAAAGAACTAACAGATATAACAGGACAAAAACCAATTGTAACTAAAACCAAAAAATCAATAGCTGGTTTCAAAATAAGAGAAAATATACCTATTGGTTTAAAAGTAACTTTAAGAAAAGAAAAAATGTATGACTTTTTAAATAAACTAATTAATTTATCTTTACCAAGAATTAGAGATTTTAGGGGAATAAGCACAAAACAATTTGATGGTAGAGGAAATTATAATCTTGGCTTAAAAGAGCAAATGATATTTCCAGAAATTAGTTATGAAAAAATAGATAAAATTAAAGGAATGAATATAACTATAGTAACAACAGCAAAAACAGACGAAGAAAGTTTAGCACTATTAAAAAAGTTTGGCATGCCTTTCAAACAATAGAGATTATGACAGACTTAATATATCAATAAAAGGAAATAATATGGTAAACGACATGATCTCTGATATGCTTACACGAATAAGAAATGCAAATTTAGCAAAACATCAAATGGTACAAATTCCATCAACTAAAATGACTAAGCACATAGCTAATGTTCTAAAAGAAGAAGGCTTTATTTCTCAATTCGAAGAAGTTGGAGAAAGCCTAAAAAATTACGTATTAATATCATTGAAATATAAGGAAAAAAATAAACGACCAATTATAACTGAATTAAAAAGAATAAGTAAGCCAGGATTAAGAGTTTATGCCAATCATAAAGAATTACCTAAAGTATTAGGTGGAATTGGTATAGCAATAATATCAACATCAGAAGGTATAATGACAGATAAAAGTGCAAGACAGCGTGGTTTAGGAGGAGAAGTATTATGCTATATATGGTAACTAAATAATAGAATAAACAAAATACTAATCATTAGGAGTATATATGTCAAGAATAGGTAGAAAAGAAATAGTTATACCTAACAATATTGAAGTAAAGATTGATAAATCCAATATATGGGTCAAAGGGCAAAGAGGAGAATTATTCTATAAAATATCTGAATTAATAAAAATAGAGCAAACAAAAAATACAATTAAATTAATTAAAAAATTTGAAACAAAAAAAGCTCAAGAAATTTATGGATTATCAAGAAGCATTATCAATAACATGATCATAGGCGTGTCAGAAGGATTTCAAAAAAAATTAGTTATACAAGGTGTTGGATATAGATCTCAAATAAAAGATAATAATCTTATTTTAAACGTAGGATATAGTCATACAGTGCAAATTAGTACACCTAAAAACATTAGCATCAAAGTTCAGAATAATACAAACATTTCAATAGAAGGAATAAATAAAGAACAAGTAGGACAAATTGCAGCAACAATTAGATCTGTTAGACCGCCAGAACCATATAAAGGCAAAGGAATTAGATACGAAAATGAAACTATTAGGAGAAAAGTTGGTAAAGCCGGTAAATAAAACAAGTAGGATATAGGATATAAAAATGAGGAACAGAAACAATAAGAAAACTAGATTATACATTGTAAAATCTAATAAACATATATATGCACATATAATAGATGACGAAAGAAACAAAATATTAACAAGTATTTCTACTCTTTCTACAGAAATTAAAGGTACAAATAAATCTTTGAGAAACTGCACAACAGCACGAATTGTAGGTAAAAGCATTGCATCCAAATTAAAGAAACTAGGTATAAAAAAAATAATTTTTGATAGAGGAACAAATATATATCACGGTCAGATCAAATCCCTAGCTAATGCTACTAGAGAAGAAGGGATAATTTTTTAAGTAGTCTATAAAATAAACAATATTAATACTTATTATGAAGAAAAAAAATATAAGAAGTAGGGAAGAAAATACTTGGGAAGAAAAAGTAGTGCAAGTAAAAAGAGTAACAAAAGTTGTAAAGGGAGGAAAAAAACTAAGTTTTAGAGCAATATTAGTTATAGGCAATGAAAATGGACAAATTGGAGTGGGAGTAGGAAAAGCTAGTGATGTTATTGGAGCTGTAAAAAAAGGAGTAACAGATGCCAAAAAACATATAATTACTATACCAATAACCAAATACTCGTCTATTCCACATCCAATATCTGGAACATCTGGTGCAGCAAAAATTATCTTAAGACCTTCAGCAACAGGTTCAGGGGTAATTGCAGGAGGATCAACACGAACAGTATTAGAACTAGCTGGTATAAAAAATATACTCGCCAAACAGTTAGGATCAAATAATACACTAAATAATGCACGTGCTGTCCTAAATGCATTAAAAAATTTGAGAACATTTAACGAAACAGCAGCAAATAGAGGTATAGTATTAGAAAAATTGTATTAATAATTATATTATCACATGGAGAAACTAAATCAAATAACTAGAAAAATCCTTATAACTATTATCATACTATTTATATCTAGAATGGGTATATTTATACCTATATCAGGAATTAATCATCAAGGATTTAATGAAGGTTTAGAACAGAATAAATTAATTAACTTTTTAAATACTTTCTCTGGGGGTGGTTTTTCAACAGTAGGTATATTTAGCTTAGGAATTATACCATACATAAATTCATCAATTATTACACAACTATTAGTAAAAATCATACCTCAACTAGAGGATATACAAAAGAATGAAGGAGAAATAGGTAAAAGAAAAATTAATCAAATTACAAGATATTTTACTGTAGCCTGGGCATTAATACAAAGTTTATCAATATCCTTATGGATAAAGCCATATACATTTAGTTGGGATAGTTATTTTATTATAGATTTGGTAATAACATTAACAACAGGCTCAACAATTATAATGTGGTTCTCTGAACTTATTACAGAATATGGAATAGGCAATGGTGCTTCTTTACTAATATTTCAAAATATCATTTCTAATATACCCAAAAATTTACAAAACTATAACCTCAAAAATACAGATACTTTAAAAATACTAATTTTATTATTCATGATATCTATTAGTATTTTGATGCTTAATATTTTAATACAAGATAGTAAAAGAAAAATCAATATTATTTCAGCAAAACAATTAGGAGAGATAAACAATATCAATATTAATGCTCAAAACTATATACCGCTGAAAATTAATCAAGGTGGAGTAATGCCAATAGTATTTGCCTCAGCTGCTATGAGCTTAACTCAATATATTATATCAAGTATTAATAATAGTTCAAATTTATTAAATAGAATAATATATAGTATTTTATCAAATACAATATCTTATTTAGTAATTTATGCATTTTTTATAGTTATTTTTAGCTATTTTTACTCATCTATCATCTTAAATCCAAAGGAAATTGCTGAAAATTTACAAAAAATGGGCGCTAGTATACCAAATATCAGACCAGGAATAGAAACTATTCAACACTTAAAACAAATCATCAATAAACTAACTTTTGTTGGCTCTATTTTTCTTTTCATAATAGCACAACTCCCCTTTCTAATATCTAGCATAACAAAAATAAATATTTTTCAGGGATTAGGTACAACATCTTTATTAATACTTGTAGGAGTAGCGATTGACACAGCAAAACAAATACAAACATATATTATTTCAGAGCAATATGATAATATGATGGAATAAAACCAGAAAGTTAATATAAAACTAAAAAGAAATATGAAAGTTAGAGCGTCTGTCAAAAAAATATGTGAAAAATGCCGTGTTATTAGAAGACATAGAAAAGTTATGATTATCTGCGATAATCCTAAGCATAAACAAAAGCAAGGATAAATAATTATATAATAAAATAAATACATAAAAATATAAAGATCATATGGCTCGAATAGAAGGAGTAGATTTACCAAAGAATAAAAGGATTGCAATCGGCCTAACCTATATATATGGCATTGGGATTTCAAGATCTATAGAAATATTAAATAAAATAAATATAAAACCAGAGATAAAAATTAAAGAACTAAACGACAAACAAATCATAGCTATTAGAAATATACTTAATAATGAATATGAATTAGAAGGTAATCTTAAAAGATTAGAATCAATAAATATCAAAAGATTAATGGATATTGGATGTTATAAAGGAAGGAGACATAGACTGAAATTACCATTAAGAGGTCAACGTACAAGAACAAATGCGAGAACTGGAAGAGGTACAAAAAAAACAATAGCAGGTAAGAAAAAAGCACCAAAGAAATAATTATAACATAAACTTATTATGGCCAAACAAGTAACGAAGAAAACAAACAAAAAAAAGAAACATATTGTTAATGGAATTACACATATTCAATCAACATTTAACAATACAATTATTACAATCACTAATTTACAAGGGGAAACAATTGCTTGGTCATCTTCTGGAGCCAATGGATTTAAAGGAGCAAAAAAAAGTACGCCTTTTGCAGCACAAATAGCTGCAGAAAAAGCAGCAAAAACAGCAATAGAACATGGAATCAAACAAACTGAAATTATGATTAAAGGTCCAGGAGCTGGACGAGAAACTGCTATTAGAGCAATACAAGCTACAGGAATAGACATAACACTAATAAAAGATATTACACCTGTACCACATAATGGATGTAGACCACCTAAAAAGCGTAGAATTTAACTAACTATAGAAAAATTTCCTAAACTATATATACACAGCAATGACTCATTTTCAAATAGAATGCATAGAGTCAAAAACAAAAGGTGCCAGAGAACAATATGGACACTTTGTTTTAGAACCTTTAAAAAAAGGACAAGGAATTACAGTAGGTAATTCTTTACGTAGAACCATACTATCTGATTTACGAGGAACTGCTATAGTAGCTGTAAGAATCGCAGGAATTAATCATGAATTTTCTACGATTACAGGAGTAAGAGAAGATGTATTAGAAATAATTCTAAATCTAAAAGAAGTTATTTTAAAAAGTAATAGCGAAGAACCACAGATAGGACGTGTACGAATACAAGGACCTGCAATCATAACAACTGGACTATTTGATTTACCACCAGAAGTTGAAATAGTTGATCCTAAACAATATATAGCTACAGTATGCAATAATACCATATTTGAAATGGAATTTAAAATTGAACAAGGCAACGGATATCGCTTAGTAGAAAAAGGTGTTGACAGAAAATCTATAGATTTTCTACAAATTGATGCTATTTTCATGCCAGCGAAAAAATTCAACTATAAAATAGAAGAAAAAAAGGTCAACGCAACTAATATTGAAGAAAGATTATTTTTAGAGATATGGACTAATGGTAGTCTTTCACCTCAAGAGGCAATTAGTCAAGGCGCATATATATTAACTAAACTTTTTCATCCACTAACCAACATCAACTTTAAATCAAAAAATAATCAAAATGAGAATAAAGAAAAACAAGTTAACCAAATTTTAATAGAAGAACTGCAACTATCAGTAAGAGCTTATAACTGTTTAAAAAGAGCACAAATACACTCTATAGCCGATTTACTGGATTATTCACAAGAAGAACTATTAGAAATCAAAAATTTTGGACAGAAGTCAGCTGATGAAGTAATTGAAGCACTAAAAAATAAACTAAACATACACTTACCAGAAGAAAAAATGTAATCACCAAATATAAAAATAAAATACTGTATATGAAAATAGATAAAAATAAAACTACAGGTGCTATAAAAGATACAAAATTAGATTGGTATATAATTGATGCCACAGACAGCAATTTAGGTAGGCTAAGTAGCAAAATAGTTTACCTATTAATGGGAAAAAACAACATCAATTACTTACCTCATAATAATACAAATATAAGCATTATTATAATTAACTCTAAAAAAATTAAAGTAACAGGAAAAAAGAATAAACAAAAAACTTATAAAAGGCATTCAGGAAGACCAGGAGGACTAAAAATAAAACCATTTAACAAACTCCAAGAAAAACAACCAAATAAGATTATAGAACATGCTATTAAAGGAATGTTACCTAAAAACACTTTAGGAAAAAAAATTTTCAAAAAACTAAAAGTTTATTCTGGTAATGAACATCCTCATCAATCACAAAAACCAGTATACTTAAATATTAAATAAATTAGAAAAAATTATGGTAACTTCATATAATCATAAAGTTATATATTCAGGAACAGGAAGACGCAAAACATCGATAGCTAGAGTTAGACTAATACCAGGATCAGGCAAATTAATTATAAATGGCTTACCAGGAGAATCATACTTACAATTTAGTCCTAACTACTTAAGAGTTTCACGTTCACCATTAAATATACTAGGACTAGAAGAAGAATATGATATATATGTAAAAGCTGAAGGTGGTGGATTGACAGGACAAACAGATGCAATTAGACTAGGACTTGCAAGAGCTTTATGCAATATTAATCCAGAAAACCGCTTAACATTGAAATCAGAAGGTTTATTAAGGAGAGATGCAAGAATTAAAGAAAGAAAAAAGTATGGCCTACGGAAAGCAAGAAAAGCACCACAATACTCAAAAAGATAGCTATACTATTAATATAAATAGCATTCAAAATACTTTATTAAAACTAACTACAATAATAATTTATGCCAAAGAAAAATATACATCCAAAATGGTACAATGAATCTAAAGTATATTGCGATGGTCAACACATTATGACAATTGGATCAACAAAAGAGAAATTAAGCGTAGATATTTGGTCAGGAAATCATCCTTTTTTTACTGGTTCACAAAAAATAATAGATACGGAAGGAAGAGTTGAAAAATTTATGAAAAAATATAAAATTAAATAAATAATATAACTAATACCAAGTTTGACACCAACTTATACAATATTTATAATGTATAAAATATTCCAAGTAGAATGAATGTTATTAAAATAATTAATGCCAACCATACAACAATTAGTCAGATTAGAACGAAAAAAATATAACAAGAAAACTAAATCTCCAGCACTACAATCTTGTCCGCAAAGGCGAGGCGTATGTACAAGAGTATATACAACAACACCAAAAAAACCTAATTCTGCATTACGTAAAGTAGCAAGGGTCAGACTAACTTCAGGTTTTGAGGTAACTGCATATATACCAGGTATAGGACATAACATTCAAGAACATTCCGTTGTTCTAATAAGAGGCGGTCGAGTTAAAGACCTTCCAGGCGTAAGATACCATGTAATTAGAGGTACACTTGATTCAGCTGGAGTAAAAGATAGGACGAATAGTAGATCAAAATATGGAACTAAAAAGCAAAAAAAATAAACACTTAAGATAATGTCAAGACGTAATACGGCTAAAAAAAGAAAAATATATCCAGATCCGATATATAGTAGTAGACTTATAAGTATGTTAACTGTACGAATACTAAAAAATGGTAAAAAAGGACTTGCACAAAAAATTATATATAACTCATTAGATATAATAAAAAGCAGAAGCAAACAAGATCCGTTAGAAATCTTAGAAAAAGCCGTTCGTAACACAACACCATTAGTTGAAGTAAAAGCAAGACGAGTAGGTGGCTCAACATATCAAGTACCAATGGAGGTTAGAGCATATAGAGGTACAAATTTAGCTCTAAGATGGATTACAAAATCAGCTATAGATAGAACTGGACAGAGTATGTCAATAAAATTAGCAAATGAAATTATAGACGCATCTAATGAAAATGGAAATGCTATTCGAAAAAGAGAAGAAACCCATAGAATGGCAGAAGCAAATAAAGCATTTACTCATTACCGCTACTAAATAAATAAACTATCCATATTTCATAAGGGATCAAAATCATATGGCACGCGAAAAATTTGAACGAAAGAAACCACACGTTAATATTGGTACTATTGGTCACGTCGACCATGGAAAAACAACATTAACAGCTGCTATATCAGCAACACTAGCTGCTGCAAATCAAGGGCAAGCTAAAAAGTTTGATGAAATTGATGCAGCACCAGAAGAAAAAGCAAGGGGTATTACAATTAATACTGCTCATATTGAATATGAAACAGAAAATAGACACTATGCACACGTAGACTGTCCTGGTCATGCAGATTATGTTAAGAATATGATCACTGGAGCAGCACAAATGGATGGTGCTATTTTAGTCGTGTCAGCAGTAGACGGAGCAATGCCTCAAACAAGAGAACATATACTACTAGCAAAACAAGTAGGAGTGCCAAATATAGTTGTTTTTCTAAATAAACAAGATCAAGTTGAAGATGACGAACTACGAGAACTAGTTGAAATGGAAGTTAGAGAACTACTAGAAAAATATGATTTTCCTGGAGAGAGTATACCATTTGTAGCTGGATCTGCTTTGCGTGCTTTAGACAAGATTACAGAAAACGGAAGTACACAAAAAGGTGATAATGAATGGGTCGATAAAATTCACTCTCTAATGGATGCTGTAGACTCATATATACCAACACCACAAAGAGATACAGAAAAAACGTTTCTAATGGCAGTTGAAGATGTATTTTCAATAACTGGTAGAGGAACAGTTGCTACAGGAAGAATAGAAAGAGGTATAATAAAGGTTGGAGATACAATCGAAATTGTAGGATTACAAGAAACTAAAACAACTACAATCACCGGACTAGAAATGTTTCAAAAAACATTAGATGAAGGAATAGCTGGTGATAATATAGGTATATTACTAAGAGGAATACAAAAACTAGATATACAAAGAGGAATGGTTTTAGCACAGCCAGGAACAATCACGCCTCATACTGAATTTGAAGCTGAAGTCTATATATTAACTAAAGAAGAAGGAGGAAGACATACACCATTTTTTTCAGGTTATAGACCTCAATTCTATGTAAGGACAACAGATGTAACTGGCACAATCAATCAATTTACTGCCGATGATGGATCTATAGCAGAGATGGTTATGCCTGGAGATAGAATAAAAATGAGTGCAGAACTTATTCATCCAATTGCAATTGAACAAGGAATGAGGTTTGCAATAAGAGAAGGAGGAAGAACTGTTGGAGCAGGAGTGGTATCAAAAATCTTAAAGTAAAATTATTCAAACAAAAAAAATGAGCGAAACAACACCAAATAAGATTCGAATTAAACTAAAGACATATGATGGTCAACTACTTAGTACTTCATGTAGTAGTATTATAACAGCAATACATAAAACAGAAGCACAAATAATAGGACCAATATCAATACCTACCAAACGTAAAATATATTGTGTTTTAAGATCACCACATATAGATAAAGATTCAAGAGAACATTTCGAAATCAAAATACATACAAAAATTATAGATGTATATCGACCATCTAGTCAAACAATTGACACTTTAATGAAACTAAACATACCAGCCGGTATAGATATAGAAGTCAAACTTTAATATTGATATTCAATAAATAAGTTTGACAAATATTTAAACTCATGACTTGTCAAACTTATCAGTTAATTAATATAATTCATCTTCTTGATGAGTTTGTATTTTACAATCACTTTTCGGATAAGCAACACAAGTCAAAACAAAATTATCTTCTGTTTGATCTGAATCTAAAAATGATTGATCAGATTGATCTATTTCACCTTCTAGTACACGTCCAACACAAGTAGAACAAGCACCAGCACGACAAGAATAAGGTAAATCTATACCCTTTTCCTCTGCAGCATCTAAAATATATGTGTCATCAGAACATAAAAAATTTTGTAATTGACCATCCTCTAACACTAAACTTACATTATATTCAGCCATAAAATCTCTCCTCATTAAAAGTATAGCAATTATAATTATTACTAAATTAAAAATACTAATCAAAAAACTTAAAATTAAATATTTATTCTTTTAAGCTACTTATATTAAAGCATAAAATTCAGTACAATAGTAAAAAATAACGTATACATAAAAAAAATACTGTTTCATTAACATAATTTAAGTAGAAAAACCTGCATATAAATTTATATGATTAATATACTAATTTGTCACAAAAAAATGAATAAAAATAGTAATCAAAAAATTAATAAAAAGTCATTACAAGCTTCTAAGTTATTAATACCAAATACAACTATAATAAGATATATGGAAAAATTTACAATACATAAAGAAACACAAACTATATTAAAACGATTATATTTACAAACTTATAGACGTCCATCCAGTATGATGATTAGTATCATACAACCACTACTCTGGCTATTATTATTTGGAGCATTATTTGAAAACGCTCCCATATATCTTTTTGAAGGCTATAATATACAATACAGAGAGTTTTTAAATCCAGGCATAATTATATTTACAGCATTTAATGGATCTATAAATGCCGGACTAACAATCATGTTTGATAGAGAATTTGGATTTTTAAACAGAATTCTTATATCTCCATTAATAAATAAAAGCTCACTAATATATTCATCAATTATATATACATTGATTATTACCATCATCGAAATTATTATAATACTTTTATTCAGTATGTATCAAACAGATAGTATGATCAAACCATTTCAATGGATTTCGACAATAATTATAAGCACAATAATAATTATAAAAATCTCAAATATAAGTATATACAACGCATTCATATTACCAGGACATATTGAATTTATAGCACTAACTACGTTATTTATTAATCTACCAACTTTATTCGCAAGCACAGCACTAGCACCACTATCATTCATGCCGTATTGGTTACAAATAATAACATGTCTAAATCCATTAACTTACGCAATAGAAATAATCAGATACAGCAACTTAAATGCAAACATATTATCATTAAACACAACAATTATTAATACTTTATGGTTTCAAGTACAGATAAAAGAAGGTCTTATAATATTAATATTCCTTAGTATAATAAGCTTTCTACTCACACAAAAAATCATCAAATATAAATATGATTAAATGTCACTTCAAAAGATAAAAAATGTTATAATATTATTAAAGATATAAATAGTTATAAGTTCGCAAAGTAAGAAAAGCAACATATAAAAAATAAAAGAAGGAGTTATGTGATTCTATGGCATTACCATGGTATAGAGTACACACCGTTGTTTTAAATGATCCAGGGCGATTAATTTCAGTACACCTAATGCATACAGCATTAGTAGCAGGATGGGCAGGATCAATGGCATTATATGAATTAGCTGTCTTCGACCCATCAGATCCTGTATTAAATCCGATGTGGAGGCAAGGCATGTTCGTTATGCCATTTATGACAAGAATAGGAATAACTGATTCATGGGGTGGCTGGAGTATAACAGGAGAAAGCCTATCTAATCCTGGCTTATGGAGCTTTGAAGGAGTTGCTATAACACACATAGTACTATCTGGTATGCTATTTTTAGCATCAATATGGCATTGGGTATACTGGGATTTAGAATTATTTAGAGACCCAAGAACTGGAGAACCAGCGCTAGATTTACCTAAAATATTTGGTATTCATTTATTATTATCTAGTTTATTATGCTTTGGTTTTGGAGCATTTCACGCAACTGGACTATTTGGTCCAGGAATATGGATATCAGATGGATATGGTATAACAGGAAAAATACAACCCATAGCACCAGCATGGGGACCAGATGGTTTTAATCCATTTAATCCTAGTGGTATAGCATCACATCATATTGCAGCAGGAACAGTAGGTATATTAGCAGGATTATTTCATTTAACAGTAAGACCGCCACAAAGATTATATCGAGCATTAAGAATGGGAAATATAGAGACTGTACTATCTAGTAGTATATCAGCTGTTTTTTTTAGTGCATTTATAACATGTGGTACTATGTGGTATGGTTCTGCAACAACACCAATAGAATTATTCGGCCCAACTAGATATCAATGGGATAGTGGATATTTTCAGCAGGAAATAGAAAGAAGAGTTGAAAATTCATTAAATGAAGGGTCAACACCAGAAGAAGCTTGGTCAAAAATTCCAGATAAATTAGCTTTTTATGATTACATCGGAAATAATCCTGCAAAAGGAGGATTATTCAGAGCAGGACCAATGGATAAAGGAGATGGAATTGCAGAAGCATGGCTAGGTCATCCCATATTTCAAGATAAAGAAGGTAGAGAATTAACTGTAAGAAGAATGCCAGCTTTTTTCGAAACATTTCCTGTAATTCTAATAGATAAAGATGGAATAATAAGAGCAGATATACCATTTAGAAGAGCAGAATCAAAATATAGTATTGAACAAGTAGGAGTAACAGTAGACTTCTATGGAGGTAAATTAAACGGAAAGACCTTTAATGATGCACCAAGTGTAAAAAAATATGCACGTAAAGCACAACTAGGAGAAGTGTTTGAGTTTGATAGAACTACCTTAGAATCAGATGGGGTTTTCAGAAGTAGTCCTAGAGGCTGGTTTACATTTGGACACGCAAACTTTGCTTTAATATTTTTCTTTGGTCATCTATGGCATGGTTCAAGAACAATATTTAGAGATGTATTCGCAGGTATTGGTGCAGAAGTAACAGAACAAGTGGAATTTGGAGCATTCCAAAAACTAGGAGACAGAAGCAGCAAAAAACAGGGTGCAGTGTAAAATATTATATTAAATACGAGAATTAATTACAATTCTCTAATTTATCTTATAGGAAAAATATCATGGAAGCATTAGTATATGTCTTTTTATTAGTTGGAACACTAATGGTAATCTTTTTTGCTATATTTTTTAGAGATCCTCCAAGAATAGCAAAATAAGTAAAATTTAGTAATAAATATTGAAATTAAAGATGATTTTCTAATAAAATGTAAATTAAATATTTACATTTTATATCATATCTATTAAATATAAAAATTATTCTTCATGTTCTTCAAACGGATCTCTTAAATCTTTAGCCAAAGGACCAAAAGAAGTATATATAGAATAACCAGTAACACCAAATAACAAACTTAAAATAAAAATACTAAGAACTGTTGCAGTTTCCATAATTTAATCACTCATGTAATAAACTTACTTTTATAATATTATTATAAATATTACTAAATAAACAAATTTATATACAATATCATGGCTTTACGGACTAGACTAGGAGAAATATTAAGACCACTCAATTCAGAATATGGAAAGGTAGCACCTGGATGGGGAACAACTCCTATTATGGGCATATTTATGCTGCTATTCTTTTTATTTCTATTGATTATTTTACAAATATATAACTCTTCATTAATACTAGAGAATGTTGACGTTGACTGGGCAAATTTAGGTAATTAATAAATAAAAAATAAAGACAAGCATTATCAAACTATTAAAAAGTTAATAATTAATGCTTGTCTAAATAAATAATAAATTAACTATTTATTAATATTAACTCATTTTCAGCAAAGTTATTTGTATTAACTCCACTATAAGCTATTTTAGTAAACCGTACTAAGATAGGATATTTAATATCTTTATCGACTTTAACAATAGTACCACTATCCTGATACCAATAAGACTCTTTTCTTAAAATTTTTACTTTCGCACCTTTTTGAAACATAGATTAAACCTCAAATTATTCAGAAAACTAACTCTATTTTTATAAAAATAAAAATATTTCATAAAATAGATGAACTTTTATAAACAAAAAATATACTTTAATGTAATAGTTGCCTATAAAATAATAAAGATGTTACATTTATGTAAATAATCAAAATAATACAATAAATACATTTGAGGACAAGCCATCATGAAATTTTCCTGGAAAAGTATATTACTATGGTCTCTACCAATTATCGTGATATCTTTTTTTCTCTGGCAAGGTTTATTTGCACCCATTACTAGTGAAAGTAATAATAATACAGCTAATTCTAGAATGACATATGGAAGATTTTTAGAATATATAGACATGGGCTGGGTGAAAAAAGTAGATTTATATGAAAATGGACACACAGCTATTATAGAAGCAATTGGACCAGAGTTAGGAAACAGAATTCAAAAAATTAGAGTAGAATTGCCAGCAAGTGCACCGGAATTAATTACAAAACTAAAAAACAAACAAATAAACCTAGATGCACATGCCACTAAGAATAATCCTGCTTTATGGAATTTAATTGGCAATTTATTTTTTCCTATACTATTAATAATAAGTTTAGCATTATTGCTTCGTAGATCTAACAATACACCAGGAGGACCAGGACAAGCCATGTCATTTGGGAAATCTAAAGCATTATTCCAAATAGAAGCTAAAACAGGCATTATTTTTGATGATGTAGCAGGAATTGACGAAGCAAAGGAAGAGTTTGAAGAAATAGTTACTTTTCTTAAAAAACCAGAATATTTTACAGCTGTTGGAGCTAAAATACCTAAAGGTGTTTTATTAGTAGGCCCCCCAGGAACCGGTAAAACATTACTAGCAAAAGCAATTGCAGGAGAAGCAAATGTTCCATTTTTCAGTATATCAGGTTCAGAATTTGTAGAAATGTTTGTAGGAGTGGGGGCATCTAGAGTTAGAGATCTATTTAAAAAAGCAAAAGAAAATGCACCATGCATAATATTTATTGACGAAATTGATGCCGTAGGAAGACAAAGAGGAACAGGTATTGGAGGAGGAAATGATGAAAGAGAACAAACACTAAATCAACTACTAACAGAAATGGATGGATTTGAGGGTAATACAGGTATAATTGTAGTAGCAGCTACTAATAGAGCTGATATATTAGATTCAGCATTACTTAGACCGGGACGATTTGATAGACAAGTTAATGTAGATATACCAGATTTTAAAGGTAGATTAGAAATCCTAGAAGTACATGCAAAAAATAAAAAAATTGATACAAACGTCTCACTATCTATTATTGCAAGGAGAACACCTGGTTTTTCAGGTGCAGATTTAGCTAATCTATTAAATGAAGCAGCAATTTTAACTGCTAGAGAACGTAAAGATAAAATAACATTACAGGAAATAGATAAAGGAATAGACCGAATAATTGCAGGTATGGAGGGTACTGCATTAATTGACAGTAAAAGTAAAAGATTAATAGCATATCATGAAATTGGACATGCAATAGTAGGAACATTGCTGAAAGATCACGAAAATGTACAAAAAGTGACACTAATACCTCGTGGACAAGCAAAAGGATTAACTTGGTTTACTCCCTCTGAAGATCAAAGTTTAATTTCAAGATCTCAAATAAAAGCAAGAATAATGGGAGCTTTAGGTGGAAGAGCAACTGAAGAGATTGTATTTGGTGATTCAGAAATAACAACCGGAGCAAGCAATGACTTACAACAAGTCACTTCTATGGCAAGACAAATGGTTACAAGATTTGGGATGTCGGATATAGGTCCATTATCATTAGAAAACGAAGATTCAAACCCATTTTTAGGTAGAGGAATGGGAAACTTAAATGAATATTCAGATGAAATAGCAATAAAAATAGATAAACAAATAAAAAAAATAATAGAAGATTGCCATCAAAAAACAATAAAAATAATCAAAGATAATCGAGTAATAATAGATAAACTAGTTGATATATTGATAGAAAAAGAAACTATAGATGGACAAGAATTTAGAGAAATCATTAAACAATATACAAAAATACCAAAAAAAATCTAGTTACAAATAAAAATCTAACGAGACCGACGGGATTCGAACCCGCAACTTCCGCCGTGACAGGGCGGTGCTCTAACCAATTGAACTACAGTCCCACCTTTACAGTGTATTAGCTTAGAAAAAGATTGTCAAATTATACAAGGAGAGGAAGGGATTCGAACCCTCGGTATAATAAATCTTATACAACAGATTAGCAATCTGTCGCTTTCAACCTCTCAGCCACCTCTCCAAATAGAGTATATTTATATAAATAAAATAACGTAAGTTCATTAAATACAATGGCTCAGGCGGGACTTGAACCTGCGACCTTGGGCTTATGAGTCCCCTGCTCTAACCAACTGAGCTACTGAGCCATTCTAATAACAAAACAAATATACCATTTAAGTATAAAATACACAAACCATAGACTATAAAACTATTTTTGAACCAATTCTCTCAGAAGTAAAAACTTCATACAGTAAAGCATGACGTAATGTACCATCTATTATATGCACTGACTCAACACCAAGCTTTAAAGCATCAATAGAAGATTGAATTTTAGGAATCATACCACCAGAAATTATATGTTGCAACTGTAATGATTCTATTGTTTTAAGATTAAGATCTTTGATAGTTGTAGAATAGTTACTTGAATCATACAATATACCAGGCGTATCAGTAAGTAAAATTAATTTATCAGCTTTTAGAGTAGAAGCTATAGCACTAGCAACTGTATCAGCATTAACATTATAAGTATTACCTTGCAAATCTGACGCAATACTTGCAATCACAGGAAGACAATTATTAGATAAAAGTAAATTTAGAATTTTTTTATTAACTAAATCAACCTTACCAGTCAAATTTTCAGGAGAGTCAAACATAGCCGAAGCTTGAACTAAATTAGCATCTTTACCAGATAAACCAACACAGAATATATTATTTTGATTAAATAAGGAAACTAATTCTTTATTTATTTTACCAGTTAAAACCATTTCAGCTAATTCCATTGTTTCAAAATCTGTAACACGAATACCATTTTCAAACTTAGGCTCAATATTTAAACGACTTAACCATTCATTAATAAAAAACCCTCCTCCATGAACTAAAACAATATTAATACCTAGAAGACGTAGAAAACACAAGTCTTGTACAACATTTGATTGTAAAACATTATTTCTCATTGCAGAACCACCATATTTAACAACAAAAGTAGAACCAACATAACTATTCATTAAAGACAAAGCATTAGTTGATAAATAAAAATGATCATTAGTTTCAAAATTTGACATTTATATGCTTATTTACTATTAATAATTAATGAAAAAAAATTTCAATACTTAATAAATAATATAATAAAACATTATGTCAAATTTTTGGAAAAATTTATATAAGTCTCCAAGATTTTTAACAAGCGTATTCATTGGGTTTTTCTTGACAACTTTTCAACCCATTTTTAAGCTATTAAAGAATAAATTAAATAAAGTCTTATTTTTAATAATAATGGTAATAATTATAGGAACATGCTATACAATAATAAGAAAAATGAATGGTATAAAATAAAAAATTGAACATATATAATATATATATATACTATCTTTTTTTTTTTATGTCTTTTTATAAAACTTCTACTGGTGCATTTGCTTTAATGGATAGTCTTATTCAAAATGGTACCTCTCATATTTTTGGATATCCAGGTGGTGCTATTTTACCTATTTATGATGAATTATTTAATTGGGAGAAAAAGTCTTTAGTTAAACATGTTTTATGTCGTCATGAGCAAGGTGCTATTCATGCTGCTGATGGTTATGCTAGGTCTTCTGGTTATATTGGTGTATGTTTTGCTACTTCTGGTCCTGGTGCTACTAATTTAGTTACTGGGATTGCTACTGCTTATATGGATTCTGTTCCTATTATTATTATAACAGGTCAAGTTGCACGTTCGTTTATTGGTACGGATGCTTTTCAAGAAGTTGATATTTTTGGTATTACATTACCAATAGTCAAGCATTCTTATATTGTTACTGATCCAAGACAAATCAGTCAGATTGTTGCTGAAGCGTTTTATCTTGCGCAAAGTGGTCGGCCGGGTCCTATTCTTATTGATATTCCCAAGGATGTAGGTCTTGAAAAGTTTAATTATGAATTCTTTCCTATATCTAATGTATCTATACTTGGTTATCAAACATTAGTTTCTAATCCTCAGAAACATTTTCCAAAATTATTAAAATTAATTCAAGAATCTAATCAGCCTTTATTATATGTAGGAGGCGGAGCTATTAGTTCTGGTGCTTCTTGTGTTATTCGAAAATTTTCTGATTATTTTCAGATGCCAATTACGACAACTTTAATGGGTAAAGGTATTGTCGATGAGAATCATGTTTTATCTCTAGGTATGTTAGGTATGCATGGCACGGCTTATGCTAATTTTGCTGTTAGTGAATGTGATTTATTAATTGCTCTTGGTGCTCGTTTTGATGATAGAGTTACTGGAAAATTAGATGAGTTTGCTTGTAATGCACAAGTCGTTCACCTTGATATAGATTCTGCTGAAGTTGGTAAAAATAGAATACCTCAAATTGCTATTGTTGGTGATGTAAAAACAGTTATTACAAAATTTATGGAGTATTCATATGTCTCTTCTAGTTCTTTAGCTAATACTGATCAGACTAGTTCATGGAAACAAAGAATTAGTTTTTGGAAAAAACAATATCCTTTGTTAGTGCCAAAGCATGTTGATTATTTGTCTCCTCAAGAGGTATTATATAAAATTTCTCATTTAAGTCCTGATGCATATTTTACGACAGATGTTGGTCAGCATCAAATGTGGGCGGCCCAATTTTTAAATGTTTTACCTAGGCATTGGATGTCTAGTTCTGGTTTAGGTACCATGGGATATGGGTTACCTTCTGCTATTGGAGTACAGTTTGCTAATAAAGATAAAGTTGTTATTTGTATTAGTGGAGATGCAAGCTTTCAAATGAATTTGCAAGAATTAGGTACAATCGCACAATATAATTTACCTATTAAGATTTTAATAATTAATAACAAGTGGCAAGGAATGGTCAGGCAATGGCAGCAGGCTTTTTATGGCGAAAGATATTCACATTCTAACATGGAAAAGGGATCACCTAATTTTGTTAAACTAGCCCAATCTTTTGGTATTCTAGGCCTATCCGTTGAATATAGAAGAGATATAGATAATATTTTACAGCTTTTTTGTAGCTATAATGGGCCTGTTATGCTTAATTGTAAGGTTAAAGAAGAAGAAAATTGCTATCCAATGGTTGCTCCTGGTAAAAGTAATTCTCAGATGATTGGTTTGTCCAAATAATTAAAAGCTTGATTATTAAATCTATTTTACTATGAATTGGGCCGAGTTGGATTTGAACCAACGTAGGCTAAGCCAGCGGATTTACAGTCCGCCCCCATTAACCACTCGGGCACCGACCCTTATTCTTTCTTGTATTAATTACGATTATAATAAATTTTTATTTTAAAATCAATAATGTTTTGCTATATTTTCACAATTTTATATTTTTCTGGATACAACTGGATTCGAACCAGTGGCTTTCACGATGTCAACATGATACTCTAACCAGCTGAGTTATATATCCTTATTATTTATGTTTAGTTAAACCTTTGTTTTAGTCTGGTTGCTTTCCCTGATCGACTACGTAAATAATATAATTTAGATTTTCTAACTTTTGATCGGCGTATTATTTCTATATTGACTATTTGTGGTGAGTGTATTAAATATACTTTCTCTACACCAACATTTTGAATTATTTTTCGTACAGTAATTGTTTTGTTTAAGCTGTGATTTTTTTTTGCAATAACAATACCTTCTGATGTTTGTATTCTTTCTTTATTGCCTTCTTGTATGATTTTTTGTATTTTAATATTATCTCCAATTTGTATTAGTGGAACATCCTGTTTTATATATTTATTTTCGAAAGCACTAATTATCTGTGAATATTTGTTTTTCATGCTTTTTTTAATTATTGATAGAAGTAAAATAAGTTGTTATTTTAATTGTATTGTATGTAAACATTAAAGCATTCGTCAACTATTTTTTTTACTTTTTGTAATAATTTTAATTTATCAAATTATTGTGCTATAATCTTTTATTATCAATGGTAACTATTATTTTCGTTTCTAATGTTTCTATGTTTGAACGCTTTACTGAAAAAGCAATTAAAGTCATCATGCTAGCTCAAGAAGAAGCTAGAAGATTAGGTCATAATTTTGTTGGTACGGAACAAATTTTATTAGGTTTAATTGGTGAAGGAACAGGTATTGCTGCACAAGTATTAAAATCTATGAATGTTAATTTAAAAGATGCACGTATCGAAGTAGAAAAAATTATTGGTCGTGGCTCTGGTTTTGTAGCTGTTGAAATACCTTTCACTCCCAGAGCTAAACGTGTTTTGGAATTATCATTAGAAGAGGCAAGACAACTAGGACATAATTATATAGGTACAGAGCACCTTTTAATGGGTCTTGTTAGAGAAGGTGAAGGAGTAGCTGCAAGAGTTTTAGAAAATTTAGCTGTTAATGTAACATCTCTTAGAACAGAGGTTATTCAAATGTTAGGTGATAGTTCAGAAGTTAATACTAATGGTAACACTAATGCTCAAACTAGAAGCAAAACACCTACACTAGAAGAATTTGGCTCTAATTTAACTGAACTTGCTATAGAAGGTGTACTTGATCCTGTTGTTGGTAGACAAAAAGAAATAGAAAGAGTAATTCAAATTTTAGGACGTCGTACAAAAAATAATCCAGTATTAATAGGGGAACCAGGAGTCGGTAAAACAGCTATAGCTGAAGGGCTTGCACAGCGAATAGCTAATAGAGATATCCCTTCTATTTTAGAAGATAAATTAGTTGTTACATTAGATGTTGGTTTGTTAGTAGCTGGTACTAAATATCGGGGCGAATTTGAGGAAAGACTCAAAAGAATTATGGATGAGATTAAGTCAGCAAATAATGTTATTTTAGTTATTGATGAAGTTCATACTTTAATTGGAGCAGGTGCTGCTGAAGGAGCTATTGATGCTGCAAACTTATTGAAACCTGCTTTAGCAAGGGGTGAGCTACAGTGTATAGGAGCTACTACTTTAGAAGAGTATCGTAAGCATATTGAAAAAGATGCTGCTTTAGAACGTCGTTTTCAGCCTGTGTTAGTTGGGGAACCTAGTGTTGAGGAAACAATTGAGATTTTATTTGGTCTGAGAGATCGATATGAAAAGCATCATCAATTGAAGATGTCTGATGATGCTTTAGCAGCAGCAGCTAAGTATGCAAATCAGTACATTTCTGATCGCTTTCTTCCAGATAAAGCTATTGATTTAATTGATGAAGCTGGTTCAAGAGTTCGTTTACTAAATTCTCAGTTACCACCAGCAGCTCGCGAGTTAGATCGAGAATTAAGGTCTGTTCTAAAAATGAAAGACGAGTCAATTAGAGCTCAGAAGTACGAAAAAGCAGAGCAGTATAGAACTCGTGAAATGGAAATAAAAGCTCAAATAGCTGCTATTGCTCAAAGTAAAAATTCTGAACCTGATTTAAAAATAGATGATCCTGTTGTAACTGAAGAAGATATAGCAGAAATAGTTGCATTTTGGACTGGTATACCTGTTACTAAGTTAACTAAAAGTGAATCAGAAAAGTTGATGCATATGGAAGAGACTTTACACAGTCGTATTATTGGTCAAGAAGAAGCTGTTGTAGCTGTTTCAAGGGCAATAAGGCGTGCGAGAGTTGGTTTGAAAAATCCTAATCGTCCTATTGCAAGTTTTATTTTTTCTGGTCCCACTGGTGTTGGGAAAACTGAGTTAACTAAAGCACTTGCCTCATACTTTTTTGGTGCACAAGAAGCTATGGTTAGGTTAGATATGTCAGAATATATGGAAAGACATACTGTTTCTAAACTTATTGGTTCACCCCCTGGTTATGTTGGATATAGCGAAGGTGGATATCTAACAGAAGCTGTTAGAAAGAGGCCTTATACGGTAATTTTATTTGATGAAATAGAAAAAGCTCATCCAGATATTTTTAACTTATTATTACAGATATTAGAAGATGGTAGATTAACAGATGCTAAAGGACGTACTATTGATTTTAAAAATACTTTGTTAATCATGACTTCTAATATTGGTTCAAAAGTTATAGAAAAAGGTGGCGGTAGTTTAGGTTTTGAATTAGGAGATTCACAATTAGAATCTCAATATAATCGTATTAAATCTCTAGTAAACGAAGAGTTAAAGCAATATTTTCGTCCTGAGTTTCTAAACCGATTAGATGAAATTATTGTTTTTAGGCAATTAACGAAAGAAGAAGTTAGAGAAATAGCTGATTTAATGCTAAATGAAGTTTTTATACGCATTAAACAGCAAGATATTAATTTAAATGTTACTGACCGGTTTAAAAATAGATTAGTTGATGAAGGTTATAATCCTAGTTATGGTGCACGTCCACTTCGTCGAGCAGTTATGCGCTTGTTAGAAGATAGTCTAGCTGAAGAAGTATTAAGTGGAAAAATTAAAAGTGGTGATAGTGTTGTTGTGGATGTTTCTGATGATGGTCAAGTGAAAGTTCTACTTGGTACTACATTAGAGGTTTAAATAATGTAGTTAATTTATGCCAGGAACCAGATTTGAACTGGTGACACGAGGATTTTCAGTCCACTGCTCTACCAACTGAGCTATCCCGGCGTATCTTACTGAAAATTATACTACATTCATTGATAAATATCCAAATAAATAATAAGATTATTTATTTGGATATTTATCATATATGGTTTTGATTAATGTTTTCAAAAATTGTTGTTTGTGGTGTAAAAAGTACTTCACATAGACCGGTAGTACCATTTCTATTTTTTGCAATTTTAATATCCAATATCTTTTTTTCTTTGAAAGGTTGAATTTTTCCTTGTTTTTCATAAAGCATTAGTATAATGTCTGCATCTTGTTCTATTGAATTATGTAGTATAGTTTTTTTATATAAAATAGTGAAGTTTTTTCCTTTATCTATATCGTATACTTTTGTATATTTATTTATTGTTAAAGAGTGTATATAATGCTTCTTTATAGCTAAATATTTATTATAGATGTTTTTATTGATTTTATTATCAATAGTATTGATTGTTGTAGATAATATTATTTGTTTACATTGTATCCACTTTACGTCTGATAAATAAGAATGATTATGAGTTAGACATAATTGTTTTTTTAATATAGAAGAGGAGAAGGTATATTCTTGAAAACAATATAGTTTTTTTACTATGTGGTGATATTGAGATATTAGTCTTACTATATATTTTTGTAAATTATTTTTTTTATCTGCTATATCTATTAATTTAATATTTGTTATGTTAATGCTATTTGTTAAATCATGATTTATGTTTATGTGATTTTTATAGTCTATACAACCACTTTCTCTTAAATCAGATAATAAAGGTTCTTTCTCATTTCTTATCTCTACATTTCTATTTAATTGTGATAATACTATAATTGGTAATTTAAGAATTTGGGCTAATAATTTTAATTTTCGAGTTATATATCCAAGTTCTTGACTTCTGTTGTATTTATTCTTTTCGTTAATTGAAAATTCAATTAGTTGTAAGTAATCAATAATAATTAGTTTTATATTATTATTTTTTTTGAGTTTTTGCGAAATATTTTCTATATAGTCAATTTTTATATTATGTCTATCATTGATATATATATTATTATTGAGTAGTTTTTTGCATATTTTATTAATATTATTCCATTGCTGTTTGTTTAATTTTTTAGTAATATTATTATTAATTTCTATTTTTGAGGCAATAGAAATTAATTTATTTAATATCTCTTTGCTAGACATTTCTAAACTCAAGATAAGTATATTAATTTTTTGTTGTGTGAAAATATTATGTGCAATATTAATTGCTAATGATGTTTTTCCAATTGATGGTCTTCCTGCAAGAATAATTAAATTATTATTAGGTAAGTTTTTTATAATTCTATCTAAATCAATTAATCCAGATCTAATTATTTTATTTTTTATGTAATTGTTAGAGTTTATTTTCTGATATTTTATTTCTAATAATTTTGTTGATATTAAATTTTTAATGTCAATTATACTCTCTCTGTTATGATTGTTTAATATTTCTGATTCTGTAAAATTTAAGTAGTATGATATTTTATTATATAAATATTGATTTTTTATATTATATATATACCCTAATTTAATCATATTATAACCATACTGAATTATTAGTCTTTTAATATAATTATCATTCAGTAAATGGATTAATGTATTAGTATAATTATTAATGTTTGATGAGCCAATGAAAATTTGACTTTGTTTCATCATATGAGTAATTTTTTTTAATCCACCTATTTGATACAAAAGGCTATTTGATTCTAATTGATAAAACAGTTTTACTAAGTTTACTTGTCCATAGTTATATATGTCTAGTAAGTTTATGTATATTATTTGAGTGGATTCTAAATAAAAATGTTCTTTTTTTAAAATCCTAGTCATATAACTAAAAAGATTTGGGTATATTAAAATTATACCTATTAGTATCTCTTCTGCTATGTAATTTTGTGGAATAAATTTACTTTTGTATAATTTTTTCATAGGAAATTTTTATTTAATTTACATATATTTCAAAAGAGATAAATTGTTTTATATATTTGTGGGTATAACATGTAATTGTATTTTTACTGCTATTTTATTAGTAGTTTCAATATTGATATAATTCAAACCTAATTCTCTTATAGCTGGTATTTGTATTTGTTTTTTGTTAATTTCTATGTTTGTATATTTCTTTATGTAGTTTATAATATCTTTTTCTGTAATACTTCCGAATATTAACTTATTTTCTCCTTTTTTCTTAAAAATTATAATTTTTTTTACTTGGTTAACTTTATTTTGAAGCTTGTTTATTGTTATTATATTTGCCTCTTGCTTTTGTTTTTCTAATTTTTCAATCATTTCAAAATGTTTAATATTTTTAATTGTAGCCATTTTGGCTATATTATTTGGTATTAAGTAATTAAATGCATATCCTGGTGCTACATTGATGATTGACTTGTGTTTTTTTATATCTAAGTGATTTTTAGTTAATATAACTTTAATTTTTTTTTTCATTTTTTTTGTTTAATTTTTTTTTATCTTATTTTATCAGATTTTTTTATATATATTAAAATCTCTATTTAGGTATTTTTAGTATATAGTGTTCTATTTTATAGTTATTTAAAAAGTGAGAGGCTATTAAAGATCTGTTCATTTTATTACAATAAAGAATAACTATTTTATTTACACTACATTTTATTATAAATTTTAGTGTTTTATTTAACTTAAATTTTATTATAGGAATATTTATAGATTTATTTATATAGTCATTCATTAATTCATTGGCTTCTCTTAAGTCTATCGTTATAGTTTTTTTATAGCTTTGATTTTTTAAAGTGTTCAATTTACTATGTGATATTTTTTGATTAATTTCAAATTTTTTTTTATCTTTATAGTTTTTATTTTTTTTTGTTGAGCTTATGTATATTTTATTTTTTTTAATTTCTGTTTCTAATAGCTTATACGATATAGTATAATTTCTACATTCTCTATTAGTGCCTAAAATTACTTTAGTTGTTTCTATTGCTTGAGCAATTCCTATATAACCAGTAGTAATTCCTAAAATACCGTTACTATTACAGTCTTTGTTTTTCATATTTAATTTATGTGGATATAGATGAACATATCGGATACCATTTTTATAGTTAAAAATAGCTATTTGACCTTCAAATTTTTCTACTGCCGCATACATATGAATTTTATGTAGTTTATAACAAGTTTGGTCTATAATATATCTTGTTTCGAAATTGTCAGTTGCATCTATAATAATATCGTAGTATGATATAAGTTCTATAGAATTTTTTTCATGTAATTTATATAAATGCGTAATAATTTTGCAACTATTACTTATTTCGTCTAATTTTTTTTGTGCTGATATAACTTTAAGATTATTAATATCTTTTTTTAAATATAAAATTTGTCTATTTAAATTAGAATATTCTATTTTATCGTAATCGAGGATGCCGATACAACCTATTCCTAATTTTACTAGGTATATCATTATTGGGCACCCTAATCCTCCTGCACCAATAACCAAAATTTTAACCTGCTTCAATCTTTTTTGGCCTTCTAATTTAATGTGTTCTAAATTGAGTTGTTTTGAATATTCTAAATACTCTTCATTTGATAATTCTATTGAATTAATTTTAGGGTTAAGCATGATTATTATTTATAATCTCTATCTAATATATTTTAATTTAGTTTATAATAAATCTAAATAATGATTGACGCCTTTAGTTCAGTTGGTAGAACATAGGTTTCCAAAACCTAATGTCGAGGGTTCAAGTCCTTCAAGGCGTGCTTTAATTTCTTATTATATATATATTGGAAAAATGTTCTATTAGTCATATAATATTGTAGAATGTATCAACTATTCTATTTTTTATCGGAATACTAGAATAAAAAAATATATATTAAAGAAAATATTTATATTGTAATTACCTATGCCTAAAAAAGTTATTGGTTTTGTGAAATTAGCTCTAGCAGCTGGTAAAGCAACTCCTGCCCCACCTGTTGGACCTGCTTTAGGTCAATATGGAGCAAATATTGTTATGTTTTGTAAAGAGTATAATGCTAAAACAGTAGACAAAGCTGGTTTAGTCATTCCAGTGGAAATTTCAATTTATGAAGATCGTAGTTTTTCATTTGTTTTGAAAACACCTCCTGCTTCTATTCTACTCGCAAAAGCTGCAGGAATAGATAAAGGTTCAGGATCTCCTAATATCAATAAAGTAGGTTCGATCTCTACTGAACAATTAAAAGAGATAGCTAAAACGAAATTGCCTGATTTAAATACTAATCATTTGAGTCAAGCTATGCTTATTATTCATGGTACTGCTAAGAGTATGGGTATTACAGTTGATATATAGTTAAGGAGTGACATTTTTTATGCGTAAACGTTCACGTCGTTTTTTACAAATTTTGCAAGAATTAGATAAAAAGATTTTATATAGTCCAGAAGATGCATTAAATTTTTTAAAAAAAATCTCTTCTGTTAATTTTATTGAAACATTAGAAGCTCATATTTCTTTAGGTTTAGACCCTAAACATGCTGATCAACAGCTTAGATCAACAGTAATTTTACCTAAAGGTTCTGGAAAATTAGTTAGGGTTGCCGTTATTACCCAAGGTGATAAAATTATTGAGGCACAGTCAGTTGGAGCAGATATAATTGGTTCTGAAGATTTAATCGAAGAAATCTTAAATGGTCGTTTAGATTTTGATAAATTAATAGTGACACCTGATATGATGCTACTCATAGCTAAGTTAGGTCGTATATTAGGTCCTAGAGGTTTAATGCCTTCTCCTAAATCAGGAACAGTGACTAATGAAATCAAACAAACTATTACTGAATTTAAATCTGGTAAATTAGAATATAAAGTTGATCGTACAGGAATAATTCATGTTCCTTTTGGTAAGCTTAATTTTGAAGTATCTGATTTGTATTTAAATTTAAAGGCCTTACAAGAATCTATTGATAAGAATAGACCTTCAGGATCTAAGGGTAAATATTGGAAATCTTTATATTTATCTAGTACAATGGGACCAGGAATTCCTGTTAATATTAATCTTTTGAGAGAGACTAAAATAGGATAATTAATAGTATTTATCTGTAAATTTATTATGAGTAATAAAATTAATAATATAATTGACGAATTAAAGTCTTTGACTTTACTAGAGGCAGCAGAATTAGTTAAGCAGATTGAAGAGAGTTTTAGTGTTGATGCTTCAGCAGTATCTAACGCTGGTATGGTTATGATGTCATCTGATTCAACGAGTGTTACTGAAGCGCAAGTTGATGAGAAAACAGAATTTGACGTAATGTTAGAGGAAGTTCCTGCTCCGAAAAAAATTACTATTTTGAAAGTTGTTCGTTCCTTGACTTCTTTAGGTTTGAAAGAAGCTAAAGAGTTAGTAGAATCTGCTCCTAGAATGATTAAGCAAAGTACTTCTAAGGAGGATGCCGAAGAAATTAGAAGTAAGTTGGAAGAAGTTGGTGCTAAAGTATCTATTAAGTAAATATATGCAATAGTTATTTGCTATAACTATTGCATATATTTTTTTCTACAGTATACCTAATGTAATTGCTTTAGATAAAGGCATGGTTGCACCAATGCCTAGCCATATTGTAATGAATGTCCCTAATAAAAAAATTGTTGTAGCAATTGGTCTTCGAAAAGGATTTTGAAATTTGTTGATATTCTCTATGAATGGTATCGTTATTAATCCGACTGGTACAGAAGCCATTGATAATACTCCAATTAGTTTATTTGGTATAACTCTAAGTAAATTAAAGGTTGGAAAAAAATACCACTCTGGTAATATTTCTAAAGGAGTAGCAAATGGGTTTGCTGGTTCTCCTATGCCTGTTGGTTCTAAAATAGCAAGTCCTACGTTACATGCAATTGTTCCTAATATTACTATTGGAAAAATGTACAGTAAATCATTTGGCCATGCTGGTTCTCCATAATAGTTATGACCCATACCTTTTGCCAGTTTTGCTCTTAATTTTGGATCTGTTAAATCTGGCTTTTTTATTATTGACATAATTGATTCCTTTTTACTAATTTTTTTATAGTGGACCTGATATTCCTTGTTTTCTTATCATGAGAAAGTGCATTAACATGAAAACAGCAGTTAATAAAGGTAAAACAAATGTATGTAAGCTATAAAATCTTGTTAATGTACTTTGTCCAACGCTCACACTACCTCTCAATAATTCAACTATTGTACTTCCTACTATTGGTATAGCTTCTGGTACGCCAGTAACAATTTTTACTGCCCAATAGCCTATTTGATCCCACGGTAGTGAATATCCAGTTACTCCAAATGAAACTGTTAAAACAGCTAATATCACACCTGTAATCCATGTTAATTCACGTGGTTTTTTAAATCCACCTGTTAAATATACCCTGAACACATGTAAAATTAACATTAGGACCATCATGCTGGCAGACCATCTATGAATTGACCTGATCAGCCAACCGAAATTTACTTCTGTCATTATATATTCTACAGATGAAAAAGCTTCTGCTACAGTTGGCCTATAATAAAATGTCATTGCAAATCCACTGGCAACCTGAATTAAAAAAGAAGTAAAGACAATACCTCCTATGCAGTAAAAGATATTAACATGTGGTGGTACATATTTACTTGAAATATCATCTGCTATAGATTGAATTTCTAATCTTTCTTCAAACCAATCATATACTTTACCCATATAATTTATTTTCTATAATTTATTAATACGTTTAAACTTCTTGATCTTATATTTAATATAAGATATTAATAAATGAGAACTTATCCTTTATTATAACATTTATAATCTATTGAGTCTTATCTTCTAATAAAATTTTATATTGAATATATTTTTAATATTCATTATTTTTTTACTTGAATACTTTATATTTAAATTTTTATATATTTCTTTCATAATTTTACTTATAGTAGTTTTATTAGTTCCTGTCATTATTGCTAAATTTTTATTTGATACTTTAAATGGAATATGTATATTGTTTTGTTTTACTATCCCAAATTCTAGTAAAATTGATAATAAGAGTTGAATAGTTCTATTTTTTAGATATTTTTGATTTATTATTTCATTCATGATTTCATATTTTTTTAACGTTTTATAATAACTTTTTACTATATTTTCTAAGAAGTTTACATGTGATTTTTGTTTTTTATTTAATGCACATTGTGGAAAAGCTATAATATATGTTTTTTCTATTGCTGTTAGTTTATAGTAAAATTTTTGATTTGAACTAGAAGTTATTATATTAAAGATATTATCTTTGCTTAAAATTGCGATTGGTAAAAACTCAGCATTAGCAAAATATTTGATTAAATATGTGCTTCCACATAGAATAACTAATGTTTTTGCATTATGATTGTTATTCTCTATAATTATTGAATCTTCTTTATATAACTTATAGATATAATATTTTATATTACAGTTTACTAAAAAAGTAATCCATTTCATTGTATAATTCATTTAATAGTTTGTATTTATTTAATATTGTTTTTATTATATGTAATTTATTTTTAATGAAACATGTCAAAAAAATTCTTTTAGTTGATGATGATCAGTATATAAGAAATGCTTTATCTTCTTATTTATTTGCTGAAGGTTTTTTGGTTTATTCTGTTGATAATGTTAGTTCTGCGTTCATTGTTATTAAGAATAGTTGTCCTGATTTAATTATTACAGATATTATGATAAAAGGTTTGAATGGTTATGATTTTATTAAAGTTATTAAATTAGACTCTTTCCTTTATCATATACCTATCATATTCCTTACTGCTAAAGGAATGACTTCAGATCGAATTAAAGGATATAATTTAGGTTGTAATGCTTACTTAACAAAACCTTTTCATCCTCAAGAGTTATTAGCTATAATTAATAATATTTTTCATCAGATTGATTTATTATGTTCTCGTTCCTTTGTACCTATAGGGACAATTTTAATTAATTCCAAAATGTTAGATACTTTTACTCCAAGAGAATGTAACATTTTACAGTTAGTTTTTAATGGTTATATGAATAAAGAGATAGCTCTTAGTCTTAATATTAGTTTAAGAAATGTTGAAAAGTATATTAGTCGCTTATTAAGTAAAACTAATACACGTAATCGTGTTGAGTTAGTTCGATCCATTATTAATTTATATGTTAGGGCGAATGACGGGAATCGAACCCGCGTATAATGGAGCCACAATCCATTGCCGTAACCTCTTGGCTACATCCGCCATATATAGTATGTTATAATTTTTATTATAGTCTTTTTTACATTAGCAGTCTACTATTAAATAAGTCTTTAGTGATATGCAAAAATACTTTACTATTTTTATTAATGATGAACCATTTAATTGTCATTCTTCTATGTCTTTGTTAGATCTGATATATTATTTAAATATTGATATAAATAATATTATAGTGCAATATGACTACGAAGTTATTGATAAATCACAATTTGATTTTCTATTTTTTAAGAATAATGACTATATAGAAATTATTACCATTGTTGGAGGTGGTTAATAGATTATTACTACTTTGAGCTAAGTACTTTTAATATTTCTTTGTGATAAAGATAATTGACCTTGTTTATTATTAATATGAATAATTTTTACTTTTATTAGTTTTCCTATTTTAAAAAAAAGGTCAGCTTTTTTTATTTGTTTTAGTTCAATTTCAGAAATGTGTAGTAAGGCTTTAACTCCGTATATAGTTAAAAATAGTCCATATGATTTTATTATTATAACTTTTCCATATAATAATTCTCCTAACTTAAATTTATGCTTTAATAGATTATATATAGCTCTTTTATTACTTAATATTAATTGGTTTTTTTGTTCATTAATAGTAAGTAATTTACATATTATATAACTATTTTTTGATTCTTTTCTTATATAATTATTTTGTTTTTGATTTATATGTGATTTAGGTATAAATCCTTGTATTCCTTCTAGATAAGTAATAATTCCCCCTTTATTTACGTATTTTATCTGAAGATTAAATAAAATATCTTCTAAATACAATTGTTTAATTCTTTTCCAAGCTCTTATATATTCTAATCTTTTAATTGATAAAATTCCCTGGTTTGTTGATGTGTTCTTCTTAATTAAAAAAAATTCTCTTGTTGTATTTACTAATAGTTGATTATTGTTATAAGTTTGGTGTGATATGAGAGTTATTTCTTCCTTAGGTAAAAATCCGGATAAGCTTGTACCTATATTAACAAGAAAACCTAAATATTCTTGATATATAATCGTTCCTGCAACAATATCTCCGGCATGTAGATTATACTTATATTTTTTTAGTATGTCAGCAAATTTATTTATATTTCTTTTTTGTATGTTCATGTTTAGTAATTATTCGTTTGTATTTAATAAGACTTTATCTTTAGCGTATTTTTTTATATAATAATTATTTATTAAGAGTAAGCGTAGGTAATTACAAATTTCTAGCAAATTTGAGGAAAGTCCGGGCTCTATTTATGAAAGTATAGTTGTAAAAAATACAATGTAGGGAACTATAAGGATCGTGCCACAGAAACATACCGCCTTAAATTTAAGGTAAGGGTGCAATGGTACGGTAAAAGCGTACCAGGAATATTTTTAAGATATTTGCTAGGTAAACCCCATATTAGAGCAAAGTAACTAGTTTATAATAATAAGTTTTTGTAAGCGTTTATTAATAGAATAATTCTAGTAAATAAATATACTGCTTAAAGTAAATATTGTTTTATACTTAAGATTAATGATTACCCTTTTTATTTGAGGCTTACTAATTTATAAAAAATTTTAATTTTAGTTAAGTTATTATAATATTAAAGAACAAAACCCGGCTTATGCCTTGCTCTATATACTTTTCTTATAATATGAAGCTTTCTAGATGCTTATTGATATTATTTAAATCTTTTGTATTAAGTGTTCTATTTTGTGCTCTGTAAGTAATTCTGATTCCTATAAATCTTGAATTAGATTGTTTATCTTTATATTCGTTAAATATTTCTATTGATTCTATTATTTCTTGATTAATTACAGAAATACGTTTATGTATTTCATTCATATCGTTAAAATTTTTTATTTTTATTGATATATCTCTTGTTATACAAGGATAATGTGAATATGGTTTAAATATATATTTTAAATGTCTATTTTTATTTTTATCAACATATAATTTAGATATATTCATTTCAAAAATATATACTTTTTCATTGTCTTTACCTTTTTTCTGTTGATACTTGGTGTTTAATTCTCCTAAAATTCCTATGAGTTCTTGGTTATTCTTATTATAAATACCTATTTTTTTATTAGTACTAAATAGGTGTTCAATATTTTTTATATTTATTCGATTATCTTTATTTGATATAGTGTTTAATATAATTGGTTTATCTATTTGTTCTAAAAATATTTCTAATAATCCTTTTATATGTAATATATTAGTTTTTTCAGGTTTATGTGACCAGCTAATTTTTAGAAAATTATTATTATATATTAATCCTCCTAAATGTTTTTTTTCTATATATTTATTTTCAAATACTTTACCTATTTCAAATATTTCTATGTTATTTTTTCTATGTTTTATACTTTGTCTATAATTATTGATTAAACTTTCTACAATATTATTTCTGAGTTTCCCTTGTTCTATAGTGTTTGGATTAAGGATATTAATGCTGTTTTGATTTCTCTCTTGAGTGCTTAATATACAAGAATTAATTACTTCATTTAGTCCTAAGTGGCGTAGTGTATAACGAATTTTTCGTGTTTGTAATGTTATGTTTGATATATTTCCTTTTTTCTTATTTATCTGTACTTTACTAAAAAAATTTTTAAATTCATGTATTCTTCCTATTTCCTCAATTACATCAATTGGTCTTCTTATATCATGCTGTCTATCTATTGGAATTTTTGTAATAAATAACTGTAGTTCTTTATTATAGATAGGTTTAAATCTTAACTGTTTAAGTATATTGTTTACATTATTAAGTGATATGAATTTTAATTTTTTACTTTTTATTCCTCCTAAGGATGTATTGATTTCATGTTTTGTGGTTTTAATTATTTGGTTTGTTGCTTTAACTTCATTATATTTATCATATGTTCTACTTATAGTACATCCAGTATAAGTACTTATAAGCTGTAATGTATCTAAATAAGCATTTTCATGAAATTGTATTGTGTTATTTTCAAAAAAATTTTTATTATTATGTTTTATATTTTGTTTATATATGATAGAAAACAATATATATGTATGGTGAATTTTTTTTTTGCTATGTTTTGTTAGTTTATTTAATATTGATTTAATATATGCATTTTCTAAATTATGTAGTTTTAACAAGTTGAATTCATATTCTATATTCTTTATATTTAAGATATAAAAATTTTGTCCCCATTTAAGTTGTATATATTTTTGTATATTATCAAATAAGTTAGTTGTTGTGATATCATGTTGTTTAAGAAATTGTATTAACCATTGAGGCGTGTTCCATTCTTGAATGTTATATATTTTATTAATTTTAATATATAAAATATTACTCATTTTTTCGTACTTTTCTGAGTTTATTATTTTTTTGAGTTTTATGTTCCTTATTTGTATAGGTATATTGAAAATGGCATTAACTTCTTGTGCTAATTTGAATATAGATGATATTTCTTTTCGATTTGTAGTTATGTTTAAATCAAGAACGATATCTTCATTTTTTTTGTTACTTTTTAATTTCTCAATTTCTATACCAGATATAGTTACTTTTTCTTTGAATTTATTAAATTCTATTTGTTCTAAATTAATAAAATAATTTATTAATTTCCATGAAAATTTCATAGTTTATATTTAATTAATAATATTTTTTATATTTTATGCTTTTGTAAATGAAAGGTCATTATTATTAGCGTATCTTTCCATAAAGCGCATAAACCGGTCCCATTCTTTAGGACTTTTTATTATATAAATACATTCTATACCGTGTGGTCTTCCGTTAATAAATTTTGCATTTACATCTTTAGTAATTAGTTCTCCTTCTTCATCTTTTAGATACATTCCTTTAATATCACCTTTATCTTGCATTTCTGGTTTGATTATATCTGGGTTATTGAATCTAAAGGTTGCTGTACCAGTACTTCCATCTCTTGATCTAGTTAATTTAATACTTGGTATGACTGTTTCATTAATACCTTTGATAAATTGAATAAATGCCATATTATTTTCCCTTTTATTTATTGTTGTAATACTAAAATGTATTATAAATTATTATTTAATTTGAGTTACTATTAATTTATTTATATAGAATATATTTTAAGTTGAATTTTATTAATTGTTTTGATATTATCTGGGGTAGGAGGATTCGAACCTGCGAATGGCGGAGTCAAAGTCCGCTGCCTTACCACTTGGCTATACCCCAACTTTTTAATATTATTTTTACAATAACTAATCACTTTATGTCAAGTTTCTAATTGTTGTTTTATATATTTTAAGTAATTGTAGAACTTAGACAAATGAATTTTTTGTTGAGTACCTGTTTCTAACCATTTAATTGTTATATATTTTAGCTTTATTTCCTCTTCTCCTAGTATTAAACAAATTTTTGCTTTCATTTGATTAGCCCTTTTAATTTGTTTATATAAGTTATTATTGCTTAGATCTAGTTCAAATTTTATTTCGTAGTTTTCTAAGATATCAAGTATATCCCATATTTTATATTTGTCTAATATTTCTTGATGTGCAATGTATATTATATTTTGAGGTTTATTGAGATGAAAATTTTTATTTTTTATGGTTATTAATCTTTCTATACCAATTGCCCATCCTACTGATGGTGTATATGGACCACCTAATTGTTCTATTAATGTGTCATATCTTCCTCCTCCACAAATAGTATTTTGATTACTTAATTTTTTCATTTTTATTTCAAATGCAGTGCAATTATAGTAATCTAATCCTCTTACTAAATAGTCGTTAATTTTATATGCAATATTCAGATACTTTAAACTATTACAAACATATTTAAAATGATCTAGAGATTTTTCATTTAAGTAATTTTTTAGTTTTGGTGCTTGCTGTAAAATTGTTTGTGTATTTAAATTTTTACTATCTAGTATACGTAATGGGTTAGTTAGTAGTTTTTTTTGCGAATCTCTATCTAAGTCATTTTGATACAGTTTTAAATATTTTATTAAGTCATTTTTATATATATCTCTTTCGGCCATATTACCAATTGAATTAATCTCTAGTATATATTCTTTGAAGCCTAAAGCATCTAAAGTTTTAATTGCTAGCCTTATTACTTCTACGTCTGCAATAGGTAGGCTACTTCCGATGCATTCAATACCTAGTTGATGGAATTGTCTTTGCCTTCCTCTTTGTGGTCTTTCGTATCTAAACATTGGTCCTAGGTACCATAATCTGTTAATTTTTTGTTTTAGATATAGTTTATTGCTTATAAAAGCCCGTGCTATACTTGCTGTACCTTCTGGTCTTAATGTAATATTTCTTTCTCCTTGATCATTAAAACTATACATTTCTTTATTCACTATATCTGTAAAATTACCGATTCCTTTATTAAATAGTTCTGTATTTTCTAGTATCGGTGTTCTAATTTCGTAATAATTATTTGCGGTTAATATCTCGTTTGCTACATTATATATTTGTTGCCAAAGTTTTATTTCATAAGGTAAGATATCTTTAGTTCCTCTTAGCGGTTGCATTTTTGATTTTTGTTTATATTAATATTATTGTTGTTATATATATTATTTCTCTGAACCAGTGTTTATCGGGCAGGGAGGGAATCGAACCCCCGACACCGTGGTTCGTAGCCACGTGCTCTAGTCCACTGAGCTACAAGCCCATTATACTGATATAATAATATCATATTAGTATAAGATAAATTTTTATTTATTATTCCATTCATTTTTTGATGATGGATTAAGTCTATTTTCAAAAAAATAAAAGGTATTTATTTATGACCAAAACTATACTGTATAATGATAGTGCCCGTAAAGCATTAGAAAAAGGTATGGATATTTTATCAGAAGCTGTTTCAATTACATTAGGACCTAAAGGACGTAATGTTGTTTTAGAGAAAAAATTTAGTTCTCCTCAAATCATTAATGATGGTGTTACTATTGCTAAGGAAATAGAGCTAAAAAAATCAATTGAGAATATTGGTGTGGCTTTGATTCGACAAGCTGCATCTAAAACTAATGATGTTGCAGGTGATGGTACTACAACAGCTACTGTCTTGGCTCATTCTATTGTAAAACAAGGATTAAAAAATGTTGCTGCTGGTTCTAATCCAATAATTTTAAAAAGAGGTATTGATAAGGCTGTTAAATTTGTTGTAAACAAAATTAGTGAGTATTCTCGTCCTATTAATGATTCTCGTGATATTATGCATGTTGCTGCAATTTCAGCTGGCAATGATACAGTAGTTGGAGAAATGATAACTCAAGCTATACAAAAAGTTGGTAAAGAAGGTATTATTTCTCTAGAAGAAGGTCAGTCTATTAATACCCAATTAGAGATTAAAGAAGGAATGAAGTTTGATAAAGGTTTTATTTCTCCTTATTTTGTGACTGATTTATCTAAAATGCAAGTTGTTCAAGAAAATAGCTATATTTTGTTGACTGATAAAAAAATTACTTTAATACAAAAAGAGTTATTACCTATATTAGAGCAAGTTGCTAAAACAGGAAAATCACTTTTAATTATTGCAGAGGATATTGAAAAAGAAGCTTTAGCTACTATAATAGTTAATAAATTAAGAGGTATAATTAATGTTGTGGCAGTTAGAGCACCTGGATTTGGAGATAAAAGAAAAGCATTATTAGAAGATATTGCTGTTTTAACTTCGGGTCAAGTTATTACTGATAATACTGGCTTAACTTTAGATAAGGTTTCTTTAAGTCAATTAGGTTTTGCAAAAAAAATTTTTATTTCTAAAGATGATACTACAATTATTGCTGATGGGAGCCAAGAACTAGTAGTATCTAGATGTAATCAGATTCGTAACCAGCTTCAATTAAGTAGTAATAGTTACGAAAGAGAGAAATTACAAGAAAGATTAGCTAAATTATCTAGTGGTGTAGCCGTTATTAAGATAGGTGCTATTACTGAAACAGAAATGAAAGATAGAAAATTACGCTTAGAAGATGCGATTAATGCTACTCGTGCTGCTATTGAAGAAGGAATAGTGCCTGGAGGTGGGTCTACTTATGTACATTTATCTAAAGATTTAAAATTATGGGCTAAAAAAAATTTATCTGGAGAAGAGTTGGTAGGAGCATTAATTATTGAAAAGGCTTTATTTTCTCCTCTTAATAGAATATCAGAAAATGCAGGTATTAATGGAGCTGTGGTTGTTGAAAAAGTAAGACAAAGTAATTTTCCTATAGGTTATAATGCCAGTAAAGATAACTTAGTTGATATGTATAGCGCCGGAATTATTGATCCTGCTAAAGTTACTCGTTCTGCTTTACAAAATGCTTCTTCAATAGCTTCTATGATATTAACTACAGAATGCATAATAGTTGATATTGAAAATTAATAATTTATTTTTAAATACACAAATATGCTATTAAAAAATAAATTCCATTTTTTTCTGTAAGTCTAGTTATAAGGTATAGGTTAGTAATAGCTATTTCTTTGATTTTTAGTGAGTATGAATATTCTATTGATTTATAAGTGTGGTAATATTCTTTTTTCATGAAATAAATGTAGTGAAACTTTTTTAGATATTGTTTTAAATCCAAAAGTTCCTTATTTTTAATGTGGTGTTTAAGTATTACTGTAGCTAGTTTATTTAAAGAAGATTTATTAATAGTTAAGTGTATTAAATTTATATATACAATTAACTGAATAAATTTTAGAGAAGTATCATTGTAACTTTGTCTTAATTTGTATTGTAATTGAATTAATTCCAGTATTACTAAATAGTTTACTGGTTCAATATTTGTTGTTTGATAACTTATGTTTTTGTATAATGTATTATTATAGTATGTATCTAACGCTTCAAGACTTATGATAAACAACTCCATTTTTTTCTTGAAATATATTTTATTATTCATCAGTAATTGTTGCTATTGTTATGACTTTTTATTACTTTTTTTATAATTAATTACTAATCATATTCTTATTTAATTTGTTCCTGTAAATATAGACTCTGGGAATTTTGTTTGTGCTTCTTTTAGTGACTTATTTTTCCCTTTTTCTTGCCAGAAATTAATAATTTCTGTAGCTTTATTTAGTATGGATACTTTGTCGTCCTCAAATATCCAAGGCTTTGAGTCTAGTTCTTTTTTTAATTGTTCCCATGCATCATTTCTAGGCCAAAAAAAATATGATGTAAGTGGACTGATACTTTTACCTATTATATAGTCTATTGCTATAGCTACGTTGTTGTCTAACCATAAAACACGGAATATAAATTTTGACAATATTTGTTTCCTTATTTATAATTTATTGCTACAAGATTTTTAATAGTTTTTGTTAATTGTGCACCTTTTTTAACTTCCTCTTGAATACTAATAATATCAATTTGATGTTGTTTATTTAATGGGTTATAAAATCCCATTTCTTTTATTGATTTACCATCTCTTTTTTTTCTACTATCTATTAAAATTATTTTGTAGCAAGCTCTTTTTTTTCTTCCTAGTCTTTTAAGTCTTATTTTTAACATATTACAATTAATTATATTTATAAAAATATTTGTTCTTTTAGATTATTCTATCATATTTTATTTTAAATGTACTTATATAATTGATTCGATCTTAATATTGTTGAAAATTACAGTTAAACACTGTAAAAATATGATTCCTAACATTGGAGACATGTCCATTCCAAATATCATTGGTATTGTTCCTCTAAAAAGCTTTAAGTATGGATCTGTTAAGCGATTTAATGAGCAAAATGGCTCATTGTACCAATTAACTGTTGGAAACCAAGCTAAAGATAGTTTTAATAGAATTAGTATTAAATATATTTCAGAAAAATTTGCTATAGATGTAAATACTAAGTTAAGTGAATAAGTTATAATAGTCATGTTTTTACTTATATCTATTTATTTTTTTTGTTTTTATTATATACAATTTTTGTAGTATATATTTTTAATTTTGGATATGTTTCTCCAAGACTTTTTAAAGCTGTATTATAACTAGCTATACATAGAATATGTAATCTTTTTAAAGAAACGTGTTGTATTTTATCTAAATGTCTTATTAACTTAATAATTGTTGTATCTTTTAATATAGGCTCTAAAATAAAAATGTGTTGATTACTTATTTTATCTATACTAATTTTTATATTTTCTTCTGTATCATAGTTGATATGTATAATATTTATTTTTGGCATTATACTTTGTATATCAGTTATCATTGGGTATGTTTTCGATGTGTTTGTTAAGATAGTATAATTATTATTTTGTTGAAGTATGTCAAAAGTTTTTGTTAAATATAAAGATTTTATGTAAACTGTTTGTAGGTTGATATACTTTCTAAGTATTTCATACAGTAATAAAAATCCTATGTATCTATAATGGTTTATATACATGTATTCATTTTTATTTTCATTTATAATTGAATTAGATAGTACTTTTAATATTGGGTGAGAAATAGTATAAATATTTAATTGCATTAGTTTAAATTAATTCTTTTTTGTTCTATTTAATAACTTTAAATTTTTTTAGTTTTCAATAGAATATTGATATTTTAAAAAATTGATGATAGTTGAGATTTATTTTAATATTAACACGCTATTTAATTCTATATGTTTAAAAGTATTCTTAAAATTAAGTTTTAAGAATACTTTTTGTATTGCTTTTCTAAATTAATCTAAAGGTCTCATTGATAATACTGCCTCGTTTTCCCTATTTATTCCTTTTTCAAATCCTGCTGCAGCTGCTCTAGCTCTTCCAGCATGCCATAAGTGTCCTATGAATAAAAAGAATCCTAAAAAAAAGTGTGAAGTTGTTAGCCAGCTACGTGGAGATACGTAATTTACTGAATTAATTTCTGTTGCTACACCTCCTACTGAATTTAAAGAGCCTAGTGGAGCATGAGTCATATATTCTGCGGCCCTTCTTTCTTGCCATGGTTGAATATCATTTTTTATTTTATTAAGATCTAGGCCATTAGGTCCTCTTAATGGTTCCACCCATGGGGCTCTTAAATCCCAAAATCTCATAGTTTCCCCACCAAATATTATTTCTCCACTTGGTGATCTCATTAAATATTTACCTAATCCTGTTGGCCCTTGTGCAGAAGCTACATTTGCTCCCAATCGTTGATCTCTTACAAGAAATGTAAATGCTTGTGCTTGTGATGCTTCAGGACCGGTTGGTCCGTAAAATTCGCTAGGATAAGCTGTATTATTATACCATACATAATTTGATGCTGTTAATCCCATTATGGATAGTGCACCTAAACTATACGATAGGTATGCTTCTCCTGACCAAACGAAAGCTCGTCTAGCCCATGCAAATGGTTTCGTTAAAATATGCCAAATACCTCCAGCTAAGCATATAACACCTATCCATACATGTCCTCCTATTAGGTCTTCCATGTTGTCAACGCTGACTATCCAACCATCTCCTCCGAAAGGAGATTTTAGTACATAACCAAAGATGACAGATGGATTTAAAGTTGGGTTACTTATAATTCTTGCATCTCCACCTCCAGGTGCCCAAGTATCATAGATACCTCCAAAAAATAATGCTTTGATTACAAGTAAAAATGAACCTATACCTAGTAATACTAAATGTATTCCTAATATAGTTGTCATTTTATTTTTATCTCTCCAATCGTAGCCAAAAAACGGAAATGATTCTTCTAATGTATCTGGACCTATTAATGAATGATATAGTCCGCCAAATCCTAATACTGCTGAGGAAATTAAGTGTAATACTCCTACTATAAAGTAAGGATATGTGTTTGAAATTTCTCCACTAGGTCCTACGCCCCAACCTAATGTTGCTAAATGGGGAATTAGTATAAAGCCTTGTTCATATAGGGGTTTTTCAGGAATAAAGTGTGCAACTTCAAATAAAGTCATTGCTCCTGTCCAGAATACCATTACTCCTGCATGTGCTACATGTGCACCGAGTAATTTCCCAGATACATTAATTAGTCTAGCGTTACCTGACCACCATGCAAAACCTGTTGATTCTAAATCTTTACCTGCAACTATATTGTTGTTATTAAAGGGCGTTTCCACGTGGTAAAACCTCCTCTGGGAATATGAAGTTTTCATGAGGTTGGTCTTGTGCTGCCATCCATGCACGAATTCCTTCGTTTAGTAATATATTTTTTGTATAAAATGTTTCAAACTCTGGATCTTCTGCTGCTCTTAATTCTTGAGATACAAAATCATATGCTCTTAAATTTAAAGCTAGTCCAACAATGCCAAAAGCACTTGTCCACATTCCAGTTACAGGAACAAATAACATGAAAAAATGTAACCATCTTTTATTTGAAAAAGCTACCCCAAAAATTTGAGACCAGAAACGGTTAGCTGTTACCATAGAATAAGTTTCTTCAGATTGTGTTGGTGTGAATGCTCTAAATGTATCTGCTGCATCTCCATCTTCAAATAAAGTATTTTGTACAGTTGCTCCGTGAATAGCGCATAATAAAGCTCCCCCTAAAATACCTGCTACACCCATCATATGGAAAGGATTTAGTGTCCAATTATGGAATCCTTGTAGAAAAAGTAAAAATCGAAAAATTGCTGCAACACCAAAACTAGGAGCGAAAAACCAACTAGCTTGTCCTAAAGGATACATTAAAAATACTGATACAAACACAGCAATAGGTCCTGAAAAAGATATGGCATTATATGGTCTAATTCCTACTAATCTAGCGATTTCAAATTGACGTAAACAAAATCCTATTAATCCAAATGATCCATGTAGTGCTATAAATGCCCATAAGCCACCAATTTGGCACCAGCGTGTAAAATCTCCTTGTGCTTCTGGTCCCCATAAAAGTAATAAGGAATGTCCCATACTGTTAGCTGGTGTTGATACTGCTGCTGTTAAAAAATTACATCCTTCTAAGTAAGAACTTGCTAAACCATGAGTATACCAAGAAGTTACAAAAGTTGTTCCAGTTAACCATCCTCCAAGTGCTAAATATGAACAAGGAAATAGTAGCAATCCTGACCACCCTACAAAAACAAAGCGATCTCTTTTTACCCAATCATCAATTAAATCGAATCTTCCACGATTTTTTTCTTGTCCAATTGCGACAGTCATATATAATTTCTCCAAGGCAAATTATTTAAGTAAATATATCATTTAATATTTATTGTATATTTAGCCTTAATTATAGAGTTTAATTAATAGCATGATATTACTTATCTTTTCAGTTATATATTATTATAAGAAGAATATGATTTAAATTATATTATCTTATATAACTATTTTGTTTAGTTCTGTAAGTTAAGAAAGTTTTTTATTAGAAGTTAAATAAATTATACAACTTATTTTATCGAAATGCACATAATTTTTTATTTAAGTTTATTTGTTTACATAAATGTTATATAGAATTTAGTATTTATTATTCTATTTATATCTTCTAGTTGACTTGCTCTTTAACCATTATTTTTTGGAATAAATAACCTGTTCCTCTTGCTGTTAAAATTAAGTCTGGATTACTTGGATCATCTTCTAATTTTGCCCTAAGTCTAGAAATATGTACATCGACTACTCTAGTATCAACATGTCTTTCTGGTGTATATCCCCATACTTCTTGTAGTATAGATGCTCTGGAAAATGCTTCGCCTGCTCTACTAATTAATAGTTCTAGTAAACTAAATTCCATCCCTGTTAATCTTACTCTCTCATTATTTTTATATACTTGTCTTTTATTTGTATCAATCCTCAGTAATCCTATATCTATTATACCTGAACTTGGGATAGATGAATTTAGATTTACTGTATCAATTCTTCTTAATACCGATCTGATTCTTGCCTCAAGTTCTTTAGGTGAAAATGGCTTGACTATATAGTCATCAGCACCTAATTCTAGTCCTGTTATTCTATCTGATACATCTCCTAAGGCTGTAAGCATTATAATCGGTACATTAGATTCTTTTCTTAATTCTTGACAAACACCATATCCATCTAACTTTGGCATCATAACATCGAGGATTACTAATGTTGGGTACTCTTTACGAAAAATAGTTAGTGCTTCCTCTCCGTCAGATGCACTTACGACTTCGTATCCAATCATAGAAAGTCTTGTTTCTAAAATTCTTCTAATGCTTGTTTCATCATCAACAATTAGTATTTTCTCTTTTTGGCTATCCACTTTATTATTCTCCTTAATTTTTTTTCATAGGAATAATATATTGCTTTGGCGATTGCTTGAAGCAAGCTTGATATTGTTAAATTATATTATTTTCTTATCATATTTAATGATATGATTTTTCTTTTTATTAAAGTAAGTATCTATACAAATAATATAGATTTTTAAAATATTGGAATCGATTATAAATACTTATGTTTTTATTATATATTCCTTATATTTCTATATTAATTTAATCAATCTTCTATATAATTTAGTTAATAAATTATCTTTTTGACTAAAAAAGTTTTTTCTATACTTGACAATTCAATATGCATAATATTATTATAATTTCAGTTATAAGAGGTATATCAATCTTCAAGACTTGATTGTACAAATACAAAGATTATTCTGGATAAT